TCTCCTGTATATTCGACCTTTTGAATAGTATTTCAGTGAAAACAGAACAAGGATCTTATATCTTATTCTTATTAGCAAATTAGCAAATCTACCCATTGAATTTCTCTATTCCCTCCCTGTTATTAATCTACTCGATCATATTGAGAGGAAATGAGCATTATGACATAGTGTTCATTCGGTAGTCCTGGAAAACAGAAAGATCTTTCTCGAGATTATCTCGAGATCCTATTCATTTTCCTCGATACTAATCATTCGGAATCAGTATTTGTAGTATCAAGATGTGGAATAAATACAGAATTCTTCAATACTGAACCCATTCAATGAATAGTAATATCTATTTGCTTCTAGTAAGGTTAAAGGCGAAACAGAATCTCCTAATCCCTATCCTTATCCCTAATTAAGGGATACGCCGTTAGTCAATCGATTCAGAGAATAGGGAGAGAAGAGCAAGGAATAGAAACAAAGAGGGGAGGGGGGTTGATAAGAATCAAATCGAGTAGAGCATGGGGATTCTTTTCTAAATCCTTATGTATCGAGGATCGAGGAACAACTGAAGAGAGAGGAAAAAGGTTTGTCCTTCTATGCTGAATAGAGATTCTTCATATAGATCGAATGGCGAGGAGCCGTATGAGGTGGGAATCTCATGTACGGTTCTGTAGAGTGACATTGAAACCAACTCATCCGTCAACTATTCCACAACTACACCAAAAAAACCTAACTCTGCCCTACGTAAAGTCGCCAGAGTTCAATTAACTTCCAAGTTCGAGGTAACAGCTTATATCCCAGGTATTGGCCATAATTTGCAAGAACATTCTGTTGTCCTTGTAAGGGGCGGAAGGGTTAAAGACTTACCTGGTGTGAGATATCATATCGTTAGAGGAACTTTAGATGCTGTAGGCGTAAAGGATCGTAAAAAGGGGCGTTCTAGTGCGTTGTAGAGCATTGTCGTAACTTGTATCATCGCAATGATTCCGTATCAACTCTTCTGATATGTTAAATGGATAGCTGACCCGATAGTAGAATGAGATTATTGACAGGGGACGGAAGCCTGCTATTACAGAGATTGATTATAATCCATCTATTCGTGTAAAACGACTTGATATCTAAGGTATTACAAATTCCATTCTAACATCCTAGTCGGTTGAGTCTCACCTGGACTCCTTTCTATCCATAAGATCTTTGAATGTCTCCTCTCTCTTAGAACGGGTTGGGACTCTAATCCTGAATCTTCAGGAAAGATTTTGCATCTAGTAATTGGATCAATAAACCTACGGATAGTCTTAGTAAGATGAATGAAATACAAGATTCTTTCTCTTCTACTCATAAGAGAATGGAGGGGAAACGGATACTCAATGCATAACGAGTAAATATGATTCACCGAAGCAATCCAGAATTCCTTCATTTCTCTCTCTATTGAATCATATGGAAAGCTGTATTCGATGAAAGTCGTACGTACAGTTTGGAGGGAGATCCTCGACTAACCGGCGGATCCACCCTACAATATGGAGTGAAGAAGCCAAAATAAGATGATAATATACAATTGGTTGGGATAGGATTGAGATCTGACACACCTGCAAACCCATTTCACATCGGAGCAATATAGTGAACAAAAAGAGAAATATAGAATCGGATCCAATTTATCGCAATTGATTAGTAAATATGTTGGTTGATCGTATCCTTAAGGATGGCAAGAAATCACTAGCTTATCAAATTCTCTATCAGGCTATGAAGCGCATCAAGGAAAAGACAAATAGGAATCCACTGTCTGTTCTACGACAAGCAATACGTAGGGTAACTCCCGATATAGTAACAGAATCCAAACGTGTAGGCGGATCGACTTATCGGGTTCCCGTTGAGGTAGTACCTGCAGAAGGAAAAGCTTTGGCTATCCGATGGTTATTAATCGCGTGTCGAAAACGCTCAAGTCGAAGTATGGCTCTAAGATCAAGTGATGAATTAATGGATGCTGCCAGAAATTATGGTAGTGCCGTACGCAAGAGAGAGGAGACTCACAAGATGGCGGAAGCTAACAAGGCTTTTGCTCATTTCCGTTAGTCTCAGGTTTGTCTCAATCCACAAAGAAGAGATTGTGGATTGAAACCTTCAGCCTTCTCTTATAGAGCGCAGGGTATTGAGAATCAGAATACGCGAGGAACATATGGACAAACAGAAATCAGAGAATGAAGAAAGAGACGTATCTAAGGCATAACAAGGAAGAATCTAGAATAGTAATATTACTTAGTTCTAAGATATCTGAGAAAGAAACAGTCTATCTATCTTGTCTCTTTTCCAATTCATTTACCTGAAGATTTCTCTATTGAGATGCTATGGTTTTCGAGATATAGAACAATTCCAAGAATTGGTTGACTTAATCGACTAAATACGGAATACGAGAATAATTACTCTATTTCTAACTATCAGATTTATACTATGAAAAATATCGATCCTTCTCTCTTCTATCGTAATTCATCGATTCTTCCAGAATGTAGTTTGATTATCAGCCTAATAATAATCGTTATTATCGATTCAATATCTAAAGGAAAAGATACACTTCTACTTTACCGAATATCATTAACATCCTTAGTCACTAGCATAATACTCTTATTGGGTCAATGGGAAACAGGATCTGTTCCGATTGCCTACGGCAGTCTCCAGATCAACAACTTTAACAATATCTTCAGACTACTCCTCTTGATCTGTTCATTATTATCCGTCTTACTATCAGTCGATTACATACGATGTACAAAAACAGCTTTAACAGAATTCTTATTATTCATATTAACTGCAGGCTTAGGGGGGATGTTTCTATGTTGTGCAAATGATTTGGTAACTATTTTCGTAGCCTTAGAGTGTTTAAGCCTGTCTTCTTATCTATTATCTGGATACATGAAGAAGGATATAAGATCCAATGAAGCGACGATGAAATTCTTATTAATGGGTGGAGCGAGTTCGTCGATTTTAGTTTATGGTTTCTCTTTATTATACGGATTATCCGGTGGAGAGACTCAACTCTATAAGATAGTCGATGGACTTCTATCTACTGAAATGTATAATTCTATTGGAATCTATATTTCTATCACGTTTATTGTGGTAGGGATGGGTTTTAAGCTCTCATTAGTTCCATTTCATCAATGGACTCCTGATGTATATGAAGGAGTGTGATTCGTTCGAAGAAGAAAATCGACTCATTCTAGATTCTCTTGGAAGATTTGATTGACTTCTGTATGACATCCTACAGACATGTGAAGAGGATAGGAACCTCTCCAAATCACCAATTGGATGAATGACTAACTCTTACCAAAAACCCCAGAAATCTGCGAGAAACACTTAACACTTGAATTGTTTCACATAAGTAAGGTAGAACAGAGTGAAGAGAGAAGTACAACCCAATAGAATAGAGAACTCTTCTCTATCTCTTGATCTTTCTCAAAGTTCCATTTATTAGGGGTAGGTGTCACGAAGAATGAATAGATGATGCAACGGAAAGAATATCTTCTCTATTATCTATAGAAGAGGATTCTTTTCTTTCTGAAAATGTCAATCCAACCAGTTTCCATCCTTCAGGGACTGTAGGTATAGTAAAAGAAAGCATTCGTCAAAAAAGATCGCCCCAAGATAATACTATCATGCCTGTTAAGAACGAAGAAAATCATATTCTTTTTCTCCTATCTAAGATCTCTCTTAGATTCCCCTATCTTTTCTTGGTTTTGGAATAGAGAAAAGGAGAGGTTAGAGAATGGATGGAGACTCTAGATTAATGAGAAAGGATTCCTCGAGAAGCTAACAACCAATTAGTACTCATCTTGAATGATTAAGAAAGAGGATCTAGAAGAAGTAGATCTGAAACATACACGAGGAAGGTTCTAAGAGCAATAAGAGGAAGAAATCTCTTACGAACTAGGAGCCGTGTGAAGTAAGAATTTCATGCACGGTTCTGAATGAGCGGTAAGATCGAGGATCTTCTTTCCGACTCTGACTCTCCTACACCAGTTGTTGCTTTTTTTTCTGTTACTTCTAAAGTAGCAGCTCTCGCTTTATTTACACGGATCTTCCGTATCATTTTCTCATATCTATCTGGTGAATGGCATATTGCTTTAGGAATATTAGCTATTCTTAGCATGATATTGGGAAATTTAATCGCTGTTACTCAAATAAGCATGAAACGTATGCTAGCATACCCCTCTATAAGCCAAATTGGATATATTATGATTGGAGTACTTGCTGCAGATCCTGATAATGGCTATGCAAGTATGATAACCTATACGTTTCTTTATATATTCATGAATCTCGGAACTTTTGCTTGTATCACTTTATTCAGTTTACGAACTGGAACTGATAATATTAGGGACTATGCAGGATTATACACAAAGGATCCTGTTCTAACATTCTCTCTAGTTCTATGTTTACTATCCCTGGGGGGTATCCCTCCATTAGCAGGTTTCTTCGGGAAGCTCTATCTTTTTTGGCATGGATGGAAAGCTGGTTTGTATTCATTAGTTCTAATAGCGCTCATTACAAGTGTCATTTCTATATATTATTATCCAAAGATAATCAAGTTAATGTTCACTGGAAAGAGTGACACATCAACAATTTACGTACAGGATCCATCAGTCTCTTCATCTACTTCAATCTCGAAGAGTTCAATTGAAATAACTATGATTGTTTGTGTACTAGCATCAACCTTATTAGGTATCTTAATAGATCCCATTATTGAGATTACACGGAATACCCTATTCTAGACCCATTTCAATTTGTCCCATGAAAGAATGTGGAATAATGGAATCTTTCTGCCAGTGCAAGAAACTTCTGTGAAAGATACTGCCGATATATCCTTCTTGTTTTTGCTATCGAATAGCCTTTCTCCTTATGTTCTAGAAAGAAAGTGAAATCTTGAAGAATCATAGAACGATCATCTCACTGTCCTTATCATTCGAATAGATTGGGAATGGAAAGACAAGGGCCCTCCCCAATCTCTCCACGTTGTTCTGAGTTTGGCCACCCTGGCCTGGTATTGTCTCGATCAGAGAGAGGGTTTATAAGCATTTGATACTCCTTGCAATCGAAATGGAAAGGTTTTAGTAGTCTTCAAAAAACTATTCAAGATTCGTTGAACCTTGAGAAATCTTTCGTTTTCCTAAGATTCCTTGGAAAAAGGAAGAACTCTATTTGCTCATCAATAGAGCTCGAGATCTTTGCGCTTCGGTATCCAGGAAGAATTCCATTCTCACGGTCTGTCATCCTACTCCTGTTGATTGGAGCGGTGGAAGGAATGAATCAAACGAATAATCGAGGAATGGGTAAGAGGGATCTCTTCGATTCAAAGAATTCGTCCATTGATCGTAATAGGATTTCTTCGGTTAACTCGGAGATTGACCTCATCTACTGGCATTGAAATCTACTGGCATTGAATCGTTCACTCCCTTCTCTTTGTTTTTGCTCCAATCCTATGATATTGAGAATATTAAGCGGAGTCTCTCTCAATGCCCCCCCCCTTCTATTCCTCGTTCCAGTAGCTATCCTTGGATTGGCTATTGGAACTGTATTCATTGTCCGTATTGGTTTCTTAATCCTTTTCTTGACCGACCAAGACTCTCTTCTTGTGCTGGTCTCTCAAGTCTTTGGGAATCTGATAGCGTCTTTTCCCACCATTCTCTTCTTCCAAATAAAGATTCTGGAAGGAACTACACCCGCAGGGTATGAATAGGATGATTCTAAGAAGTCCTGGTAGGAAATAGTGATAGGTACAAGGAATTGAGAGATTATCCCAGTTGACAGGGTAGAATTCAATCTTYGCGTGGCACTCTCTTCCTCCACCAACTCTCTTTGAGACCAACATTTCTCTACTCTTCTCTTCCTTACTCTGAGCGATGCCGAAAATACGGCATTATCCAGATGCAAGATCTAGAATAGAAACGTAAACGGAGTCTGAGATAACTTTGGAATCACAATTATTGGGGACTCGATACTGATGCAATACCGACACTAGAAAAACCTCTGCCAGAATATAATATTGGGATCTACGCTTCCAAAGTAGAATATGATTCTTCTTGTTAGAAGAATAATGATGACTCGTCTAGTCTATTCCGGATGAGATAGAAGTATTTCCCAAGAGTATCTATGATATTGGATATTGTCCAATCCTCTGCAGTATTCCAAGCATCGAATTCTCTCCTAATGGAAGGGGTTAGATACGATTAAGTGATTTTCAACGAATCATTGATTCTATCATTCATGGATCTGGTAAACTCTAGATTATAACACGAATAATATGCAGGTTCGATATGTTCGTTGGTGCGCATGGTAGTCAACTCCAATTGTAGCTCTCATTTTTAGAGACAATTGCTTAATAATCATCTGATCTAGCTCATTCGGTTGATCCATTAGTTAGCTATCATACATACATGAGACTGGATTTTCATCTTCAACATTCTATCTCTAACCTCTTCTAGAAGAAGATCCCAAAGTACTCTTTATTCAGAGGTTTCTCAGTCAAGAAATAGTCTTCTTAGATAGTCAGATAGAGAAGTCTCTGATTTGATTCTTTCACGGCATGGAAAGGTTGGATCGATCTGGTTCGATTTGCACCTTTGAATAGATTCTGCTACCTTTTCAAGGACAATTAGGTTGCTCCTTTTGGAGTATTGTGATAGACTATAGTCACTCAATTTGCTTCTCCCTAGGTCTGAGACTGAAAGGATCTATATCAACAAAGCTTGACAAGTGGAGAGTGATGGGATATAATACTATCCAAGAAGCAAAGAAACACCAGGGTTTCTTCTCCTCCTAATCAAGCTACAATCAAGAAGAAATACGTCTTAGATGCTGAATCAATAGGGAAGGATGAAAGGAGAGGAAAGAGGGAAGCCTCGATAGTGAAACGGTAGACACGCTAGATTCAGAATCGGGTGCTAAAAGGAGATAGAAGAAGCATGGAGGTTCAAATCCTCTTCGAGGCAACAGGTCTTGCATTCCACCTCCAGGAGTCGGAAGACTCCTCGTTCCTCACCAATGGAACTAGGAATTCTTTGGGTTGGTGCTTTCAAACTCTCAATCCTATGATCAGACGGGACGGTAGAAGGATAGGACCTTAGGATTGGATCCAATTAGATCCTGAGTGAATGATTGAGTCGGATCCTAAGCTAAGAGTAAGAGATCCAACCTAGTGTGGTGGATGAATTTTTAGAATGTAAAGATAAGAATAGAATACTCTCCTTCCCATCTCTATCGATTACTGAGAGATTTACAAATTGACTCAGTAAAAGAAGAACAGAAACTAATATATTCCTTCTACTGAATCAATATGTAAATCAATCTCTAGAGTGTAGATTGATTCGATTGAATATGGAATTACAAACAATAATCTCTAATATCCAATTGATCGGTTACACAACAAAATGGCATTCTATCAGATCCGCATAAATGAATTAGATACTGATAACTCTCAAGTAACATATTGTAAGTGAGAAAATATCTGCAAGAGAATTGATTTGATTTCAACCATCTTTCTCGATAAATCAGAATACTAGATTCAATGAATCGATCTTGGAAATCTTCTATTAAGATAGATTGATACAAGTGAATAGGAACAAACAGTTGTGGATACTGCAAATTTATATATATAGATTGAACTTTACTAATATATTCAAAAGATTGTTCCTCATCCAAAGGATAATTATCCCATCGATTAGTAGATAACTGAGTTATGGATCTACGATCATATCCGCGATAAAGAAAGAAAGATTTTATTTTTTCATTTGAAAAATGCTTCTCGCGCTCTCTTCTTATACCATAAGTTATATAGAGTCTTCGTACTAATTCCTGCTTCACTAATAAATTACGATATGAAGAAACAATATTATAATCTAGATAGATTGGGAGTACAGGATCCCAAACAAATTGTTTTCCTAAGAATACAATTGGTTCAGGAGATGGATTTAATTGAGTTTTGTATTGGTTACATATTTCAGAAATTCCTAATCCAGCGAATCTTTCACGTAATAATATATTATCCAATTGATTTTCTAATTTCTTAATCTCTCTTTTTCTTAAGTTTCCTAAAGATCTTCTGTAACCAAAAGAATATTTTTTTCCCTTATATAATTTCTCTTTTTTATACTTAATCTTGTTCAGATCGAAATCGCGTTGAGGAATTTGACCCTGATCTTGATAAAAAAGGAACATATTGTCTAAATTATTGGATTCCGATAATAATCTTATGGATTCAAAACTACAACTCCGCGTAAAACTCAGATGCCACATCTTAGGAGACCAAGCAATCTCACGTATTGTCCCCGTCAGTATTGAATCCATTCTAACTAGTTGTTTAGAATTATGAATATTAGACAAATGTCCTTTTACGGGTTTAGAGGAATAAGCCTGATAAATTATGCTTGAAGAATAGCTGCGATCAATAAGAGAACCAAAGGGGAGACTATTCTTTTGACTTGTACTTCGATTAATTTCTGAACAGAAGAAATCTTTTGAAAGGATTTCTAGAATACCACAAGCTAAGTTAAAATCATTCTCTTCAGCTTTATTAATTCCAAAACGATCCTCTTTCTTTCTAACGTGCAGGTTGAACCAACAATCGCGGGCCGCTAATCCAACTAGTAAAAACAAGATATACGGAAGTATTGTTAATTCGTTGATCGTCGATTCAGTTCTAGAAGGTTCTAAATGCCAATTATATAGGTAATAGAATCTCTTTTTGAATAAATTAGTATTCACAAAGGAAAGATTTGTAAAAGGAATCTTTAAGAAACTATTCTTTAGAAAAGATTTTGCTATCTTATAAGAAAGTTTTTCAAATTCCGAACTAGATTGGTGTTTATTACCTATGGTATTAACAATTGAATTCTGCCGAAGCAAGGCCAGTTCGATCGCATCACTCCATAGAATCCTTTCTCTTTTTCTGGAATTAGTTATTAATAATGTCCCATTAGCAAAATAAGAAAAATCTTGTTTACTATAACCCATGGTTATTGAATCAATTCCTTGGAGAAGAAGTGGACTAATCTCTGTTTCAAAACCTTTGATACGCAATAGCATCGACAATTCTTGGCGGCGTTGACGCCCAGTCGATCTTCGGAAATTTATCAGTTGATTCAACCGATTAGGGGCTATTAGAGCTGGATCCAGCTTTCGAGGTAGATGAGTTAAGGCAATGATAAGATTATTAATACTGCAAGACTTTCTATGATCATTACTAATCTTTTTTAATATTATACAAAGCAAGAATCTGGGATTAGCTTCTAATCTATGATAGAAACGATCAATATTCAATTCATGAATATCTTGAATCCATATTATACAAGGGGATAGCTCTTTTGCTATTGCAAAGATGAGATTTAACCGATGTACACTCTGTCTCGAAATAAATCTTCCCCGTATATTAATGAGAAACGATCTATTATACAACAACTTCTTTAGTGGTATTCTTATCAATGGAAAAGAAGAATTAGACGTGATATTTCTAATAATAAGAGCTCGCCCAGTCTCTATAGGTCCTACTAATAGAATTCCTTGAATTGGTAATAATCCTGATTGAAATGAAATAGGCATATCACGATATGGAATATTGGGAACTCCTTTTCGTTTCATTATTGCTGAGAATAAGATATTCTTCCCAAGGGCAGAAAGAACCCACTTTTCGGCAAGATCCGATTTACGTATTTTGTAGCTCAATAGATCTTTTTGACAAAATCGAGGTAAATACGATAGAAGATGGAATCCTTCTAGCAGGAAAGAGCTATCAACAAGATTATCTACCAAAAAGTTAGAATCAGAAATCTGCGACCCGTCCACATATTTGCAAATAGTCTGATTAGTTACAAGGTATTGAGTTAATAATTGCCTTTTAACTCTAAGAGTATCGGGACTTCCTTTTTGAAGTATCCAAAGATCCAATCTGCTTCTCACAAAGAGGTAGAAGAACAAATTATTCATATAATTCAAGAATCTCTTAAAAGAATGTATGAATAGATATCTTGTTTGCATTTGCTTTGTCGAAGGGGAATACATTACTTTTTTGAGATAAAAGCTACGCATTGGATCTATTAAGTATCTAATAGTATGAAAATGATTCCATAAGTAAAAAGGATTCAAACCCAAAACCGGAGACAAAAAATGCTTAAAAAATAGAAGAACAACTACTATTAAAAGAAGAGAATAAGATAGGATGGGCTTATTTAAACATCTCAATATTGACCATCGGGAACATGTTGTCTTCCCTTGATTTGTAAGTTCTTTAAAGATAATAAAATCAAGCCTAGCCCATATCTTCTTAATAGAATCCCTTTTTAATATCAGTCTGAAATCTGCTAAAAAATAGACTAGAGTATTTCTTGTATTGACAGAAACCTTGTTGGGAAAGTTCAATTTGGATTGATCACTCAGATTGAGCATTATTTCTGGATATGTCTCCACCATCAGATCATAGAAATATCTCCACCAGTTGGAAGTAAAAAACCAAGGTATATACTTTCTAAAAAGACCCCATTTCTGACAAATATCATCTCTCCAGAAGATCCAACGAACCCTAAAGCTGCTTAAATATTTTGATAATCTATTGAAATTGACGATATAGCGTGTATGCCTGGCTTCGTCTCGGATATACGTATTTATATCTGTAAATATTGCATCTTTATATAAAGACTTAGTTTTTGTTAGAAACATTGATGCTATATTTTTATGTAATGATAACCTTTTCAACCAATAAAAAAACTCAGGGCCCCTCGACTCAAAAAGAGACACGATATAGAAATCAAAAGAATTTCGAGAGGTTTGATCCTCAATCAAAATGTTCCTCGAATTCAATCTCTCATTCATAGATTTCTCTAAACCGAAGGAACCTTTTCTATTTTGTAAATAAAGATGACTCTGTGACCTAGCTAGTATCTTATATCGCTCTTCCAAGAAAGATTTTGTTGTTTTCTGATTCTTCTCTATTATTTTGTATAATCCTACTAATAAACCAGAAACTTGGAACTGAATATCTGATAGTACTTCAGATTCATCCAGGTTTCTTGGTAGAAAGAATCGCATGACTCCATCATTATGGAAGCTTATCCACAAAGAATCTAATATATTGGAATAATTCTTACTACAATTTTCACGAAAAAAATTCCTTCTAATTCGTGGAATATTAGATATTTGAGAATGACCTGAGAAGTGACTCTCATTACCCTTCTTTAACTCGATTTCAGAATCTGAATAATCTAGAAACGGAGGATCCCAATCCTGTAACATTTCAGACTCGATTAGGTGACTATCCTTTCTTTGAAGGACCTTTTTGAAAGAATATCTATTTTCGTCAATATTGAGTAACTCTACAAAGAAATCAGGCAACACAAGATTTCTATTATTCAGTTTAGAGAAAGAAGAATCAATTATATCCACCAGAACATCTTTAGATATAATCTTAGGAAGAATAATTCGCCAAATAAATAAGTGATTAGCCAATTTAACAGAATAATCGCTAGTAATATTAATATCACTGATACAAATACCAAAATGATCCATTAATCTGTCTCTTATTCTTGATATATCATAAATCGATCTATCAGAATAAGATCTTAATCTAAAAGGTACTCTCTTAAGAGAAAAAAGAGATGAATCTTTAATTATATTAAAGAATCTGTCCATAGTTAATTGAACAGTTGTATATTCATTAATATCATTAATCTGAATAATAATGAATCTATTTAATAACTCTTTCCAGTCCAATAGATCTTCTTGAGTTACGAGCTTCAGTATATTAGTATATTGATTGCCTTCTGCCCAGCTAACGGATAGATATCTTAATTGGAGTATGTACCTAATAGCTACTGTAAAGAAATAATCATATAAAAAAAGAATATAGATCAAACAGAAAGATATTATTCTATCTTGTTCATATAACTCAACAAGCGAATAGATTGAATATGTAATATATCTTTGCTTGAATTGGGCCCAGAAGATAGAACTATTGCTTCTCCTGGTTATTTCTTTGAGTATATGTCTATTTCTAACTATTTCAGAATAATTAGAAAGGATCTTCTTAGAATCGATATATTTGTTACTTCGTATCGTTAAATTCTTGGAACATATCGTATTCAATAGATTGATTCTGAATATAACAGCTCTCGGAGATCCCCTAGTATAATCATCGATACTAGGAATAAGATTCAATCTATTAAAAACTAAGATCAATCTAGTTAATTGATTGATTGATTCATGCTTTATTTTTGAATAAATATATGGAATAAAAACTCTCTTAAGCTCTCCATAAGAATCTAATCTTAACAATTCAGAGAACATATTAGAATTATTACAGTCTTGAAGGATATATTGTTGATTCTTAGAATTATCCTTGATTACTTCTGTTAAACAAAGAAGTGAAGGGTGATCCAACAATGAAAGAGGATTGAATGTAAGATCAGAATATTGAGAAGATCTCTTTATCTCCCATAGAGTGAATAGATCTTTGATACTTAAGAATGCAGAATCTTTGTATCGTTCTTCTATCAAACGTGTATTTTGTAAATCCAAGTTATCTGTCAAAGTATTCTGAGATCTTCTGATAAGACCCGTCTTACTTGAGTAATACATAGACATTGGTAGTGTCAATGCGAGTATAATTCCTAGAACAAGTCTATTATCTCGTTGTATCAAATTACGTAGATCTCTTAAGAGGAGCGGATTCAATATTCATGGATCAAATAGTTTAATAAAAGGTTCAAAGCCATATAATAGATCGATCAAGGATCTTTTTTGATTTCGATTCTCGAATGATGTAAAGAAGGAATGGAATCTTTTTATTTTTGTTAATCTTAAAACTCTATAGAGATAGAGAGAAGACGGATCTCTTACTCTTTTTCCTCCCACCTCTCGCAAATTACTTTCTTTCTTCATACTATATTATTGTGATAGATACTATCTGTTTCTTAGATTCTATTATATAGATAATGTTAAAAGATTCAAGGTTCAATTGATTATTGCTTTGATTGAAATGATTCACTGATATGTTTTTAATCTACAAATTCAATCTTGTTAGATTGTAAGATCGAAATAGTTGAATAGATCAATTATTCTATTCTTAATGTTTCTATCAGTATATTCTAAGCTATGACTTCCAAGAATTAGAACAAGTTAGCTAAATAGATTCAATGGGCGAACGACGGGGATTGAACCCGCGCATAATGGATCCACAATCCATTGCCTTAATCCACTTGGCTACGTCCGCCCTCTCTTAAACAACCCAAATGGACAAGATAACAGAGAATTATTTCATTGATAAAGATAATACATATTATCATCAGATATCTATCTGATTGTGGATAGATCCGCGATATTGTATTCTAGATAACCAAATAGAAATCGGATTGGATAACCCTTGTAAATGTTTTTCAATAATTGGTAAACATTATGTTATGCTTCAATATAATATAGAAAAAATATTATTGGATCCTCATCAGTGACCAGTAATGCAATTATTACATCTTTATTTATCTATCTAAAGACTTCTCTTTGTATCCTTGAGATTCCATCATTGAAGACATAGAATTGTATACTCGTAATAGAGTATATATGAAGAATGCTCGTATTATTCCCATTTATCTACTAGAATGAAATCCGCACCAAGTGCCAACCCTTGAAGGGTTGGCACTTGATTACACTGCAGAACCAAATAGATATTATCCGTTTACAGAAGGAGCTTCAACAGAAGCTAGATCTAGAGGGAAGTTATGAGCATTACGTTCATGCATAACTTCCATACCTAGGTTAGCACGGTTGATGATATCAGCCCAAGTATTAATAACACGACCTTGACTATCAACCACAGATTGGTTAAAGTTAAAACCATTCAAGTTGAATGCCATGGTGCTAATACCTAAAGCGGTAAACCAGATACCTACTACAGGCCAAGCAGCTAAGAAGAAATGTAGAGAACGAGAATTATTAAAGCTAGCATATTGGAAGATCAAACGGCCAAAATAACCGTGAGCAGCCACAATATTGTAGGTTTCTTCTTCTTGACCAAACTTGTAACCTGCATTAGCAGACTCATTCTCAGTAGTTTCTCTAATCAAACTAGAAGTTACCAAAGAACCATGCATAGCACTGAATAGAGAGCCGCCGAATACGCCAGCTACACCCAACATGTGGAAGGGATGCATAAGGATATTATGCTCAGCCTGAAAAACAATCATGAAATTGAAAGTACCAGAGATTCCCAGAGGCATGCCGTCAGAGAAACTTCCTTGACCAAGGGGATAGATTAGGAATACAGCTGCAGCAGCTGCAACGGGAGCTGAGTATGCAACAGCAATCCAAGGACGCATACCTAAACGGAAGCTAAGTTCCCACTCACGACCCATATAGCAAGCTACACCAAGTAGGAAGTGAAGAACAATCATTTCGTAAGGACCACCATTGTATAGCCATTCATCAACAGAAGCTGCTTCCCAGATGGGATAGAAGTGTAAGCCAATAGCTGCAGAAGTAGGAATGATAGCACCAGAAATAATGTTATTTCCGTACAATAAAGAACCAGAAACTGGTTCACGAATACCATCAATATCTACAGGAGGAGCTGCAATGAAAGCAATGATGAATACAGAGGTTGCGGTTAGGAGGGTAGGAATCATTATAACACCAAACCAGCCGATATAAAGGCGGTTTTCGGTGCTAGTGATCCAGTCGCAGAAGCGACCCCATAGGCTTGCGCTTTCGCGTCTTTCTAAAGTTGCGGTCATGGTGATTTTTGGTTTTCGAGATAATTATTGAGTCCCCAAGCCATTGAGCTTGTTGATCGGTAGTATAGCATGGAAATCAATTTGTGTCAACTCATGTTTATTCCACATTATTAAGCATAGGAGGTATTTTTCAATGCTAATAATATCTTTATTCTTTCTTTTATCAAGCATATTCTTTGCTTGGATTGAACTAGAATCGAACACAAAGAAAGAACTTTAATAATCCTCTTGTTATACTTCTAATAAAAACAGAATAAAAGAAAAGTCATTCATTATTAGAATATATCAACTAGAGAAGGATATAGAATAGCAATTATTCTGTAATATAAGCAAATAGCAATGATCTATTACTCCCAATCTTAGTGCAATATCGTGGTAATTATACTTTCCTCCTAATAGATAATAATCATATTTGATGCAATACAAATAGTTGTTGCTTGGGTAAGGATATTAATAAAACAGGAAGAGATAAGAATTGATTGTTATCTTTTGATTACAATAAACAAATAAATAACAATTCAACCTAGAACTTGTCAGCCTTATCTGGATGGCATCCCATGTCGCTTATGATTCAAAAGTAAGAAAAACTTATCAACTCTTTTCTTTAAAGTACATAGAATTCTTTATCTTTTTCTATCGATATCTATTCTATTCCAATTATTTGGAGAAATAATCTACAACCTACTTTGATATTCTATATACTATCCAATAATGAGAACTGAGTTATCTCTAAATACCAGAATCTTTGATTCTTCAAGATATTCTTTGTCTGTAAGAAAGCAGATAATTTGTAGTCTCTTAAAGAAGAGAAAGTGTTTAAAAATATTCTCAAATCAAACCTTCGTCGAATCGTGCGTATTGTACCTTTATGTTTACAAGCTAAGGTTTTAGCACAAGAAAATCGTAGTATGTACCTTAACCTATACAAGCTATCTTTATTTATTGATCCACTATAATAGAAATATATAATCTTCCAAATCTGAACAAATCTTCTTAAGATCTCATTATCTGTTAACGTAGTCCAGGCTGATCTACTAACGAGATGTCCGGAATTGTCGCAAAAATTCTCTCTTACCATATATCCGATTAGAAACATAATTGGGACATTAAAGAATGATTCATTATTAATAGAAACAGTAATATATGAATCCTTCATAGTTCCAACTTGAACTTCGTTTATTTTTGATCGAACGCCTAGGATATAACCTAAGAATAAGACACAATTTTTTGAAAGTCTTTTGGCACATATTCGATAGCAATGGAGCCAACGATGGAAATTAGATTCGGCGGATTTTAGGACGTAATAGATCCACCTTTTCACTGAATTCTTAGTCCCCTTAAGAATGACAAGAGAACGATTTTCGTATCTTCCATAATGAATGCAGAAACCTCTAGTACCCTGAGTATTCTCTCTTAATTCAATCAAGAAAGATTTACCAATTTGGTTCTGTTTTTGAAGGAGATTATAATAATCAGATATATGAATGAGATATTTCCATCGTAGACCAGAAAATTGTTTCCATAAAGGCACTACTAATGATTCAATCTCGTACATGTAGGAATTCCATACCAAAATGGCTAAACTACTCTCTGGACGGAGATAATCTATTGAAAACCCAGGGCCGGTATACATATGAAAGATCAATCTTGGTAGATGTAGAAACGGAGCATCCTTGATTCGATGGCGAAACATTCGAATCGAAACCTCTGGATGGAGGGTATGAGGTATCTTTGTTTCTAAAACATAATTAGAATGCCGAAATCTATCTTCCAAGAATGGAAATATCGAATGATTGGATCGCGAACTTTTCCATTCATTGATTTCTCTCATCAATAAAGGTTCTATGCAAGGTGATAGAACGTTTTCTAAGACCGAGCATATTCCTTTTGAAAGTGCATCAAAATACATATATGAACCACCAAATCAAATTGAATCATATTCTGGAGAGAAAATCCCCGAAAGATCTTGTTGCCGGATTGCCTTGATGAGACGTTTTATAGATATTATACTATATCCATTAGAAAGATTAGAGTCTTTTCTCAAATCCATACTTAGTCTATTTGAAGAACGATTAGAAACGATTGAGTAAAGGTCATCTTGGAAAAGGAGAGAATACAAGAAATACTCCCGCGTTGTATTTATCACTTTTCTCTTGCGTAACTTGCCAATCTTCGACAAGAATCGATATCCAGTTCTCATACAAATAACCTCTTGATTATAAAGATTTCACATCGTGGATCTAGTTGAAGGATTCATTGGATTAATAATTCTTCCCTAGGTCTTGTGAATCCATATTTGTCTATTCAGTCAATTTGTTTTATTCTAAAATAAGGGTGAATCACTCTTGTTACTAATTTGAAGATCAAGCATTAAGTGTGCTCTCAATTCGCATGGGTTGAGAGCACAGATTATTTGATTTTTCTACTTGGGTAATTCTCAGTGATTCCTATAACTACCCAAATCTTTAGAAAATAGTTGTGATAAATATGGACATATCTTATATCTAAATATGTTATCTCTTCTTTACTACTACTCGAATAAGCTTGCTATTCTCTCTAATTAATTGGTTGAAAAGAAAAGACTTTTGAGTGTTAAATAATCGATGAATAGACCTTCAAATAACACTGTATGCTCTCTTCTTTCCTTTGATTCCATCTTCTTTTCTGATGAGATCTTTATTCTTTTTATATCTTAGTAATACCTTAACTCTAACTGAGTCACAATTATTATTTAATTCTATTTCATTCAATAACTCCATTAGAAATAAGACTCTAGAATGCAGGATATCGATTGATCTTTAAGAACAGAAAGAATGTTCTGTATATATTTACAAATATCAACTGAATTCAATTGGAAAGATAGATTTGGATTGAGATCCGTTTTGATCCAATCTTCTCAAGTAGACGGTAAAATCAACGAGAAGATATCTTCATAACTTATGACTGAAAAGAGCATTAACGGCGTCTTGTCTATCTATCCTTTGTGAATTGTAAATAATTTCTCCATCTATTGCTATTTATTGATTGATCTATGCTATTAACGTTCTCTATTTATTGTTTTTATCCATTAAAGAATCTATGAATCTGCTAAAAAAATCCTTCTTTACAAAAGATTTGATAGAGAACCAATACTTCTTTATGGAAAGACGACTTCTTAGAGGAATCACAAATACTAAGTAGATATAGAAAAAGAAGAAGAAAAAGGGATAGTAGAATAACATTTGTGAAATAATATAAACCGAGCCCATTGGATTCTCCTAATAATTCACTTCGACCTGTTCAAGCACGTTTGCTCGTCTTATTATATGATGAACAGTCTGAGTTGTTTGAGCTCCCTTTTTAAGGAAATAAATGATAGCAGAAACATCCAATTGAATCTGCCCGTTTCGTGGATTATAACATCCAACTTCTTTTATAGCTTTTCCTTGCCTTCGCGATTGAACATCAATAGCAATTATTCGATAAGTAGTTTATTAGGATAGGTACAGAGAAGAGGTCTTTCCCCCCAATGAAACCGTACATGAGATTCTGACTTCATACGGCTTGAGCTATGACTCTAGTACTCATGAAATAAACAAAATATTAGTAACTATCTATTCTTCGTATTCCATCTCTTCTTGATTCGAGAGAAAATGCTCTTAACCCATGTCTGTTTCCGGAAATCTATGGATTACCAATTACCTCTCGAGTTATCTTTAACTAATCACTATTGTGGTAAAACCTTAGAAATTTGGAAAATCTATCATTGATTGATTCAACTTTGTATCTTAGTATTATCTCGTTCGTGGATCAATTCTATTAATCCTTAGGTTGAAGTTTTACTCCGAGGGCTTTTGGGATCAAGAGTTGGTAGCAACAAAACTTATTCAGATCAAGCCATAAAAAAAAATTACATCCAATAGATGATCCATTATTTCTGATAGATCAAAGAAGAAGATTTCGGACTCTAGTGTAACCTAAAGATGGAATATACTTATGTGAATGATACTTATTCAATCAATTCCCAAAATATTGAATTTAGTTCTTAGATAAGGACATTTTTCTTTGTAATCGTGGACCAACGAAGTTCAATAATCTTCTTATATTCTGTAGATTAACCATAGATATTATTCCTGATCGGAGAGATATCTGGGACGTTTGAGTTCCACAAAAACAGATACTATTCAAGTTTCATTGGATAACGAATGTTATCAAATGTTGAAATAGGAGCATTTCCTTCAGATTTGAAAATGGCGGTTAATAGATTCCGCAAGAACCATCCCGATTCTCGAGCCACACGTTGCTTTCCACCATATCGTTTTAAACGAGGTTTTACCATAATATCTGAAAAAAGATTATTTCCTTATTGCATATTTGTTATTACAAGAATGATTCTGGTGAAAGAGACCAATATCATACGAAATCCAAAAGAAAAGAGAGATATATGTTCATGATCCTAATTGGATAGATTCCAATCCTTTGGAAAAAGATTAATCACTCAATTTCTCTTTAGCTGCATACATTACATCAACTGTAATCTTTGTAATATTATTCTGTCTTGCAAAGATTTCCGTATTTCTCTTGATTCTCCCTCTTACAAAGCCAGGAATCTTATTCAGTTCTAATTGACTCTCAGAAGTCCAGTCCAAGTCTGTATCTGTAGACAACAATTTGGTAATGACTTCTTTAGTATCGTGACCACCAAATACATCTAATAGGTGATCTTCCATACCCAGAGTGAATGAGTTATAAACTAGATCAGCTATTTGATTAGTTCCTTCATAACCCAAGAAGGGTCGATATCCCAAAGGGAAATTCTGAATATGAACAGGTGAAGAAATCACTCCACATGGAATATCAAGCCGTTTGCCAATATGGCGCTCCATCTGGGTTCCAAATATGGCAAAAGGCTCGATACAAGCTATCGTATCTCCAACTTCGGTATGATCTTCTGTAATTAGTATCTCATTGCATAAACTTCCGACTTGTTCACTGAACCATTTCATGTCATGTTTACAATAAGTACCTGAACAACTAACATGGATTCCCATCTCTTTGACAAGTATTTTGGTAATCGAAGCCGCGTGAGTTGCATCACCAAATACTACTGCTTCTTTACCAGCCAAATTCTGACAATCGATAGATCTTGAGAACCAAGCTGCTTGAGAAACAAATTTTGTTTGATTCTCAATGTATGGTTTATAATGCACGCTGCCTTTTGATAGTAGAAAATTCCAAGCATTGATATGTTCTTCAATCTGTCCAATAAAATCAGCTGTATCCAGAATTCCCATAGGAGTGGTTGATATATAAGGCATTCCAAATTCTTCTTCTAAAAGTATTGCTGTCATTAAACCAATTTCACGATAAGGAATGATATTGAACCAAGCTCTTGGTAAATCTTTTAAATCCTTTAAAGATCCTCCTTCGGGAACTACTTGATTCACTACGATTCCCAAATCTTGCAATAAACGTTTTAATTCACGACAATCATGTTGATTATGGAAGCCTAAAGTAGAGGTTCCAATAATATTTGCTGAGGGTTTGTCTGTTATAGAGCAATCTAATCTGTTTTGCTTACGAGCTTTATCCAAACAATGTCGAACTATTTGTTCTAAAGTTCGGTCTGCTGCTTGAAGCTCATTCACTCGATAGTGATTCACATCTGCAAGAATTACATCAGATACAGAATGAATCGAAGCTCGATCTACAAAATTTTGTAAATCTTCTTGTAAGATGCTAGACGTACATGTAGGTGTAAGAACAATCAGATCGGGACGTTATTCCTCATCTTTTCGATTTATATTATTAATAACCTTTTCTTGAGATCCACGTGCTAATACATGACGGTCTACTATACTAGCAGTTACTGGAGTGAAATCTCTTTCTCTTTCCAACATAGAGCGCATTACATTAAAATAGTCATCTCCCAAGGGTGCATGCATTATAGCGTGTACATTCCGGAAAGAACTGGCTATTCGTAGAGTACCAATATGAGCAGGTCCAGCATACATCCAATAAGCTAATTTCATAAATCAGTTTCCATTATCTTTTTCTTCCGCGTCAAAGGGAAATCTATTGCTATATTTAACTTATCATCATAATATAATATGACCTAGAAGATCCATCCAGAATTGAAAAAGAAAAGCGTCAGAATAGCCTTACTTGTCGTATTCCTACCTCTTTCTATCATAGGTAAGCAGCATCTTTTTATACAACTTATACATACAGGATCTGATCTGGGACGGAAGGATTCGAACCTCCGAGTAACGGGACCAAAACCCGCTGCCTTACCACTTGGCCACGCCCCATCAATGAGCGATATAATGAATATGCCATAGTTTATCCCTTCTGTCAATCTAGTTATTATTTTCCGAATCGATCGGTTATATGAATTCTGAAAGAAATCAAAAGAGAATAGTTTTTTGTGGAAAAGTCTCATCCATGAACAAATAAACTATTTACTTCGATAGAATATCGTAAATATTGATTCTATCTATTAGAATAAAGAAACCTGTAATATTCTATACTTAGAAAAATGTACTCAACGGTTCAACCTATTAATAATTCTATTTCGTATTAAAAGAGAATTTTTGTCATTGGAGAATAGAAATGATAGTTCTGCTTAACACCTATCTGGTAGATTCTTTTCAATCAAATAATGCTTTTCTTGCTAAGCTGCCAGAAGCTTATGCTATTTTTGATCCAATTGTGGATGTAATGCCCGTCATACCAGTATTCTTCCTCCTTTTAGCCTTTGTATGGCAGGCTGCCGTGAGTTTCCGATAGTAATCCATTCCTTTGTTCTGGGTGGGGTTAATATTCCTCTATACCCCCCCCAAGAGAAGAAGAAATCATGGAATCTAAGAATGTTAATGATGAGCGCAAAAGATCGTAAAGATCCTCTTTCAAAGCCTGAAGTCAAGATGAATCCTAATTGGACTCTTTTGTGATAAATCTATGAGATATCTATGCATCGTAGCATGGAAGAAGGGAGAGAAACTCTCGACGCACTCATTGAAATCAATGAAATTATACCTTCTAGCTCTTAATTCATTATTAGGAATAATTAACCATTGATGAGATTACGGATATTTAAGGAAGATAGAAAAGAAAAAACTAATAATTACAAAAGATTGGTAAAAGACCAAAAGACACATGAGAATTTACGGGCTTGTCTTTCTATATATGTACCATTGGATAACTTTATGAATCTATGATTTATATCTCTTGTGACACTTTTGCAAGGGATTGTTATTAACAGGGTCTCAAAGGTATAGAAATTTAAACTTGATCAACCAATTCTCGGTTCGCTATAGTCACAAGAGCTCTCAGATTCATAGAATCACTGATTCAACATAGTTAATACTAAGATCTATTCTATAAAAAGAGAGATTTCTATTCGCCAGAAGAGAGATGATAGAATAAGAGTATACAGATATCTAGCAAATCTTTGTATTCCTTTTCTTTCCCTCTTCTCGAATAGAATGAAATAGGTGTGGTATAAATACTCCAAACATGTTCCATTCTATTCTACCTCTAGTTATGATCACGGAGATTAGGTCATGCTTACTCTTAAGCTATTTGTCTATACAGTAGTTATCTTTTTTGTTTCTCTTTTTGTTTTTGGATTCTTATCAAACGATCCTGGGCGTAATCCGGGACGGAAAGAATAGGCTTATTGTAATAGCTTAGTATTTTCGCTTATCTTGTTTACTCAATTAAGAAATAAAATCAGTATTAGGAGAGAGAGGGATTCGAACCCTCGGTACAAAGCATTGTACAACGGATTAGCAATCCGACGCTTTCAACCTCTCGGCCACCTCTCCAAACAGGAAAATCATTTCCACTATATAATCAAGCTAAAAAAAATAAGGATCTATCCTGTAACTAAGATATCATAGGTATGCTGCTTTAGAAATCCATGAAAGATGAATGAAAGGTTTGGTTCACTCAACTTTATCCTTAATCGATTGAATCTTCGGATTTCTAGAAATCAATCGCTTTCTTCTTTCTTTTCAAGATCCTTCAGCCTAGCCGGAAGATAGCCAGGCTGCTTTTCTATTCAATAAGAACTGATTATTGATACAGTGCAGAACCCAATCTTATTGCTAAGAGACTTGTTACAAAAGCACCAATAAGGGCAAGAATAATTTGACCGTCCGAAATTGATGTCATTAGCGCATTATCTCCCTGATTATGTTTTAACAGATGAAGAACAATAGACGATACTCTTCTTTCTCATTTGCATAAATCATTACACTACTGTTTATTGTACTAATTCCAGTTCGTCATGGCTATAGAAGATCAACTCTTATTTAAAAAGAATGGTTAAAAAGACGAGAAAAAGGGATTCTAAACCAGAAAAGAAACCATTCTAACCCTGAGAGGGAGATTTTTGAAGATAATCAAGAGGTCAATAATGAATTTAGAAATCATTGCACAACTTATTGTTCTAGCATTAATAGTTGCATCAGGACCGCTAGTAATTGCTCTATCAGCAGCTCGAAAGGGAAATCTGTAATTTTTTAATACCGTCTCCGGAAAAAGGCTACTTTTCTATCAAACACCGAATTCCGGAGATGAACATCTAGAGAAAGAAAGTAGAAAGAAAGTCTTTTTTTTCTCTTAGTAATTTCTATTCTATCGACTTTTTTAAAATAGACGCTTAGATATTTTTAAGTTATAATTTTTATATAGCGGGTATGGTTTAGTGGTAAAAGTGTGATTCGTTTCATCCTTAGACTGAGTGGTTAAGGGATCTTTCAAATTGATTCCTTACTCAATCAAGAATCTTTATTTCTCCAGGAGTTCACAAACTTCCCTATAAGAGATGTTTAGTGTAGGGAACTACATTCCTGTTATTCTGAAAGATCGCATTTCATAAGTCTCGGAATAACAGAGCGGAATCCTTTTGAGACTCAAGAGTCCCAAAATAATTAGTAACTAATCTATGGATAGTAATCTAAAATATCTACTTTATCGTCACTAAATACCGGATCGAATAAGAAATCCCAACCCAAGAGTTATGAAAAGATTAAACCTGGTTTACCAGGAGTATCAAACATTGATTTCTTATTTATTTCGTCGTTTAACTTGGTAAAGGTATATTCTCCTAAGGATACAGATCAATAGAAATAAAGAACGAATTAACTGGAAGAAATATTGATTTACCTATTCAACCCTCAGATTGATCGAATCTAATTGATTGAATCGATTGAATCGAGGAAGAGATAAAACAAGAATCTTCAAAATACTATTTCTTTTATACAAGGATCATCTAAGAAGCATATCTTTGTTATCTAAGATACAAGGAAAAAGAGCCTACATAGATGTTATGGATGCTTCTAGTTTCAATAGCATAATTCTTTGTTAGGAAGTAACAAGATAGTTAAGATGGAATAGAATCAGATTCTTATCGATCTGGACGAAATAGGCTTCGAGTACTCTTTATTTTGTCTTGGTTTGATTCCTTATTTGATTCAACAAGGGATAAGATACAAAGATGTTTCTATTTCTAACTATTCCTCTCTTCCATCTGTTTCTAGATTTCTTTCCTTCTAAGTCCATCGAGGAGCCGAATGAAGAGAGATCTTCACGTTCGGTTCTGAATTAGAGGTGTTAAACCTATTGATTAACATCGACTATAACCCTTAGCCTTCCAAGCTACTGATGCGGGTTCGATTCCCGCTACCCGCTAATGATATTTATTGATCTATTCTACAACTCTAATCTTTGTTTATAGCTAACAAATCCGAATTAGTAGCTGTTTTTGGCAATTCTCAATATAGCTTATATCTCGGATAACTTCGTATCCGATAAAGCGTCCATCGTCTAACGGATAGGACAAAGGTCTTCTAAACCTTTTGTATAGGTTCGAATCCTATTGGACGTAATTCTATATCTGATGAGGCATATGATCCATTATTGATTAGAAATAATTGTAATTGCTTATCGATTCTTCTTTTCTTAGTAGATAAAAGAAGTAGAATCTAGCAACAGAATTATTAGATAAGTCACTTTTCTTGAAGTAAGAATAGTTCGGTATGTTCTTTAATAGCTTCTTTCAAAAGAGTTTCTGCCTGTTCTGTAAACATCTTAGTAGAACGAATAATCTCACCGAATTGAGGTTTATTCGTTGTTACATATTCACGCAATTGGACTAAGAATCTTTTAACCTGTTCAACGTCTAATATGTCTAAAAATCCATTAACTCCGGTATAAATAGTAGCTACTTGTTCTTCGACCGATAATGGGGCTGATTGAGATTGTTTAAGCAATTCACGTAGCCTCTGACCTCTTGCTAACTGATTCTGAGTAGCTTTATCAAGATCAGACGCAAATTGTGAAAAAGCTTCTAACTCTGCGAATTGTGCCAACTCTAATTTTAATTTGCCAGCTACTTGTTTCATGGCCTTTATCTGAGCCGCCGAACCTACTCTAGATACAGAAATTCCCACATTGATTGCTGGTCGAATTCCAGCATTGAATAGATCTGCTGATAGAAATATCTGTCCATCGGTGATAGAAATGACATTAGTAGGGATATAGGCTGAGACATCACCGGCTTGGGTTTCAACGATGGGTAAAGCAGTCATACTTCCTTCACCCAATTGGATACTCAATTTAGCTGCTCTTTCCAAAAGACGAGAATGTAAATAAAAAACATCTCCCGGAAACGCTTCTCGACCTGGCGGTCTACGTAACAATAAAGACATTTGCCTATAAGCTTGCGCTTGCTTCGAAAGATCATCATAAATAATCAAGGTATGCTTTTTGCGATACATAAAATATTCAGCTAGAGCTGCCCCAGTATAAGGAGCAAGGTACTGTAAAGTAGCGGGAGAATTGGCAGCTTCTGCTACTACAATGGTATAGTCCATAGCACCGCGATCCTGAAAATTATTTACAACTTGAGCTACGGAGGAAGCTTTTTGACCAATAGCGACGTAGACACATATAACATTTTGACCTTTTTGATTCAGAATTGTATCTGTCGCTACTGCTGTTTTACCTGTTTGTCTGTCTCCAATTATTAATTCCCGTTGACCGCGCCCTATAGGGATCATAGAATCAATAGCAATTAGACCTGTTTGTAAAGGTTCATATACAGAACGTCTAGAAATAATCCCCGGGGCGGGAGATTCAATTAGTCTAGATTCAGAAGCTGAGATTTGACCCTTTCCATCAATGGGCTGAGCCAAAGCATTTACTACACGGCCTAAGAAAGAATCACTCACTGGTATTTGGGCAATCTTTCCCGTTGCTTTTACAGAACCACCCTCTTGTATGGATAAACCATCACCCATCAATACAACTCCAACATTATCAGATTCTAAATTCAGAGCAATGCCTACCGTACCGTCTTCAAATTCTACTAATTCACCAGCCATTACTTTATTAAGACCATAAATCCGAGCAATCCCATCTCCGACTTGAAGTACAGTACCAATATTAACAACCTTAACTTCTGGAACATATCCTTCAATCTGTTTACGAATAATACTGCTAATCTCATCGGGTCGAATATTTATTACCATTTATTTTTATCAGGTATCTTATTGAAAAGTGAGACCTATGAAAGCTAATCAGCTGTATTTTCAATGGCCCTGAGTAGGCCAATATGATAATCAATCATGCGCAGGTGCAATTCGCTATCCAACCGGCTATTGAGACTCTCTAGAGCTCTTTCTGAAGCAAGGCGAGAGACTTGCTGCCGAACTTGTTCAATTGCTCTTCGTTCCTCGAAACGTATTGTAAAATTTTTACTATCTTCTAATCTTTTAGAATCTTCATTGGCTGCATCGATTAGATCTCCTTTCTCTTTCTCCATCTGCATAAGCCCGTTGACACGGATCTCATCCGCTTTTGTTTTCGCTTGTTGTAAACGGGTCCGAGCTTGTTTAAGTCTCTCCGTAGCCTCTTTATAACATTCTTCTGCATCAGAAATAGTACCTAATATTGTTCGCTTACGATTCTCTAAGAGATTAATCAATGAAAGTAGATTAGAGACTCTTTTGTTTTAATTAAAAAGGTTTCTGATCCCTTCCCAAACCGAACATGCATCTTTCGATTCATTCGGCTTTCCTGCCCGTACTTCGCTATTTGATAAGAGAATCTAATACCTTGACGGGCCTGCCATCTTTATTCATATAGCTTATCTTGAATCAGGTGAAAATAAGATCACTCCGACTCTATAATCGCCGAATCACGGAGGCTCTTCCAGACAATGTTTCTACTACTAGCAAGGTCGCTTCTTCTGAATAATATCTATGCCATATAGGTTGTCTATTCAGCAAATAGAAAGGGTAATCCACTTTTGGAAGATTCTATTCTCTTCTTGGAGAAATGATATTGTCTTCAATATGAGTGTTGTATATCGAAAAAACTTCCAACCATGCTTGGGGATCTTTGTACGGTAGGGGAAAGAAGACCCAAGTTTTTGCTTAGACTTTAAGCAATTCAGCTTTAACCATTATTAAGGATATTCCCATATCAGTCATTGAATTATAGTTTTTATCGATTGTACGAAATGCTCTAGTCCTTACACAGTGTTATATTATTCAATTGCAAGTAATTCGTTAGGATTTTGCATTTCCTCTTGTTCAAAATGCAACTGGATGAATCCAGTCATCTTATTCAGATATACGACTCGCACACACTCCCTTTCCAAAATAGAATAATATACCTAGAACCAAGATCAGATTGATCAAATTTATCTCTAAGATATTCGTATTTGAACCAAAACCTGCAGCAAGAACCCAAGGACTTGAAAAGGAAGCAATATTACTTATACTTCTCATACTATCTCCCCTCCTAAGAGGCTATCTAAGTTTTAATAAAATTTAATCTAACCTACTAAGAAATCATGGATCAATTGAAATGAGGGAAGCTTTAATTTATTATAATCGACTTAATAGAGAAGAGAGTGAATTACAATCAATTGATTTGCTTCACTCTCTTGGAAACAGAAATCTATCAGGAATATTAGGACAATAGAGAAAAAGACTTAATTTAATAGGATAATAACTCTTTTATTAAGAATATCTTTCCTAGTCCGGATCAAAGAAACCCTTCAATTGATGATATTTAATCGGAAATGTTTGTGGAAGATAAAGAGGATCCAGAGTTCTTTAAATATTCTTTGATATTAGTGAATCAAACAAACGGATTTGCAAATGATGATGCTAAGGCTACAACTAGTCCATAAATTGTTAAAGATTCCATAAAAGCTAAACTTAACAATAGAGTGCCTCGGATCTTACCTTCTGCCTCTGGTTGTCTTGCAATGCCTTCTACTGCCTGACCCGCGGCAGTGCCTTGACCGACACCAGGACCGATAGCACCAAGGCCGACAGCCAATCCAGCAGCAATAACAGAAGCAGCAGAAATCAAGGGGTTCGTATTAATCTCCTCTTATTTTATTCGGGTTAATTGGTCTGGGCATAATGAAGATTCTTTACTAAATACTTGCTGAAATAGTCATGTCATTGGAATAAATGAGTTAATCTGTTTCTATCTGTCACAGAGATAAATATTTCTCTATCCCCGTGAGAGATCCCTTGAAAAATAATTAGTGATTCTAGTCATTATCTATTCGATAATAATCGGCTTAAAGTCTAATATTGCAAAATAATCTATAAATAGAGAATCTTATTACGAATCAAGGGATTTCAGAGTTCATTGAAATAGATAGATACCGTTTAAATCCAATATAATTAGTTCCTTGAGAAACAATAAACCCTTTCAAATTGATGAGTTCCATACATAATTTACTCTTTGTTTCTATTTTGCAAAGCACGAGGAGTGTAGGATTTGGATCAAATAATAAGAATTCTGATTAAAAAGAACATCCTTTTACTCCCAGATGGAGATGATAGTAATGTAATGATGGCATCTCTCTTTTTCTTAGAGAAATAAGATATTGTATATCCTATTATATCACAGAAACTCTTTCTATTCGTCACCAAAGGCATCTGCTCAACAATATGATTATGACCTAACGCTTTTTTCCTCAGAAACGACTTATCTAATGATGACCTTCCATAGATTCTCCTATATAAGCTGCAGCTAAAGTTGCAAAAATCAGAGCTTGAATACCACTAGTAAATAATCCTAAAAGCATCATAGGAACAGGAACAAATAAGGGCACTGAAGAAACAAGAACGGCTACTACCAATTCATCAGCCAATATATTACCAAAGAGTCGAAAACTGAGTGATAACGGTTTAGTAAAATCTTCTAGAATATTAATAGGTAACAATACTGGAGTTGGTTGAATATACTTACCAAAGTAATTAAGACCTCTCTTATGGAAACCTGCATAAAAATAGGCTATTGATGTAAGTAAGGCTAATGCAGCAGTAGTATTGATATCATTTGTAGGTGCAGCCAACTCTCCATGAGGTAATTGAATGATTCGCCAAGGAAACAGAGCACCTGACCAATTAGAAACAAAAATAAATAAAAATAGAGTTCCAATGAATGGAACCCAAGGACGATACTCTTCTTCTCCCATCTGGGTCCTAGTCAAATCCCTAATAAACTCAAGAGCATATTCAATAAGATTTTGACTACTCGTTGGGACGGTTTGTAAATTCCTAGTAGCTGCAACAGATAATCCTAATGATATAGCAATTACTACCCAGGAAGTTACAAGAACTTGTGCATGAACTTGGAAATCTCCTATTTGCCAGTAAAGATGTTAACCCACTTCCACACTCGATACTTGATATAGAGAAGAAATCTTATTAATGAGCAGTTGTTCGATATCCATATTACCCCTTTTGTAAAATTAACCGAAAGAAAAAAGATTTAGACAGTATACAAGAAAATCCAATATATCAAGAAAGAAATATCTTGTCGATCGTTTCTATAATAGAATTATACGATATTTCTGTTTCTGAGATAACTCTTTTGCTACTTCATTCTTTCAACATAATTGCTAGGATGATTATTAACCCCGTTTATTAATTTCCAAAGCTTCGACTGTGAACGACCTTCTTGAATAGCTAGTATTAATTTATCTAAAATCCATCGGATAGAGGATCTTGCATCATCATTCCCTGGAATCGGAATATCTGTGAGATCTGGATCACAATCTGTATCGACAACACAGATCGTAGGGATACCAAGAGTAATACATTCTCGGATCGCAGTAGATTGTTCATGTTGATCAGTAATTATGACAATATCAGGTAGATTTGACATATATTGAATACCACTTAGATATCTTCTTAATCGAATCAATTATCTTTTCAAAGTCGCTGACTCTTTCTTTGGAAGCCGATCAAATCCTCCGGTATCTTCTTCATTTTGCAAAAATTGGAATCTCCGAAGACATGTTTCTATAGTGGACCAATTAGTTAACATACCACCAAGCCATTTCTCATTGACATAGTGACACCGAGATTTTGTTGCAACTGATGCAATTATATCGGCTACTGGATACTTTGTACCTACTATTAAGAATTGTTTTCCTTCTTTTGCCGCTTTAAATACTAGATTACAGGCTTCGGATAAAAGACGAGCAGTCTTAATTAGATCGAGAATATGAACACCTTTTCGTTCTGTAAATATATAGGGTGACATCTTAGGATTCCATTTCTGGGTTTGATGTCCAAAATGGACTCCCGCCTCCATCATTCCGTCTAAGTCAATGTTCCAATTTTTCTGTTGCATTTTCTCCTTGAGTACAAAAAGACGCAAATAAAATCCATTCTAATAATGATTGTAAGATTATTACATTCGATTAATCAGGATTATTGATTGATAGACATTCAAGATATTTGAATAATATAAACTCTGAAACATTATTTATCAATAGCAGCTTCAAAAAAGGGTTTCTTCAATATTTGATGAATCCATAATATATTATGGGAACTCGGCTTCTCTGCAGAACCGGGAAGCATAATCTTCATTTCTTGATTGAATATATTAGGATTTTGCATAATTGAATAGAATCCTTTCTTCTCTTTCTCTAAATTGAGTTGACAAATAACCTCTTTACTCCCTGTTCCGATAGGAATTATATCACCAAGAATAATGTTCTCTTTTAACCCTTTTAACCAATCAATTCGACCCCGAATAGCAGCTTTAGCTAATACTCGAGTAGTTTCTTGGAAACTAGCCTCTGATATGAAACTAGTAGTATTAAGAGACGCCCTCGTCATTCCTAGTACAATAGGTTCATAGAAGATTGATTTCTTTAACACACGATTCATTCGTTGTGCTTGTGATAATTCAATAAACTCTCCTGGTAAGAAGACATTAGTTATTCCGTCTTCCAAAGTAATAACTTTGGATGTTATTTGTCGAATGATAATTTCTAAATGTCTATCAGATATTTATACTCCTTGAGAACCATAAATGTTTCATATTTAATCGATCAAAACCAATTGACAGTGTTCCATACTTATCCCAACACTCGGAAAATGACTCCAAAGATTCCCAATCAATCTTGTAATACCCTTATTCCATTTTCGAAGAATATCTTCCATTCGTGTTGGAACGAAACCAGTGGAACGAGATTCCAATAATTGTTCAACCTTTGGGAGACCCTGAATAATATCCCCAGATCTTAATCTATCATATAATAATGTTATTAATGTATCTCCTTCTCCAATAGTATCCCCGTGATCTTTATGAATAGTTGCACCTTGAGTTACTAAATAAGGTTTAGCTGCTCTTATCAAGAAATAATCTTTATTAATAGCTATAATCTGACCTGATTGGGAGCAAATACCATTCTTATGAAGACATATCTTTTCGCTTATTAATAGTCCGAGAATCAAATCTTTATAAAAATCTGAGAAGAAAGAAATCCGTTTAGATAAGCATCTCTTTAGAAAGATACGTCTAGGATAGTCGAATATTGATTCATCTTCATCAATTGGATACCTATTTCTATGTTCTAATTTATATGTTGAAACGCTATGAGCCAAGAAATCTTTTGAAGAAGAGACTATATTAATCGACATTAAAGGAGAAGATAACAAGGATTGGGAAATACCCAGGAAATCGCCTAATAGGCCTAACTCTCGGTCTCTTCGTTTAATCCAGATGAGATTCAATTCTTTGGAAGCAGAATATATCAATCTTCTTCTCAATTTTGAAGTTTCTTGGTTAGGAGAAGAAGATCCATATCTAGAATTGGAACAGGGATCTCTTAACTGTTTCTTATTAGCAAGATTGTCTTTCATCGATCCATTACTATTAGCATCTTTATCCATCCCATTAGAATGCTTTTTCTGTGACTGCAGATTAGAACATGAGAATAGATTACGAAAAAGATTGAAGGTTGATAGTATTAAACGAGATTTATTTTGGGTGGGCACTAAATGAATAACACCCCGATCCTTGAGTAATGACTTCTTATTCTCACTATGCAAATTAGAATCAACGGATACGTGTTCTTTATTAATCATTGATTCTAGAAGAACCTTATTATTTTCTTGCTTGAACAACGATTTGGGAGATATCCTTGAACTAAGTTGAAGGAAAGTACTAAGAATATTATTGATCTTTATAGTAGTAAAAGATAAATACGCCTTTCGTGAAGGGTAATATTCCGGCCAATCAACTATTAAACAAGTTTGAACTAACGGAATATTTGTACCGTTTCTTACTCTGATTTCCTCACCATCTCCATAAAAGATATATGGAAAGGCTTGTATCTTTAAACATTCGCGTGTCTTTGTAGCTTGAGAAGGAGGAGTAGCTATCTGTACCAAAGAATCGTTAGATATATTGTATTCTATGACTGGCCTTATTGAGACAGAGATCTTTCTTTTCCTTTTAGAAGAAACAAGCGATTGAACATAAACCCAACCATCGGATTTGAGCCCACCTAGAATCAGATTCCCTGGTGGAATCAGCGTATCACTATGTTCAGACATAGTAATTGTCTTTTCCGGATAATAAACATATCCAGGTAATAATCTTATTTCAATACTCTTTTGTATCTTTTTGATTCGAACTGATCCACTCACTTGGCTAATAATATTGGGAGTTAATTGTGTACCGGCTTCAACAATACTATTGTTCGCCACTAGTACGGATGAAGAAGGTTCATAAGTAATATATACCTCTTCAGGGATCAAGAAAAAATTACCTTCTTCTAAGATTTTATACCAGGATCTAAACGTTAGTATCTCACCATTAAAGACTAATTGTTTCTTTTCAATATGTTCTACTCTTAGAGTACCGTACCTTAGAATTCCTGAAATACTAGTTTGATTCTCAGGATTTTCAGAAATAGCTAGAATCTCATTCCGACTTGAGATTTTATCATTAGATACCAAAAGATTGAAACGTCTAGAAGGTCTCTCGTTATATCTTTCTTCTTTTTGGTTCAATAGTAAACAAGCTACATTTCCTTTCTTTCGTTCTATCTTGAGAGTGGAACAACTCAAAGTAGATACTAAATAGCTTGAGCTATTCCTAAAGGATCTTTGATTGGTTTTGAATTCGCTTATCTCTTCTGGGAAAACTCTAGAATCAATAATATTCAGATCTCGCTTTCCTATCTTTTGAAACTCTTGTTTATTCTTATCAATGCTATACGGAGATCTGACACTAATCCTATCTTGATCCTGATAAGAAAGAGAGTCAGTTTTCTCGGAACCAACAGAAGATCCGGTAAGAACCCAAATATGGCCCGTTTTACTTGCTGTACGAATATTACTATTTATATGGTGAGACAAGTAATATTCGATTCTACTCCAATAGATCTCTCCGTCTAGATTCGGGTAGATATGCTTCTTGATTCGTTCTTTAAGGGGAAATTCTTTAGATCGTATTTCTGCAATAATCTGTTTTGATTCGACATATTGATTATTTCGAATCATAAGTAGACTTTGCGCTGGAATTACAAATTGGTGTGTATCGTTTCGATTCTTAATAGAAATGGATAATTGATTCTCACAAAGCCAGGCAGGATGTCCGTGTCGCGTACGTGTGGCATATACTAACCTTTCATCGAAACTAATGAGTCCACTGAACGGGATTCGTACATGCTCCGCAATATCACCTGTAAATACTCCACCAGTATGAAAGGTTCTTAATGTTGATTGAGTTCCTGGTTCTCCAATTGATTGCCCCGCTATAATACCTACGGCTTCTCCTAATTCTATTAAATCATGATAGGCTAGACTCCAACCATAACACAGCTGACAAATCCAAAAGATACTTCTGCATGTCAAAGGGGATCTTACATATATTGGTTGTATCGCCTTTGTTAGGTTACTCGAGAGTTCATTACTAATTTCTTGATTACGCGTAGCAATACATCTAATATCTGAATATACATTGTCTGCTAACACACGTCCAATCAGTCTTTTTTATGATATCGTTCGTATAGATCCTTTTCTTCCGTCAATAAGATTTACAGCAATGCTACGGATAGTCTCACAATCTTTTCCACGCACAACAATATGTTGGACAACTTCTACGAGCCGACGTGTTAGGTATCCAGCATCTGATGTCCGTACTGCAGTATCCACAACTCCTTTGCGAGCACCGTAACAAGAAATAATATATTCTGTCAGAGATAAACCTTCGCGCAGATTATTCCGGATAGGTAGATCAATCACCTGCCCCCGCGGGTCTGACATTAATCCTCTCATGCCGACTAATTGATGGACTTGGGATGTACTTCCCCGGGCTCCTGAAAAAGACATCATATGGACTGGATTTGTGGGATCAGTCATTGTGAAATTCGGATTCATCTCCTGCCTCAGCCATTCACTCGTAGCATACCATGTTTCGATCAATTGACGTAATTTTTCTACAGCATGCAAACCTCCATAACGGTGATACTGTTCTGAGACGTACCCCTGTCTCTCTATATCTTGTACAAGCCATCCTTTCGAAGGTACTGTTAAAAGATCATCGATGCCCAGTGAAATAGATGCTCTTGTAGCTTGTTGAAAACCTAAGACCTTGATTTGATCGAGAATATTGGTTGTATATGCGATTCCAAAATGAAGTGCTAACCTTCTTAAAAGTTGTTTTATCGAAGTTCTGTCCATCATTTTATTGTAAGAAAGTAATTCAGCTCGATCTGCCATTAGAGAAACCTCAATTTCTTTATTCATTCTATGGACATTATTAACTAGTGGATTCAAGTTATTCATTGAATAACTAGAAAAGACTTCCTTGATCCTTATTATTCTCGTTTCTACAGATAGAATCTTCAGACTATGCTATTGGGGTTAGTAACGACTGGAGTCCAATCCCAAGACGTTTTTGAAATGCCTTGTATTGCTTCTACTATTTGTTGATTGAATAGAATACGACCAGCAGTTGTAAGAATATACAAGCCAATTGCATTATTTTCTCTATCCCTTCTAATCTGATAACTAGCATAGAACTGAAAAGAGATCCCCGAAGATTCATATTGAAACTCAATAGGTAATTCACGATTCCTGGAACTGATCATGTGTGAATCACTCTTCCATCGAAGCCATAAACAGCTATAAAGATCAATCTGTTTCAATTATTTAGCCCTAAGCACGTCATGATAACTAACAAAATAAGGTATCTTCGGATGGGGAATAGAACTCCTGTCTCTCGAATATCTACAAGAAGAGTATCTGTTTCCATAAATCCCTTGCTTATTATCCATAGTTAATATATAGAGACCAAGAAGCATGTCCTGGGTTGGTACAGAGACGGGATCTCCTGTAGCAGGAGATAATAGGTTTGTATGGGAAAACATTGGGAAACGGGCTTCAGTCTGAGCTTCTAGAGATAACGGTATATGAACCGCCATCTGATCTCCATCAAAATCGGCATTAAACCCCCCACAGACCAATGGATGCAACCGAATAGCTCGTCCTTCTATTAGAATCGGTTGAAATGCTTGTATACCTAATCTGTGTAATGTAGGTGCTCGATTCAGCAATACGGGGTGACCTTGCATAACTTCCGAAAGAACTTTCCATATGATCGGTTCTTTCTTTTGAATCATATTCTTAGCAGTTCGTAAATTACGAGCGATATGGCGTCCAATTAAGTCATGAATTACAAAAGCTTGGAAAAGCTCCATCGACAATTCGCGAGGTAATCCACATTGATGTAATGAGAGAGATGGACCTACTACGATAACGGAACGACCTGAATAATCAACCCGCTTTCCAAGCAGATTCTCACGGAATCGTCCTTCTTTTCCTTCAATAACTTCGGAGAAAGATTTGTAGGGTCTGTTATTAATATCTCGTATTGGCTGTCCACGTATCCCATTATCAATAAGGGCATCTACAGCTTCTTGAATAAGTCTCTTTTGGCAGACAATCAGCCCTTCTGGTGTAAACTCACTTCTCGATCGAAAGTCAATCAGGGTATTATTCCGGTAAATTATTCTTCTATAGAGTTCATTAAAATCAGAAGTGATCAATTCACCTTCGGATAGTTCGATTATTGGCCTCAACTCAGGTGGAAGAACTGGTAAGATATCTAGGACCATCCATTCTGGTCTTATGTTTGTCCGTAGGAAATTTTTAGCTAATCTTATTCGTCTCACTAAAAGATTTTTTCTTCTTTGAATTGCCTGATCTTCCCATTCATTTTCTGTCGATCCTTGCTTTGATAATATTTGCCATTCCGAATATGCACAATCTATAATATCTTGTAGATTCAAGCTAGCTAAGCATTCTTTAATAGCATCCCCTCCAGTAGCAATTTCTCTTCCTTGAAGAGTCTCAAAGCTTCGAGTAGAAAAAAAGATTGGAAGAATATTCTTCCATGATTGTTCTTCGTAATCGAACAAACCTCGCAATCGTAATAGGGTGGGTTTCTCAGCTACAGGCCTAGCAAGAAAGAGATTGGGATAGGTTGAACGTACGCCCCCCCCCTTAGAATCGGACATGAGTGTTTTCTCTCATACGGCTCAAATAGCTTTATCAAAATACGAGACTACAATAGTATAGAACTAGGTTGTAGTAAGACTTTAGGGATCAAATAGCTATTCATTACTCAAGTGATAGATTAATAATATTCTTTTCTTGGGTAATCTCACTTCCTTCTTTAATATGATATGTCCTAAAAAGGATATTTCAATTCTAATTGTAGAGTTATTAAAAGGTTTTTTCTTGTTTTTAATTCCACTATTACTCTTCTTTAGGTTTCTATTCCACTTCGATGGTTCTGACAGTATTTGAAACATATTTGCGATGAATGAAGTTCCATAACCATATATAATTGCCTCTATATCTAATATAATAGAGAAGAAATCTTGTCAAGAAGCACTTGACTCCCCTCTCAATCGTATTACAATATTGGGATTCTTATTACGAAGCCTAATTGATAGATTCATATGAATTAACCCTGGGGAAGAATACTCTTTGAGTATATATAATATATCTACTCTTCTCTTAGTGCTTCTCTTCCCGAGCTACATGATACTTGTCATGGAGTATGTCGGGATCAGAGGCATCCCACCATTACCGGATGGGATGATAGATGCTAATCAATCTATATTAAGTGGAACATATGATCAAGTCGCGCATCGCAATATACTAGGCTTTCTAATTCTTTAACAGGTCTAGCAAGAAGATTTCCAATGTAACTAGGAAGTCGTTTTAAAAACCATACATGAGCTACTGGACATGCTAATCTTATATATCCCATTCGATGTCTCCGAACTCGGGAATCGGTGAATTCGACGCCACAATGTTTACGAAAATTTGAATACTCTTCTCTATTATCAAAAGATCGATAGTTTCCACAAGCACAGACTCCACTCTCTACCGGCCCAGATATTCTTTCACAGAACAAACCATCTCTCTCTGGTTTATGAGTTTTATAATGCAATGTATAAGGTTGAGTTACTTGTCCAACGATTTCTCCATTAGGTAGTTGTCTTTCGGACCAACTACGAATCTGTTCAGGCGAGGCCAATTCAATTCAAAGTTGTTGATAGCTATTTTGATGAATCATAATATCAAAATCCTTGATCTTTTTTTAGTAAAAAAAAACTAAAGTGATTGAGTATCTTTACCCTCTCGTCTCAAGTCTACGCCAAATATCAATTTATGATCGAGATTCAAGCCCATAGATCGTAATTCTCGAACTAGCAATCGAAAAGATTCCGGAGCAGTATCGGGTTTAGATATAGGTTTTCCAGTTATAATAGAACTAAGTACTTGATAACGAGCCTGAATATGATCAGATTTAATAGTAAGCATTTCTTGCAATATGTAAGATACACCAAGACCTTCCAAAGCCCAGACTTCCATTTCTCCGACTCGTTGTCCCCCCTGTCTAGATCTCCCTTTCAAGGGTTGTTGTGTAACAAGTGCATAAGGGCCAGTGGATCATGCATGAATCTTATCATCAACTTGGTGGATCAATTTCATTATATAAGCCTTTCCAATCGTAACTGGTTGTTCAAAAACATCACCAGTTCGCCCATCGATTAACCGACTCTTTCCAGGATGATCAACTTCAAATAACCATGGGCTGGATATCCTTATACTTGCTTTACATAGTTCAGAAAATACTAACTTTCTAGAAGCTTGTCGTTCAAATCTCTCGTCAAAAGGTGTTACTCTATAATGGATCTTCAAGAATTCCCCGGCTAATCCAAGCAAACATTCAAGAATCTGACCTACATTCATTCGGGAAGGTACTCCTAAAGGACTTAATATCATATCTACTGATGTACCATCTTGTAGATAAGGCATATCCTGCCGAGGTAGAATCTTTGATATAATACCCTTATTACCATGCCGTCCGGCTATCTTATCACCCACTTGTATCTTACGTTTCTGTAAGATATATATGTGAATAATATCTGAATCATTTGTCGGATTCTCTTCGGGATAAATCCATCTAATATCAATGACTCGACCCCTTCCACCAATAGGGACTCTTAAACAACTCTCTTTTGCGTTAACCACTTGAATACCAAAGATAGCTCTTAATAATCTTCCCTCTGGAGCACGTAATAGATCCCCTCCTTCTTGAGGCGTTAATTTACCTACTAGAATATCTCCTGCTTCTACCCAAGACCCTGATTCTACAAGCCCATTATCGTCCAAATGACAGAGTACATAACTATCTAATTGAGGTATTTCTTTAGTTATTCTTTCAGGACCCTGATTCGTTATACGAACCTCAGCTTCGTGCCTTTTTATATGAAAAGATGTGTAAATATCTTCATATATCAAACGTTCGCTAATCAGTACTGCATCTTCAAAATTATATCCCTCCCACGGCATATAGGCTACTATGATATTTCTACCCAAAGCTAGTTCGCCCCCAACGGTTGCTGCTCCATCTGCTAAGATTTCTCCGCTTCTCAGGAGTTCTTTATTAATTACTAAAGGCTTCTGATGCATGCAAGTATTATTATTAGAACGTTCATAGACTCTTAATTTCTTATCTATGATTTCTTTGTTAGAAAATAATGTAATTCTTTCGCCATCGAGATAGTCAATTCATCCTTCTTGTTCGGATACAACTACATTTCCCGAATCTAGGGCTACTTGACCCTCTAGTCCCGTTCCTACAATGCACCTCTCAGGCTTAAAAAGCGGAACCGCTTGGCGTTGCATGTTGGAACCCATCAAAGCACGGTTTGCATCATTATGTTCAATAAACGGAATAATAGAAGCTCCAATAGAGAAATATTGTAGAGGATGAATACTTCGGAAATCCATTTGTTGCCAAGTAACAGTTAAAAACTCTTGTCTATAGCGAACCAGTATAAGTTCTTTATTGTAATTCCTCCAATCTGATATTAACAAGTTTCCAGTTGCTATGCGAGAATAATCATCCTCAGCAGAGGATAGATCAACTATTTGCTCTTTGCTAGATATTTTAGATACCCTAAAGAAGGGACTCTGCAGGGATCCAGAATTGTTAACCTGTGAACAAATAGCTAATGATGAGATGAGACCAGCATTGATGCCTTCGGATGTTTCGATAGGACAGATACGCCCATATTGACTAAAATGAATATCACGAGCTTGAAAATTGGCAGTTCTTCGTGTCAATCCTCCCGGGCCTAAAGCACTTAACCTTCGTTTGTGAACGATTTCTGCTAGTGGATTGGTCTGATCTAGAAATTGTGACAAAGGATACGAACCAAAAAATTCGCTAAAAGTTGTCATTAATGGGACAGAAGTTATCAATCCTTTAAGAGTTAGTGGGCGTCTACGTTTAATAGCTTTATGAATATTTTATCGGATCGAAATCTCTAAACGATTTAAAGCTAAAATTAACTGTTCTGTTAAGAGATCTGTTATGGATCGAACGCGTCGATTCTTGAGATGATCTATATCATCAAGACTACCTATTCCATAGCTGATTTCTATTGAATAATCTGCGGCAGTTAATATATCTTAGGGTAATAGAAAATGTTCCGTTTCAGGTACGTCAAGATTGAGTTTGATGTTTAAATTTCGTCAACCGATTGGTCCTAATTCACACCTCTGTTAGAAGAATCTCTTCTATAATTCCTTTAATATGGATTCTGAAAATACTATATCTAATCCTGCGGAGTATAAATGTTTATAAAGTTCCAATATAGCATCTTCTGGTGATTCAACCAATTCTCTTTGTTTTTTTAATAGATTGAGAAAAATCTTAGGATAACGCACGTTTTGAAGAATATCTCTTATTGTTAATCCCATAGATAATAACAGAATCAGAATGGATATCTTCCGTTTCTTGCTAATGCGAATCCATATTCTATTTCTTCTATCCATTTCTAATTTAAATCTTCCCCCCCAATCCGAAATTATTGTGCTAGTATATGTAGAAACTCCTTTATGATCCAGTTCATGGTTATAATAGATGCCAGGACTCCTCAATATTTGACTAATTAAGACTCTAGCAATTCCATTTATTATAAACGTCCCTTGGGAATTCATAGAAGGAATAGATCCCAGAAGTACAATCTGTTTTTGGACCGTTCTGTCTCTCTTCCAAGTTAATTGGATCGGTACATACAGATCGAACGAATAGGTAATAAATTGATATATAGCATCTGTCTCTTCGATCGAAGGTTTTGCCAATTGATACTGTTCACTAATTGATTCAAGCTCAACTTCTTTATCCGCATCTTCGATCTTTGGAAAATTATCAAGTTCTTCAAATAGTCTCTCATGAACAAAACGATTGAATCCCTCTAATTGGATTCTTCCAAGTTCCGGCAATACAAACATCTTTCCATTTCCTCTTCATTTTTTAGTGATTGGATTTCCGTTTTCATGAGAAAACTATGTATATCTAATTTTTTTTTAGTGATTGTTAAAAATAATCACAAACGAAGAGAATCAGATATAGACTATCAAAGACAAATAGAATGTAAAACAACGGAATGATTCTTTTCTTAGTAATTTGTTTGCCGAGAGATAACATGTGCTCTAAATCAGATCTGAGAAGAGACCACTAGATTCTAAATAGGAGCAAATCATCTTGCCAATAATCTTATTCAAGATTATAATTATTGTTGAGTTTCTTATCTTATAAAGATCTATTGAATATCTATCATTTGCAGGATTCGATATAAACAGATGAAACAGAGGCGATATAGTCAAGTGGTAAGACAGAGGATTGCAAATCCTTCATCCCCCAGTTCGAATCTGGGTATCGCCTACCAAATCTAGTTGAGAGAGTCTTGGGATTGGCTACTGTGAAAGATTCAGACACAAAATGAGATGCTCTATATTCTTTTATGGCCTATCACGGTAAATGGATCTAGATATGACACAAATGGACAATCCCAATCATATTATACCATAGATTGAGGAATAGAAGAATTCCTTTTTCCAATTTTTAGGATAAAGTCTTAGTAACATTGAAAAAGAAGAATACAAAGGGATATATACATTCTCACTGCTATTCTGGGTATTATAAGGAATAAGGATAAGAGCTTTCTTAGGTACAGTACATACAAAATAGTTGAGTCTGTGTAACTAAATCAATTATATTAGAAGCATAATTAGGTTAAAGGATGGGAATCACAATTATGGATATAGTTAGTATTGCTTGGGCTGCTTCGATGGTTATTTTCACATTCTCTCTTTCACTCGTAGTTTGGGGAAGGAGTGGATTATAATCGATAATCATTCACTCTCTCCTTAATATTCTACTGGGGAATGCGAATCACTGGGCTTTACCTCAATGATTCGATCCCCTTCTTACTTCTTCATATAAAACATATAGAGTATAAGGAACCCTTCGTTTTTTCTGTAAGAATATTCTTCTCTTTACTCTTCCTAATCTCAAATCTTTGTAAGAATCTTCTTGAATAAGTGGATTGAACCAATAAATCTTTGAACAATTAGTATTCAATAGTTGTGTTTGCTGGTTAGTCTTTTGAGATATCTCAATTCTTTTAGTGCGTAGATACAAATTTTCGATAACAAGAAATATTGCAATTCCACTCAGAAGTGTTTCAGATAATAGTAAAATAGGATCTAAACGCCAACCTTGAAAGATAAGAATCCCTCCGCATAATAACCCAATGGAAGAAAGAAAGAAATCATAATATTGGGATAGATTGAGATACTACTGGTATTCTGCCCCCCCTAAAAACCATATGTGATTCTTTCATCTCGTATGGCTTAAGTGAGAAAATTGATAGAATCACAGAGAAGATCTAATAGTTGACTAATCTCTCACCTTAATCCACGTCGGTTTTTTTGTTTGTTTAAACTTCCTGGATTCTCTTTCACTAGATTAAAATCATGAATGGATAGATAATTACTATCTAGTTGATTCATTTGACTAATAAGGATACAAACAGAACAGATCTCCGTTTTTTTTCTTTTTAATCTAGTTTTTTCTTTATATACTTGATGCACTTTGCTGTGAAATACTTAGATCGTTAGACCTATGTTCAACTCCATAGGCTCTTTATTTATAGGCCTATATATATAAATATCTCTTCTCTAGAGGAAAGAGATTCAATCTGGAATAATCTAAATTAAAGGAAATACCTTGCTTAGAAGAACCAATACATACCCTTAACTTAGCTTTTGAAGTATAAATAAACATATTGAAGAGATCTGATCATCGATTAGTTTCTTTTAGAACTGATTATCTTTGATACTAATTCAAGTTTCCTTTCTTTTCAATAAAGATAGGTTGAGGTTTATAAGAATATCATACAAGTATATTTGAGATCACACCTCTAGATACATTAGGTTCCCTTTTTCCAAGGGCGTATAAGAAGATACCTATCACTACTAGCCCGACGCCAATTAATGCTCCGGGACCAAATTCCATAGAAATCATAAGAAATATAGAGAGGATATATCTATCGATTGATAGATATATCTAGATTTGTATGTTAATCTTTGTTTATATTTATCGATATAGTTATTCGAATGGAAATGAGAAAAGCTGCCGGATCTAAATCAAGAAGGAAACATAATAACGATAAATATGTTTACTAACGATTAGGTTATTGATTCGTTTGGAATGGAAACCAATAATGTTCTGTTCTTTTTTCTCTTACGGATATTTCAGTTGCATATGCTTGAGTATTTCTTTCTTACGAATAGAAATAGAAAGAGAACAAACTGAGCTTCAATTTAGTTGTTTTGAGCAGCTGTTTGAATATAAAGAATAAGGAGAGAAGCTGTAGGAATTAGAATAAAGAGTGCAGTAGCTATGAATGCGAGAATATTTACTTCCATATTAACATATTAATAGTTCGAATTGATTAGAGAATAATTTGAGCAATCTCATCCGAAGAGACTATTGGACTCTATTAAAAATCATTAAACTCGACTGAGATATGTCCAATTGATCTATTGATATGAGATCAATAAGTCTTAGTCTAGTTAAATCATCGATATCAACTATATAGTATATCATGTATATCATGAAAGGAAAGCTCAAGAATAGTTGAATTCCGATATTTTTCAAGGAGAATCTATTCTTTGGTTTCTTCTTTTCTCTCTTCTTAAAAAGATGCTACTGTGCTTATGCTTCTCTTTGACATCAGAGATTATAAACATTGTTACTAATAATTAACAGATTTAATTCTATATTGCTCGGATTTTTCTATCTCTAATTGATTACTAGATCATCTTTTTGTAAGGAATCTTAACCAAAAAGAAGAAACACAACGAAGCAACCCGCATCTGCTCAGAATTGGTATAGAATCGAATTGTTGCTTTGCCAATTGAAGCTGATTTAAGAGACCCTCCCCCTCACGCCGGGGAGGGGGTTCAAAACAGATTCGAAGACTAACCATTAAATATTTGACATTGAAATGATAGATATATAGACTCTATATACTGGGATTGTAGTTCAATTGGTTAGAGCGCCGCCCTGTCAAGGCGGAAGTTGCGGGTTCGAGACCCGTCAATCCCGCTTATCTTGAATACGTGGAAAGAGATTAAACAGTATATAGGAGTTGAATCAATTCTCTTTAGAGATTTAGATTCTCGTTGTGGTTGTTGGGTCGAGCTGGATTTGAACCAGCGTAGGCATCGCCAGCGGATTTACAGTCCGCCCCCATTAACCACTCGAGCATCGACCCAACCATCGAAATATAAATACTCGACAGATAGATAGAAATTAATTGATATTGAGATTCTAGGGTTTTTTGAACGGATTTAGAGTCCGTCTCCGATCGAACGGATTCTGGGTTTGTCTCCCAACGAACGGATTTAGAGTCCGTCTCCTGTCAAACAGATTTAGAGTCTGTTTCTCGTTAAACGGATTTACAGTCCGTTTCTCATTACAGAGTACAGAGAATGAATAATAGGAATTGGAATATAAGAATGGAAAGACCTGTTCCACTACGTCTGGAATTCTTCTGTAGAGGAACTACCCCCAGGGGAATTCGAATCCCCGTCGGCTCCTTGAAAGAGAGATGTCCTAGGCCTCTAGACGATGGGGGCCGTTTCTCTTACTAAAGAGTAGGCTATTACTCATAAATTGTCAATCTGATCTAGTTGAATAATATCCAAACATTTGATTGATTCACAAATCGATTCAATTTTTCAAGAACCTTGAGGATTCTATCTAATCAACGAATAAAAGTGAGATTTCTGATCCATCTCTCGTTTTTGGACTGCCCATATATATTATTACACAATATATCTTTAAATGCAATAGATCTTTTAAAATATCTTGTGTATGGATTCAAGAAATGGATAAAAATGCCGAGATACTAAGAATGATTAGGAAATCTATCTGTTACAATCTTTCAAGATAGTATGAAATAGCTAAGAAACAGAATCCAATTAATATCTTCTCTTTCGTTTTAAGAATCCAGTCTTTATCCTTAGAACTTCAAACAATAAAAATGAATTATTACTAGTACTTATGTTTCTTCGCGCTATTCTGATTATAGAAAATTATTCTTTCTATGTCTAGTATCCTTTAGTATATTATAGAGTCCTCGCTCTCTTTACAAATTAGGAATGTAAAATTCGAATCAAATCACAAATTGTTTAGTTCTGGCTCTGTGCTGTAATTTGTAAGACCTACCAATCACAATATTCCTTCTCTCTCTATTGATATATCCACCAATATGCTTTGCTTGAAGTAGAAATAGATGGATAGGTATCGGATGATTGGCGGATAGCGGGAATCGAACCCGCGTCTTCTCCTTGGCAAAGAGATATTTTACCATTCAACTATATCCGCATTATATACTATATCATATTGTTCCATATTCGGAATATAGTTCTATTGATCTCATATAATCAATATATACAATCTGTCTTTTTTTTCTGGCTGTCTCATCAATTGAGAGTTGATAATCTCTCCCCTCCCACTTAAAAGAATTAAAAGAATGCAGATTCGATTCTGAATATTATGACTATCATTATTGATATCTTTGGAATAAGGAATCGCGGGGAGGGGAAACTGTAACGTTCAATACATTGATTTCATTAATTTCTAAGATATGAAAGAATTAAGTATACCTACTAAGAAGACTAATCCGATCCATAAAGAAGCTCCTGAAAAGACAATATTCTTATTGCTCGACCAACCATCAGGAGAAGCAAGTACAACAGGTACACCAATTACTAGTAGAAAAGAAATAGCAATTAGTGCAAATAGAGCTAATTGGAAAGCAATAGTCATGATTTATTGTATATATTGTATATCCAGAATGGAAGATTTGTACCATCCGATCCCCATCCAATGAGATTCTTACTTTAAATTTGAAAGGATTGTATACCGGATCAATACCTTCTTAGTATTCCAAGATCCAATGTATCCAAATTTCTTGATCAATTATCAAGGAAAGATGAATATCTCATCAGGATGATCATCGATACCGGTTTCATAGTAAATGAAATATTCAAAAATCTTTATCAATTTGTATCTTCCCTAATAGATGTCGTTTTTGATACAATATATGATATAGATGGATCAAGAGCCATAAGATTTCTATTATTTAAATATCCTATATTCTCTAATATTGAAAGAAGCAGTTTAATCCATTGAGGAGAGATGGTCGAGTGGTTTATGGCTCCAGTCTTGAAAACTGGCATAGTTTATCTATCGAGGGTTCGAATCCCTCTCTCTCCTTATTACTTATTTAGTATCAGATCTCGATACCAAAAAGGCATGAATGGATTACATGAATAATAGATTCCTATCTTATATTATATTAGTACTTAGCATTTAGAAAACAAAGTCTTTCTGACTAATAAAGATTGATTAGATCAAATAGCAATTTGAAGATACTCTTATATCTTCCTTTGCTTGTGTCACATGCTGTAGGTTGAAGCTTAAGTTCCATTCTAATCTTTGGAATTCGAAGAATAATAAACAATTATGATCTATCAAAAAAAATTAGAAATAGTTAGAACACGGATACAATTATTCTATTGAGGGGCGGGGGTTATTAGAATCACTTCATTAATCATCCCCCGCCCATCCATCTAAGGGGTGGTTATGCAGATATGCTATCATACATAACTCCTAGAGGATTGAATCATTTTTTTCTGAAGAATCAAAGAGATTAATTCGAATCTTTCTTTCTCTTTTTTAGGAAATTGATCTGAATATATAAGGAATTTTGGTGTTCCAAAACCTTATTATTGATTAGGATTCTAGAGAGCTAAATAGTTAGTATCGCTTCTTTGATTGAAATGTGCAAGCAAGGGTTTACTGATCAGATACGTACATACTGATAGTTTTCTAACCAAGCTGTATCTGATGTTGATTGTTAAACATATCAAATCTATCACAAAATCTTTACTAAGATTCACTAGGAGATTGAGGAAGGACATTCACCTTCTGTCTAATAGAATAACAAGATAAGATGGCAAGGGCATTCTTACAATTATTCTTTGAATAATCCTTGTTAATTCAGAGGTGTCATAAAAAGCACAGGTTCGGTATCACGATCAATTCCCTTCTCAAACCCAGCTGCAGCTGCACGGGCTCTTCCTGCATGCCATAGATGACCCACAAAAAAGAAGAATCCCAGAACGAAATGAGAAGTTGACAACCAGCTTCGGGGAGATACATAGTTGACAGCATTTATCTCGGTAGCTACTCCTCCTACTGAATTTAAGGAACCTAAAGGTGCATGAGTCATATACTCTGCGGAACGCCGTTCTTGCCACGGTTGTATATCTCTCTTTAATTTGTTCAAATCTAATCCATTAGGGCCTCTCAGAGGTTCTAACCATGGAGCACGAAGATCCCAGAAGCGCATTGTTTCGCCTCCAAATATGATTTCTCCCGTTGGGGAACGCATTAGATATTTACCCAAGCCAGTAGGTCCTTGAGCAGAACCTACATTAGCGCCAAGACGTTGGTCTCTAACAAGAAAAGTAAAAGCTTGAGCTTGGGAAGACTCTGGACCAGTGGGACCATAGAATTCGCTAGGATATGCTGTATTATTGAACCAAACAAAGCAACAAGCGGTGACACCGAAAATAGCAAGAGCCCCTAGGCTATAGGACAAATAAGCTTCTCCGGACCATACGAAAGCACGACGAGCCCAAGCAAAAGGTTTGGTTAATATATGCCAGATCCCTCCGAAAATACAAATAGATCCTAACCAGACATGTCCGCCAATAATATCTTCTAAATTATCTACACTTACAATCCACCCTTCTCCACCAAAAGGAGATTTTAGGAGATAACCAAAGATAACACTAGGGTTTAGAGTAAGATTCGTGATTCTTCTTACATCGCCACCTCCAGGAGCCCATGTATCGTATAAGCCTCCGAAATACAGCGCTTTGAATACTAAGAGAAAAGCACCAGCCCCTAACAAGATCAGATGAATACCCAGAATAGTAGTCATCTTGTTCTTATCTTTCCAGACATAACCAAAGAATGGAAAGGACTCTTCTAGAGTCTCGGGTCCAATAAGAGCATGATAAATACCTCCGAAACCTAGAACCGCAGAAGAGATCAGATGAAGCACTCCGGAAACAAAGTAGGGGAAAGTATCTATTATTTCCCCACCCGGACCTACTCCCCAACCCAAAGTAGCTAGATGAGGAAGTAGAATCAGCCCTTGTTCATACATGGGCTTCTCAGGAACAAAATGGGCTACTTCATACAGATTCATAGCCCCCGCCCAAAATACGATCAAGCCAGCATGAGCTACATGAGCACCAAGTAGTTTACCAGATAGATTTATAAGTCGAGCATTACCAGCCCACCAAGCGAAACCTGTGGTTTCCTGATCTCGACCACCCAGAGATAGAGTTCCATTAAAGAGCGTTTCCACGGGGTAGAACCTCCTCGGGGAATACAAGGTTTTCATGAGGCTGATCTTGAGCTGCCATCCAAGCACGAATACCTTCATTTAATAAGATATTCTTTGTGTAGAAAGTCTCAAACTCAGGATCTTCCGCCGCACGAATTTCTTGAGAGACAAAATCATACGCACGTAGATTCAAAGCAAGACCAACCACTCCAATGGCACTCATCCATAACCCAGTTACTGGAACAAATAGCATAAAGAAATGTAACCAACGCTTATTAGAAAAAGCAACACCAAATATTTGAGACCAGAAACGATTAGCAGTAACCATTGAATAAGTCTCTTCATTCTGGGTTGGGTTGAAAGCCCGAAATGTATTTGCACCATCACCATCTTCAAATATAGTGTTTTCTACTGTAGCACCATGAATGGCGGATAAAAGAGCAGCACCGAGGACCCCAGCAACTCCCATCATATGAAATGGGTTTAAAGTCCAATTATGAAAACCCTGAAAAAAGAGAATGAATCGAAAGATACCAGCTACACCAAAACTGGGGGCAAAGAACCACCCAGATTGTCCCAAAGGATAAATTAAGAATACCGAAACAAAAACAGCAATAGGAGCAGAGAATGCTATCGCATTATAGGGACGTAATTGGACGGACCTAGCAAGTTCGAATTGGCGTAGCATGAAACCTATCAAAGCAAAAGAGCCATGAAAAGCAACAAAAGTCCATAGACCTCCCAATTGACACCAACGGGTGAAATCTCCTTGGGCTTCCGGACCCCATAATAGAAGCAACGAATGTGACAGACTATTAGCAGGGGTAGAAACCGCAGCAGTCAAGAAGTTACAACCTTCCAAATAAGAGCTAGCTAAACCATGAGTATACCATGAAGTCACAAAGGTTGTACCAGTAAACCAACCACCTAGAGCAAAATAAGCAGTAGGAAAAAGTAATAGACCAGACCAACCCACGAAAACAAAACGATCTCTTCTTAGCCAATCGTCCATACTATCAAATAAATCTTTTGGCTCTTTGGAAGATTTTCCAATGGCAATGGTCATAGTAGTTCTCCTTCCTATTCAACCTTCATAACTCAACTGTTTTTAGGTGTCCTTTCATTCCATGACATGATATTCCAAGATTTCAAACAATATTGAACTATCAGATCATTAACCCTTCTGAAGAATCGTTTTCCAGAGCCTTTATTTTATTGACTTCCCAGCATGTAATAATAGTGAAAGATAGAGTTCTTTCTCTCTTTCTCTCCACTACTATCCTCTGAATTGCCGAGTGTAGAGTCTTGGGCTGAGATAAGATTATTCTTTACTGTTATTCTTCAAAAAGTAGGTAAACCTATCTCTTCTTCTGAGATTTTATCAGCCTGTTTGCTACAATAATGAATATGCTTCTGGGACCTGATCCCAATTCCCTATTTATTATTAAATAATTAGTGGCATGCTTTGAACTTTCTAGAGTATTGGCACTATTTTGAAACAAGCATTCTTTCCAATACAAGAAAAGAGAGATGACAAAAACAGAGCGCTATCTGCAAGAATTTCTAGAATCGATGGATAAATAGAAAAAAACACACATCAAATTAAAATTGAAAAAATAGAACACCTTATAGTTTCTATATAGATCCGATCCATATAGTTACTTGATTCATCTCTCTCTTAATCGCCTTTCACCATTTATTCTACCAATCTTTAATAAAATTTGAAAGCTTTGTTTCTAGTCTTGCTTGAATCATTGTGATGAATAATCATCAAAAAAAAAAGAAGGATTTCTAGTTGGATTAAGGAATGATTCATCGATAGGTTAATTGATTGAGAAGGATATAAGTCTGTTTTGACTACTAGCTACAAAGCAGAATAGAGGTTAGAGCGTTACCCAAAAGATTATATCAAGTCTTCAGAATCAAGAAGCAAGGATTTACCAAAATATGGATTGTCTTAGGAATTCGTCATTATCTTAGGAAAATTCTTCTGTTCTGTAGATAAATAGATTGATGGTGAGAATCCGTATCTGAATTCCTATACTAATAATAACTAAATTGTTCATATTTATATGAGTTATTTTCACTTATTTAATTAGCGCTGATTCTATGGATAACACTTTCTCTTTATCTTATCGAAAATTCCGCTTAGTTATATAGAGTTTTTATCAACACAAACAAAAAAGAGAGAAAGAATGGTGGGCAGGATATTCAAGATTAATAATAAATAAGAATGATCTGATTTAATTAGAAGGAATCCACTTAAGACTATATGAGATGAGCTCCTCTGCTAGATCTAAATATCTCAATCTATTAATCTTTGTTATTAATAAAAGCATGCATGGAGTAGTCTTTATTCTATTTCCTTTCATTTAACATAGAAATATAATAATATTTTTTTATACTAAACTAAAGGTAGACAAATTGATTTTCATGTTCTTAAGCAAACAGCCCTTTATCGGATTTGAACCGATGACTTACGCCTTACCATGGCGGTACTCTACCACTGAGTTAAAAGGGCTTCTGAATGATATTGAAGGGTATAAAATATAATATAAAACATAGTTTTGTTTACAAGACTATGTCTCTTCTTCAAATCGATTCTTTAACTTGTGTATTTCAATCTCTGGTTCTTTTTGTATATCTAACCCAAGGGGCGATTTTTAAACAAAGATTAATTCAAAGAAAATAGTTAGATTGTTAATCGAGCTCTCTTCTACACTCTTGTTTCAAACAATAATCAGAATATTTACTAGTAAATATCTATTCTTTTAAAAACAAGCTGTAGATTATCCATTATCCCCCAAACCAGCTTATAGTTGAATTATTGACAAGATAAATAGTTAGGATAGAGATGCAGCAAAGAGTAGACAATTTGATCAAATCAAAATAATACCATCTCTTCTTATGTGGATATTATTTTGCGGAGACAGGATTTGAACCCGTGACCTCAAGGTTATGAGCCTTGCGAGCTACCAAGCTGCTCTACTCCGCGTTATTAATCCATTCAATATAATTATTATATTACCTTTGAATAATTACATTGAATGCGAAGAGATTCTTAGAATATGATCCTGGACTATATCTTATCCATTTCTACGAAAAAGATTAATAGAATCCTACTCTACCAACTCGATTTTATTACCCCGGGCAACAAACAAGCATGTGCCATTTCACGTAATACATGTCTAGATAAACCAAAATCTCGATAATTAGACCTAGGTCGTCCAGTTAGGGAACAACGATTATGAAGGCGGGTGGGTGCACTGTTACGTGGGAAAGATTGTAATCTTTTAGAAATCTCCAATTTTTTCTGTATTGACGAACTTTCTTTCCTCTCTCGTTTTAAAGATTGACGAATGGAATGATATTTTTTCACCAATTTCTGTTTTCTCTTCTCTTTCTCGATGAGACTCTTCTTTGCCATGATTAACTGTCATCGATACTAAAATCTTATTTTAGGCTAAGGTATAATTTAAAAATAGTATGGAATATTATATGATTGAATGCTTATTATTGATAATCCATTTATCAGAAAGAGATTGGACTTGTAAGTATGTTGAACCCTACCATAGGCTTGAACGCCAAGGCTAGGTCCAACATACTATTTGTTTCTAGTTGAATTAGAATTCATCCAAATTTACCTGATGTAGATGCTATTAAAAACGCTGCATACGTAAATATATAACCTACAGAGAAATGAGTTAATCCTACTAATCGGGCTTGAACAATAGAAAGAGCCACTGGTTTATCTTTCCAGCGGATGAGGTTAGCCAACGGTGTACGCTCATGAGCCCAAGCTAGAGTTTCTATAAGTTCCTGCCAATAACCGCGCCAAGAGATGAGAAACATAAATCCAATAGCCCAAACGAGATGTCCAAATAGAAACATCCAAGCCCAAACAGATAAACTGTTCATACCGAATGGATTATAACCGTTAATAAGTTGTGAAGAATTTAACCATAAATAATCCCTCAACCATCCCATCAGATAAGTAGAGGATTCATTGAATTGAGCCACGTTTCCTTGCCATAGGGTGATATGTTTCCAGTGCCAATAGAAGGTAACCCACCCAATAGTATTTAACATCCAAAACACTGCTAAATAGAAAGCATCCCAACCTGAAATATCGCAGGTACCACCTCTGCCTGGACCATCGCAAGGGAAACTATAACCAAATTCTTTCTTATCTGGCATTAATTTAGAGCCACGTGCATCTAATGCCCCTTTCACTAGGATCAATGTTGTTGTATGTAAACCGAGAGCAATGGCATGATGAACCAAGAAATCTCCGGGTCCAATCGTCAGGAATAATGAGTTGCTACTATTATTAATAGCATCTAACCAACCAGGTAACCATAGACTCTGACCAGCATTAAAAGCTGGACTATCTGCTGAAGATAGAAGTACATCAAAACCATATAACGCTTTACCATGAGTCGCTTGTATCCATTGAGCAAATACAGGTTCAATGAGAATCTGTTTCTCGGGGGTCCCGAAAGCTAACATGACATCGTTATGAACATACAATCCTAAAGTATGGAATCCTAAAAATAAACTAGCCCAACTTAGGTGGGCAATTATTGCTTCTTTATGCTCCAACATTCTTGCCAGAACATTGTCCTTATTTTGTTCCGGATTATAATCTCTAATAAAGAATATAGCTCCATGAGCAAAGGCCCCTGTCATAATAAACCCAGCAATATATTGATGATGCGTGTATAGTGCAGCTTGGGTCGTAAAATCCTGTGCTATAAAAGCATAAGCGGGTAGAGAATACATGTGTTGTGCCACTAAAGAAGTAATCACTCCTAGAGCAGCTAACGCTAATCCTAATTGAAAATGAAGAGAATTATTAATTGTATCATAAAGACCTTTGTGTCCACGCCCCAATCTACCTCCTGGAGGAATATGAGCTTCTAAGATCTCTTTTATACTATGTCCAATCCCAAAATTGGTCCTATACATATGACCGGCAATTATAAACAGAACTGCAATTGCCAAATGATGATGAGCCATATCCGTTAGCCACAAACTCTGAGTTTGTGGATGAAATCCGCCTAAGAAGGTTAGAATAGCAGTTCCTGCTCCTTGAGTACTATTGAACACATGATTACCAGAATCAGGATTCTGTGCATAGATACTCCACTGGCCCGAGAAGAATGGTCCTAATCCCTGAGGGTGCGGCAGCACAGTGAGTAGATTATTCCATCTTACATGCTCACCTCTAGATTCGGGAATAGAGACATGAATCAAGTGTCCTGCCCAAGCTAAAGAACTAACTCCAAAGAGTCCTGAAAGATGATGATTAAGGCGAGATTCAGCATTCTTGAACCACGAGATACTTGGTTTCCATTTAGGTTGTAAATGTAACCAACCCGCTATTAAGAATAAAGCAGAAATTACTAATAAGAAGATAGCTCCAATATAGAGGTCTTGATTAGTGCGTAAACCAATTGTATACCACCATTGATATACACCAGAATAAGCAATATTAACCGGACCTGAAGCCCCCCCTCGGGTATAAGCTTCCACGGCTGGTTGACCAAAATGAGGATCCCAAATAGCATGAGCAATAGGTCTTATATGCGATGGATCTTGGACCCAAGGCTCAAAGTTCCCTTGCCAAGCCACGTGAAATAGATTCCCAGAAGTCCATAGAAAAATAATAGCCAATTGACCAGAATGAGAAGCAAATATTCTTTGATAAAGACGTTCTTCGGTAATATCGTCGTGACTTTCAAAATCATGCGCAGTAGCTATACCGAACCAGATACGACGAGTAGTTGGGTCTTGAGATAGACCCTGGCTGAACTTCGGAAATCTTGATGCCATAGTGCTTTTCAAATCCTCCTAGCCATTATCCTACTGCAATGATTCTCGCTAGGAAGAATGCCCATGTTGTGGCGATTCCACCCAGAAGATAATGAGCTACCCCTACAGCACGTCCCTGTACAATACTCAGAGCCCTAGGCTGGATAGCAGGAGCAACTTTCAATTTATTATGGGCCCAAACGATAGATTCAATTAATTCCTGCCAGTATCCACGACCACTAAATAAGAACATTAGACTAAAAGCCCAAACAAAATGAGCCCCTAAGAATAAGAGACCATATGCAGATAATGAAGAACCATATGATTGAATGACCTGGGAAGCTTGTGCCCACAAGAAGTCACGTAGCCATCCATTAATGGTTGTTGAACTTTGTGCAAAATTTCCTCCAGTTATATGGTTTATAACTCCCTGATCACTTATACTGCCCCATACATCAGATTGCATCTTCCAACTGAAATGGAATATAACTATTGAGATAGAATTATACATCCAAAATAAACCTAGAAAGACGTGATCCCAAGCAGATACCTGACAAGTACCTCCTCGACCGGGACCGTCACAAGGGAAACGAAAACCCAGATTTGCCTTATCGGGTATTAAACGAGAGCTCCGTGCAAACAAAACACCTTTGAGTAATATTAGTACAGTCACATGGATTGTAAAAGCATGAATATGATGTACCAAGAAATCTGCAGTACCTAATGGGATTGGTGACAACGCAACTTTACCGCCCACTGCTACTAAGTTATTACCCCCCCAGGTTAGACTAGTACCTGTTATTGCATTAGGTGCAGTTAAGGCAGGAGCAGAGGCATGAGTATTTTGTATCCATTGAGCAAAAACAGGTTGTAATTGAATAGCCGTATCTGAAAACATATCTTGAGGGCGTCCCAGAGCACTCATAGTATCATTATGAATATATAAGCCAAAGCTATGAAAACCTAAGAAGATGCACACCCAGTTAAGATGTGAGATTATTGCATCACGATGTCGAATGACACGATCTAATAAATTGTTGTATTGAGTAGTCGGATCATAATCCCTTACCATAAAAATAGCTGCATGCGCAGCCGCGCCAACTACTAGAAATCCACCAATCCACATATGATGTGTAAACAAAGATAATTGGGTAGCATAATCAGTAGCTAAATACGGATAAGGAGGCATAGCATACATATGATGAGCTACTATAATCGTTAAAGAGCCTAACATTGCAAGATTAATAGCTAGTTGAGCATGCCATGAACTAGTTAAGATCTCATAAATACCATTGTGACCTTCACCAGTAAAAGGACCTTTATGCGCTTCGAGAATCTCTTTCGTACTATGTCCAATACCCCAATTGGTTCTATACATATGGCCAGCTATCAAAAAAAGAACCGCAATTGCTAGATGATGGTGCGCGGTATCAGTCAACCACAATCCCCCCGTTACTGGATTCAATCCGCCTCGGAAGGTTAAGAAATCCGAGTACTCTGCCCAATTAAGGGTAAAGAATGGGGTTAATCCTTTTGCAAAGCTGGGATACGTTTGAGCCAAAAGATCGCGATTTAATATGAATTCATGAGGGAGCGGGACCTCTTTAGGATCCACTCCTGCATCTAATAATTGGTTAATTGGTAGCGAAACATGCACCTGATGTCCCGCCCATCCTAAAGAACCTAATCCTAAGAGACCTGCTAGATGATGGTTCAACATGGATTCCACATCTTGGAACCAAGCCAATTTTGGAGCAGCCTTGTGATAGTGGAACCAACCGGCAAACAACATCAATCCTGCAAAGATTAAAGCACCAATTGCGGTGCAGTAGAGTTGTAATTCATTAGTTATTCCAGAGGCTCGCCAAAGCTGAAAAAATCCAGACGTTATCTGTATCCCTTGGAACCCCCCCCCCACATCACCATTAAGGATCTCTTGACCAACTATAGGCCAAACTACCTGAGCGCTAGGTTTTATTTGAGTAGGATCATTCAACCATGCTTCATAGTTAGAGAAACGAGCCCCATGGAAATACATACCGCTTAGCCATATAAGAATAATAGCTAATTGACCAAAATGGGCACTGAATATTTTCCGGGATATATCTTCCAGATCATTGGTATGACTATCAAAATCATGAGCATCAGCATGTAAATTCCAAATCCAAGTAGTGGTACTAGGACCTTTGGCTAAGGTTCTTGAGAAATGTCCGGGTTGAGCCCATTTCTCAAAAGAAACTCTTACAGGATCCTTTTCTACCATAATCTTGACTTCTGGTTCCGGTGAACGAATAGTCATTGAGGTTCTCCTCTCTTCGGACAAAGGATATCAACAGCCTACCAATAGAGGATAAAAGACTTCTAAAAGATAGATTTTATTCTAGTAGAATATTCTTTCTCTCCCTGAGTTTAAAACTAGAACGACTTTAGTAGAAGAGTAATCCAAGTAATCTAAGGTAGGCGTTTGATCTTATTATTACACAGGTTCATAGTGCTTTATGGACCTAATTTGATTCTTCATTCTGGTAGACAGAAAGAATCGAATATGCATGAATAAGCATTGAAAAGAGAAGAGATCTACCTCTTCTCTCGGAATTGAATAACGGGGGGGGATCAAATTATATGTAATCCTAACGAATAGAATCTCTTTGCTCCCCGCTCCTTATCCTTTTTTTTATTATTTAAAACGTCTTGTTACCTTTAACCAATTCTGTGCTTCGATATAATTGCTTGGGGAAAGTGCTATTGCTTGTTTCCAATACTCAGCAGCTTGATCAAACCAGGCTTCTGAAGCCTCTGGTTCTCCTTGTTCGATGGCCTGTTCTCCTCGGTCGGGATAGATAGATTCTTCTAACCTATCCTCCCTTAGAACCGTATTTGAGAGTTTCCCACCTCATACGGCTCAAATGACTATTCATCAATTTCTTGTCTATCCCGGCTAAGAGAAAAAGATTTACGGATCTTTTACTCTTATTAGCATATACAAGAACTAAGAAGAACAATTATTGTAATGGTTTCCAATCCTATTAGCATTTTTATTTTATTGTCGCAAGATAGAATCTTTTCCACCTTCCTAATCCATTAAAAAGAAATAATAATCTTCTTGAGAACTAATTATCCTACTGGTTCATATGGATCCATTCATCTAAATATAGATTTCCTTTAGGATTTAATACTACACCGTGACTCAATAGATAATATTCTCTTCAATCAATCTTATTACAAGAATTGATTGTATAACCTTTTGGGTGAGCAAATCTCATTGTATCGACCTAGATCTTCAATGATGAATCTTTACGATGCTCTCATTCTCAATTCACACTATTATCCATGGGATTTCTAGGCCTTCATTTCCCCCAGAAATCTAGATTATTACTAGGGAGATTACATCCCACAGCTTATGAATACTCTTATTCTTTGTTATGTTAATTGAAGAAAGTATGTTTGTGGGAAGCCTTTCCTATCGAGTAGTTCCAAACTATAAGATCCTATAGTAGAGATAATCGCACGTAATGACAGATCACAGCCATATTATTAAGAGCTTGTGGAAGAAAAGGATTCCGTTCCAATGCTTGGAAATAGTATTCCAAAGCCTTTGTGTGTTCTCCATTACTAGTATGAGTAAGACCTATATTGTAAAGTATATAACTCCGATCATAAGGATCAATCTCTAATCGCATAGCCTTATAATAATTCTGTAAAGCTTCTGCATATTCTCCTTCGGATTGGGCCGACATCCGTTACGGTCGTTCATACAATCCAAATCAAATGAGCTCCGTTTCAAAACCGTACTTGAGACTCTCATCTCATACGGCTCCTCCTGCATAATATAAATAGAGAGAGAATAATTTTCATAGATTAAACAGTTTAATTATTACTACTCTCAGTTATGGATAAGCGGGGGCTAGCGTTCTGTTCCTTGGACCAATATCTAACCATCCTTCTAGTCAAGAATCTTTTAGTACAAATACCTAATTCATTCCAATATAGTAACAAGAGTCTACTTGTAAAAGAATAAAAGACTATTTGACAATTTCTTTGTTCTCAACGCTTTGTACCTTACAAGGATAAGCTACTTCGACAACCTTCGATGATTGTAAGGGTATCCAAAATACAAACGAGATGGGTGTTTGTTGTCCCAATCATTCTTAAGATTCTTCATAGAAACGTAATATATGGATAAATTTAACCATAACGAAGCTTTTTCATTGTCGATTTCTACAGGTAGCGCGTCTCCATTATGCTTACCATGAGTATTACAAAGGGGTAATCTGAACCTTTTGCTTACCAATCTGATCTACTCGAAATCAGAGTAGTAAAGGCTGCATTAGTCGAGGATACACGACGGAAGGACTTGCTTCGGTTTCAAAACACACCTTCACCAAGCGTGAGTCTCTTGAAATCCCAATCTTCTCTATATTTTACAAACAAAAGGATTAAGATTGTTTATTTTCTTTGCAAATCGCACCATCTCTATAATGGGTAAAAGCTTCTCTCTCTCTGTTAGTTGTTGGTATAATTTGTAATAAAATATCAGCTAGAATTGTGAAAGTTCTATCAATAGAATTGTCATTTCTCTGAGATCTAGGCATAATTGATTAGGATCCTTTCTTGGTCCATTTGATATGAGAAATACAAGATCAAAAAAAGTAAGACGAGATATATCCAATATGTCTATTTCTATCCCTCGATCGATTAAAAGAAAGATAATAATAAGCTTTATGATATTCTACAATATCAAGGTCGTCTTAGAATGGATTGATGAGCTCGTAGAAATATCAATGATTCTGTCGGAAATGATTGATTCCAATGATCAATTATCTTATTGAAACGTATTGATTGAAAGTGATCACTCAAATCACTCAAAAAGAATCAATCAAATAATATGATTAGGAAACAATAATTAGCAAGATCTATTGAATCGAGCTTGTTGATTATTGAATTTCACCGATTGTCTGATTCTCTATTCTTTCCAATCCTAGACTCCCAGCTCGTAAGCTATCCCTCAGATTAGTTGAATACCCGTTTTAGAACGATTCACCATTCCAGGAAAGACAGGAAAGGTGACTGAGCGGTTTAAAGTGTAGCACTGGAAATGCTATGTAGACTCCTGTTTACCGAGGGTTCGAATCCCTCTCTTTCCTTATTGTATACTCTCTTTTTTTTTCTTATTCCATTCTAAAAAAACTTCTAGAATGTGGAGGATTCGGAATAAATATTCTCTCAATATCAAAATGAGATCTAATAAATAAAGAAGGATATCTTATTCAAGATTTAAAGATCTAATGCTTGTTGAAAAAACACATGAATTAATAGTATGTAGAATAGAGAATGCTTTCAATTCATTCAATCTTAGTCTAATAATCGAGAATTCTTTGCATAACTAGAAATAAATATGATAAGAAGAGATCCCTCGGCTGAACCGAATTATTCTTCTTAGACAGAATATAAAAAAGGAATCTCAAACATTTAAGTAATTATTCGGAGTTAAACTTGGCGAGAATAGTACTCGACAACTAATAGTTCATTTATATCTAAATCAATGGATTCTCGATTCGCAATTCCATTCACTAATCCTTTTGGTCTATTATTCTCTGAAAAAGAGAACGTTAGATGATCCGGTATTCTCTTTTCCTGGAAGAAATCATTCGTATCTTGTTGTTGTGATCTATAAGAAGGGCTTGATCCACTCTTTAGACTAATTATATCTTTGGGCTTACAACGATAGCTTGGTATATCTATGATACAATTGTTTACCAAGATGTGCCGATGATTGACTAATTGTCTAGCAGCTGGAATAGTAGGAGCCATACTCAACTGAAACACAATATTATCCAACCGCATCTCAAGTAATTGTAATAATACCTCTCCGGTTGAGCCCTTAGCTCTTCTAGCAATACGAACATATTTAAGTAATTGACGTTCTGTTGATCCATAATTGAAACGTAATTTCTGTTTCGCTTCCAAACGAACGCAGAATTGAGAGACTTTTCTTGAAGCGGATTATTCAATAGCAATTCGTGCTTCTCTCAGAGTGTATTGTTTATTAGTAAGGCCTGGTAGATCTTTCAAACGACGTACTAGTTTATAACGGGGTCCTCTATAACGAGACATAGAAACTCCTTTTCTAACATTAGAGTAGTCTTAAAGCTTGGAATAGAATAGGGTTCTAAATAATCTGAATGAGCCGTTTACCTGTTTACATTTATGAATGATATGAAACAATTATTAGTTTATAGAACACTAGTAGTTAAAATAATCATAACATAGAAATCAATACGAGCAAATAATCGAATAATTAGTAATGCCTTGAAAACTATAATCTAAGTACGTAGAAAGAGTGAAAAGAAGAGTTAGTAAATGAACGGATATCCATTCATTTCATATCGAATTCGAACGAATAACCTTTGGGTTGTGAATTGGTACGCAGTTTGATCAATATTTTGTATTCTAGCTATTGAATTTTTCTCAAGAAATGGGATACCGATGTTGAATAGTTCAAAGAATGAATAATACCTTCTTTCTTATTGTTTGTAGAAATAGAATGATATAAATAAATATGAATAAATTATCTACCTATAGAGATCGCCCATGTATCTAATAAGTCCACCTCTTGTTGATTGTATTGATTCATTGAGCATATTCATGTATAATGCTTTATATGAATTATAAATAATATACTAGATTCTATCTAAACTTCTAGGCTTAGAAATCGAAGCAAAGAAGAGAGATTAAGAAATCTCCTGTTGGTATTTCAACAAGATCAAAAAAGATCAAGACATTTAGTTTATAGGTATTATTCGGTTAGGATAGGTAGGTAAGAATCCACAAATTGGATTGCATATCAAAGAAATCTAATCACAGTCAATGTTTCATTATTCAGTAATATGGCCATATTCTTGGTCTGAGGATCGGGAGGGGGATATGGCGAAATGGTAGACGCTGCGGACTCAATCAAATTGAGCCTAGGTATGGAGATATGCCAAGTGATAGCTTTCAAATTCAGGGGAACCCAGGATTATTTGGTAGGCAATCCTGAGCCAAATCTCGTTTAAGAGTTACAAACCCAATATTTGGATAACGGGATAGGTGCAGAGACTCAATGGAAGCTATTCCAATGAATAATCAATAAGATTATTTTCTTTGCTTATTTCTCGAGTAAATAGATAATCTATTATTACGTACGCATGATTGAATCAGAAATGATACCCTGAAGAATAAGGATTGGTGAGGTTGACAAAGCAAGATCTTCTTTATGATTTTTGAATCTCAGATTCTTTTTTTTCCTTTTTTTTTAGATCTGTTCTGTTTGTACTCAAATAGATATTCCTGAAGAGATAATAGTAAATTAATAATTTAAATAGTTTTCACGAATAGAGATAGAGTCCAGTTTTACATGCCTAATAAGAGCAACAATGAAAATTGTAGTAGAAAGAAAATCCGCTGGTCTTTGTAGCACCGTGAGGGTTCGAGTCCCTCTATCCCCAACAGAAGAATATAAAATCAATCTTATTTTCTAATATTTGAAATATTCTGGAAGATCTCTGTTTTGGCTCGAAAAAGAAATAAGAGGATTCTTTCCATATCCTCATAGAAAATATCATTCAATCAACTCTACAGAACAAATAAAGAATAGTAAAATATTTATCCTAGGTAGATTATATTTTTCCTTATCTCTTTAAGGAGATTAATACTCTTATAGATCAGGAAAATGACTAAAAAACCCTTTAAAAATCTTTAAGGATAGTTTGCAGCTGAAACGAACCCATTCAAGGAATCCAATTGGATTCCTTGAATGGGTTCGTTTCAGGATTAAGTAAGATAGAAGATTATTTGAACGCCTTAAAATGAATAAAAATAAATAAAATCCAATCTATCCTGAGATCTTTGTGTAGTGGAGTCATTAGCCGGGATAGCTCAGTCGGTAGAGCAGAGGATTGAAAATCCTCGTGTCACCAGTTCAAGTCTGGTTCCTGGCATACCTTATTCAATCTACTATTTAGAATTACATATCCTATGAAAAGAATAGGATGATATTTAAAAAAGATTGAAGGATAGTAAAAGGTTTCTGCTTAATTACTCAATAATGCGATTGATCATTGTATACCAAAGACATCTAAAATCCATTAGGATTATTTAGAATCAGATAATAATTAATACAGTTATCTTGGGAATCCTTTCTAATTATCCCCTTACATTGCTTAATAGGCATCTTGCAACTCATAAAAATCGGGTATGACACAATCTTTGCGTAAAGGCCATCCGATCCGGCTCTCGGGCATCAAAATCCGCTTAAGACCTGGATGACTATCGTAAATGATTCCGAACATATCATAGGATTCTCGCTCTTGAAAATCGGAGCTCTTCCAGACCCAAAAGACAGACGGGATTCTTGGGTTTTTTCTTGACACAAATATCTTTATACATATCTCTTCAGGTTGATCTGCATTATCTTCGATCTTGGTAAGATGATACACACTAGCTAAATAACCCCCAGGTACTACATCGTAAGCACATTGGGAACGAAGATAATTGAAACCGTACACAAATAATGCAACAGCTAGACAAGGCCAATCTTCTGCTTTCACCTGTGGGATCTCGACACCTTGGTAATCAAACCCTAAAGGCCTATGTGCTAATTCATATCTAGTTAACCAAGTAGATAATCTACCTTGCATCTGGATATTATGATCATTTTTCTTATCAATGATACTCATATTGATGAACATCTCTGCTGTTCTTTTTTTCTTAATATATTTATTTTCTTATTTCTGATACTGATTCTTCGATATTTCTTAATCTATTTTCAAACTTATCGAATCTTTTCAGAAAACTATTTAACAAAGGTCTTGAAGACTGATTAATCAGTTGTTTATTATACTTATCGTTATGAATAATAGATAGAAAGGAAAGCCGGTGATTTAGACTGAAATATTTATTTCGAGGTCGATAATAAGTTTGACTTCTATAGGTTTCCTGAGCGATCTTCTTACGAAGTTTCGTTACAGCATCAATAATAGCTTCAGGTTTGGGTGGACAACCAGGCAAATAAACGTCCACGGGAATCAATTTATCTACTCCACGAACAGTACTATAAGAATCTGTACTAAACATGCCTCCCGTAATGGTACACGCTCCCATAGCAATTACATATTTTGGATGAGGCATCTGCTCATATAGTCTTACTAGAGACGGAGCCATCTTCATGTTTATAGTCCCAGCCGTTATTATGAGATCAGCTTGTCTAGGGCTAGATCGTGGTACTAGCCCGTATCGGTCAAAATCGAATCGTGAACCAATTAGCGATGCAAATTCAATAAAACAACAGCTAGTACCATAAAGGAGTGGCCACAAACTAGAGAGTCTCGACCAATTCGAGAAATCTATTAAATTAGTTAAAAAAATCGAATTCGAGATGTCTGGATTAGGGATGAGAGAATCAAGAGAATTGATTATTAGATTTTGATTTTCGGTAGAGTCTCTATTCTTATCTTTTGAATAGTTAGCAATTAAGACCATTCTAATGCTCCTTTTCGCCATGCATAAACTAAACCAATAATTAGTATGAATATAAAGATGAGCACTTCAACAAACGCGAATGCACCCAATTCCCTGAAACTCATAGCCCATGGATAAAGGGAAACCGTCTCCACATCAAAAATAGCAAATACCAGAGCAAACATATAATAACGGATCTGAAATTGGACCCAGGTTTCACCCTTTGGTTCTATACCTGATTCATAACTTGTTAATCTTTCTGGACCTTCATAGGTAGGTGCGAAAAGCCTGGAAACTGAAAAAGCTAGATAAGGAACAAGGCCAGAGAGTATTAGAAAGATCCAAGAAGAATCATATTTAGGAAGCAAAAACATTTATATACTCCTCTTGGTATTTCTCTTCTTCTTATGTCATTATTAATTATTAGGTATAACACTTGTATGTCCATTAGGACAGCAGTTCTCGTTTTTCTAGCACTATTTGATAGAGAAGAAAGCGATAGATCCCATAAATCTGCTGTTGTGTTGCAGACTGGATTGAAATATCAATGATTAATAGACTGGTTTATTAGCTTTTCTTAGACGAAATTGACATCATTTTTTCTATTATCACAAGCAAAATTGAATTGACATTTCGAATGCATTTAAATCTAAAAGAATCTTTTAGATCAACATACATTCATAGATTTTGTATATCTTTTTTTCTTACCTTCTATTCTCGACATTGAATAGATTATTATTCTGTTTTTTTCCACCCTAACAGAACTAGTATCAGTCAAAAATAGCGGATTTATATCACGTCTTTACGGTCGTGATAAAGATATAATATTTTTATATTAGTATAAAATAGGGCTATACGGATTCGAACCGTAGACATTCTCGGTTATGCAGATCGGGATATTTTTAGAATCCATGAACTGCTTTACGAACCCAACATGCTTCTTTCGTAGCATTGGGCTCTTCTATCAACGAGTCGTCGATTGGCTAGCAATAATAACGATTTGCTGATGCACCATCCTTCATTCCATTCAGACTGCTAAGATGGTTCCGTGTGCTCAAATATTTCCTTAGAAATAGAGCAATCCCGAAGTCTTTTTGAAAAGGTTCTTAGTATTGACATAGGTTTGCCTTTTGTAGACACAAATATAATCGATCTTAACCTAAATACTCTCTATCGTTTCGAAAGGAGATACGATCCTCTTTACACCTCAGAGTTCGTAGAACGAGGAAGAGATTCGCATGAGGTCCTCGTAAAGCCCTCATCATCTTTAGCATTTAAAGAGATTCTTTATTTACCATATCAACTTATCAAAATTGACTCTCTTAGTTGTCAAATTCTTTGCCATGCTATTGTTCTTTGTCTTTATCGAGTGAGGCATAAGTATTTCACATCCGATCCGTTCTGTGAATCGGTTTAAGATCGATGAACCTTTTGTGAGAAACATCGGCGCACGTGTAAACGAGGCGCTCTACCACTGAGCTATAGCCCTTAATGAAATGAATCTACGCTTAGAATCTATACCAATATCATATATTTAGTATATATATATGTATTGAATAAAGTCAAGTTCGAATGAAAGAAATCAAAAGGATCAAATTACAATAATGATTGAAATCCAATATATAGACCTATTATAATTACAATTGATTCTAATTCTTTCATTGAGTGAAAGAAAGTGTTTCATAAACCACCTGCTTAACTCAGTGGTTAGAGTATTGCTTTCATACGGCAAGAGTCATTGGTTCGAATCCAATAGTAGGTAAAAACTTATTGGATGCCATATAAATGGATATGGCATCCAATAAGTTTTGGTTTGAACTGGATAAGTAGGGAGAAAGACTCATAGGACTATCAAGTTCTTGTACATTCTATGATAAGAGATAAGAATCTATTCTTTTATTATTTTACCAAATAAAGATTAGAAAGAATTAGGTAATATTTAAGGCTTCTAATCGCGCTTTAGCTCTTTTAAATGCTAAATTCGCTTCAATGATCTTCTTTTTCCCTTCGGCTCGAGTCAAGTTCTCTTTCGTTGTCTGAAAAGTTCTTTGGGCTTCTTCAGGATCAATTTCGCTAGCTCTTTCTGCTTCGTTAACTAATATTGTTACTTGATTGTTATCTACCATCGCGAAGCCACCCATTAATGCCATTGTGGACCATTGCCCATCATAATGTACTTTGAGAACTCCCATATCCAAAGCTGTGAGAAGCGGCGCATGATTGGGCAATATGCCCACCTGCCCACTGTTAGTCGATAGAATAATTTCTTGAACTTCAGAATTCCAAACAATTCGATTGGGAGCCATTACACGAAGATTCAACATCATATCTCTTATTGACCCTCCACTTGGAGAGAAGCAGCCTTTGTAGTAGCTTCGTCAATAGTACCAACTAAATAAAAAGCTTGTTCTGGGAGATTATCCAACTCTCCAGAAAGGATTATTTGAAATCCCTTGATTGTCTCTATTAGACTAACATATTTTCCTGGAGAACCAGTAAAGACCTCTGCTACGAAGAAGGGTTGTGACAAGAAACGTTCTATCTTTCGAGCTCGAGCTACTGTTAAACGATCTTCTTCCGATAATTCATCCAATCCGAGAATAGCTATAATATCTTGGAGTTCTTTATAACGTTGTAAAGTTTGTTTAACTCCTTGGGCAGTCTCGTAATGCTCTTCACCAACAATCCAGGGTTGTAACATAGTTGAGGTCGAATCCAAAGGATCTACGGCTGGATAAATACCCTTGGCTGCTAATCCTCTTGATAGCACAGTAGTAGCATCTAAGTGTGCAAATGTTGTAGCAGGAGCTGGGTCAGTCAAATCATCTGCAGGTACATAAACAGCTTGAATAGAAGTGATTGAGCCTTCTTTGGTAGAAGTTATTCTTTCTTGTAGTGTTCCCATTTCTGTACCAAGAGTTGGTTGATAACCTACAGCGGAAGGCATTCTACCCAATAAAGCAGAAACTTCTGATCCAGCTTGAACGAAACGGAAGATATTATCAATGAAGAGAAGTACATCTTGCTTGTTGACATCTCGGAAATATTCAGCCATGGTTAGAGCGGTTAAACCGACTCTCATACGAGCGCCTGGTGGTTCATTCATCTGACCGTAGACTAGAGCAACTTTTGATTCTGATATATTTTGTTCATTAATAACTTTTGATTCTTTCATTTCCATATAAAGATCATTACCTTCACGAGTACGTTCCCCTACCCCACCAAATACAGATACACCTCCATGGGCTTTAGCAATATTATTAATCAATTCCATAATGAGAACTGTCTTTCCTACCCCCGCCCCTCCGAATAGTCCAATCTTTCCCCCTCGACGATATGGAGCTAAAAGATCGACAACCTTAATTCCTGTCTCAAAGATAGATAATTTAGTATCTAACTGTGTAAATGCAGGAGCAGATCTGTGAATGGGAAATGTTGTACTCGTATCTACAGGGCCTAGATTATCAACTGGGTCACCAAGGACATTGAAGATTCAACCAAGAGTAATTTCACCAACAGGAACACTGAGGGGAGCTCCTGTGTCGACAACATTCATACCTCTCATTAAACCGTCTGTAGCACTCATCGCTACGGCTCTGACTTCATTATTACCTAATAATTGTTGTACTTCACAAGTAACATTGATCTCTTGACCTGCTGGATTCTGTCCTTTAATTAATAAGGAATTATAGATATTGGGCATTTTGCCCGGTGAAAACGCTACATCTAATACGGGGCCAATGATCTGGGTAATCTGTCCCACATTTTTTTCCACCAATTTAGAAATTCCGAACGCGAGAAAACTGGTTTTCATAACTCTTTTGGTGTATTATCTTTATTTGATTATTAAATCGATGGAAATATAGAATATTTTATTGCTAATCCGTCCATGGTAAAGAGTTACTTGTTTCATACTCTCTCCATTGCCCAAGTGTTTCATTTCCCTTCTTTGTTACAAATAGATTCTAATCTGCATTAGAAAGATTAAGAAAGATACCATATAACAAGAATGATTCTTTCGTCTAGTACGGTGTTCGAGGTCGCAAAAAACTCTATTCTAGTCTGTCTTTATGAAAGAAAACAAATCCAGATGTTGGTGTCAATTCCTTTATTCCTTCTACGGAGCAGTCTAACCATGAAAAGATTCCGCAGTCAATGTATTGAAATATCTTAAGATTTGGATCGAATAAATCGAATAACTCTCATAAGAGATAAGGAGGGTTGGTTGCATTACATAGGAAACACATTATAGAATAATAATGTTCCATACTTGGAATGGAGTTTCGATTTGACAAGTATTTGTAGTTCAACGATTTAACAAGACCCATTTCACGCTTCCTATTCATCTACATTTATGTCGAGCAGATCCCATCTTTGCAAGATTTACCAATTGAGTTATAGGAAGGAGGGACCTATGTCACCACAAACCGAGACTAAAACAGGTATTGGATTCAAAGCTGGTGTTAAAGATTATCGATTAAATTATTATACTCCTGACTATGAAACCAAGGACACTGATATCTTAGCAGCCTTCCGAATGACTCCACAACCTGGAGTACCACCAGAAGAAGCTGGAGCTGCAGTAGCTGCGGAATCTTCAACGGGTACATGGACCACGGTATGGACAGATGGGCTTACTAGCCTTGATCGTTACAAGGGTCGATGCTATGATATCGAACCCGTTGCTGGAGAAGAGCATCAATTTATTGCATATGTAGCCTATCCTTTAGATCTCTTTGAAGAAGGTTCTGTTACTAATCTATTCACTTCGATTGTAGGTAACGTATTCGGATTTAAAGCCTTACGCGCCCTACGGTTGGAAGATCTAAGAATACCTCCTGCTTATTCTAAGACTTTTATGGGCCCACCTCATGGTATCCAAGTTGAAAGGGATAAACTGAACAAGTATGGTCGTCCTTTTTTAGGATGTACAATCAAACCAAAGTTGGGTTTATCTGCTAAGAATTATGGTAGGGCTGTTTATGAATGTCTTCGTGGTGGACTCGATTTTACTAAGGATGATGAAAACGTAAACTCTCAACCATTCATGCGTTGGCGGGATCGTTTCTTGTTCGTAGCAGAAGCTCTCTTTAAAGCTCAATCCGAAACGGGTGAGATTAAAGGGCATTATCTAAATGCTACTGCAGGTACATGTGAAGAAATGTTCAAGAGAGCGATCTTTGCTAGAGAATTGGGAGCACCTATTGTCATGCATGATTACCTTACAGGAGGTTTTACTGCAAATACTAGCCTAGCTTACTACTGTCGAGATAACGGCTTACTACTTCATATTCACCGCGCAATGCATGCTGTTATTGATAGACAGAAAAATCATGGTATGCACTTCCGTGTATTAGCCAAAGCGTTACGTATGTCTGGTGGAGATCATGTCCATTCCGGGACTGTAGTAGGTAAACTGGAAGGAGAACGAGACATTACTTTAGGATTCGTCGATTTGCTACGTGACGATTATATCGAGAAAGACCGAAGCCGTGGTATCTATTTCACTCAAGATTGGGTCTCTATGCCAGGTGTATTACCTGTAGCTTCAGGAGGTATTCATGTTTGGCATATGCCTGCTCTAACTGAAATATTTGGAGACGATTCTGTCTTACAGTTCGGTGGTGGAACCTTAGGGCATCCTTGGGGAAATGCACCGGGTGCGGTGGCTAATAGAGTTGCATCAGAAGCTTGCGTACAAGCTCGTAATGAAGGGCGTGATCTTGCTCGCGAAGGTAATGCTATTATTCGTGACGCTAGTAAGTGGAGTCCTGAATTGGCGGCCGCTTGTGAGGTATGGAAAGAGATCAAATTCGAATTTGAAGCAGTTGATAAACTTGATAAAATCCCCTAAATATTAAGAAATACGATATATTGATTATAGTCGAGGCCGGGGAGTATTGAGATAATGCTTGTTTTATCCATACTCCTCATAACGATTTGATCAATTGAGAATTGGTAGCTCAGCGGATAAGAGCACATGGTTCCGAACCATGGAGCCGGGGGTTCGAATCCCTCCCGATTCACAAACGAAGACAGAAGCTGCATAGAATGAAAGAGTAAAGAATCTAAGATGCAAATAAGATTTATAAATTAAATCCAATTGAAAAATCATTGGAAAATCAATTGTCAGGTTCTAACATGTGATTGATCAAATGGATAATCATTTGATTGCTAATTTGTTATTGGATCCGGAGTTAGTCTCAAGTTGATACCCATTCCAACTTAATAATCTGCTGTTCCAGAAATGATTTCTTCGTTTCTGTATTATATGAATGAGATCTAATGAGCTTGATTGTTCCTCTCTTAAAAGGGGAAGAAATAGATGAGGATATTCTTATGTCTGTAAGAAATCGGTTTGAAGATAAACGCAAATTGGGTGGATTGATCGAAGCCTTCCTTGAGAAAGCTACCAAAGGTTATGTTTCGAGTGAAAGAGAGAAAGATAGACATATAGCGATCGATATTAATAAAGGATTATGGACACGCTGCGATAATTGTGGGAACATGCTCTATGTAAGATTTCTGAAACAGAATAAGAGTGTTTGCGAAGAGTGCGGCTATCATCTTCCAATGACTAGTACAGAAAGAATCGAGCTATTAATCGATCGTGATACTTGGACTCCGATGGATGAAGATATGACTGCATAAGATGTTCTAAGTTTCTCCGATGAGGATTCTTATCAAAATCGTATCATTACTTCCCAGAAAAGAACAGGTTTAACAGATGCTGTTCAAACAGGTATAGGATATCTAAATGGAACCCCTATAGCGCTTGGTGTTATGGACTTCCAATTCATGGGAGGTAGCATGGGTTCTGTAGTAGGTGAAAAGATTACTCGCTTAATTGAACATGCCACAGATAAGTCTTTGCCAATAATCATTGTTTGTGCTTCTGGAGGAGCCCGTATGCAAGAAGGGACTTTAAGCTTAATGCAAATGGCTAAGATCTCGTCTGTTCTACAAATCCATCAAGTCCAGAGAAGCTTATTATATATATCAGTTCTTACCTATCCAACTACAGGTGGTGTTACTGCGAGTTTTGGTATGTTAGGGGACATTATTATCGCTGAATCTAAAGCATACATAGCATTTGCGGGAAAAAGGGTAATTGAATAAACGTTACGTCAAAAGATACCGGATGGGTTTCAAGTAGCTGAATCTTTATTTGATCATGGCTTACTCGATTCAATTGTTCCACGGAACCTTTTAAAAGGTGTTTTGAGCGAGATATTCGAGCTTTATCCTTCAGTTCTTAGCAAACCAAATTAGGTTCTCTTCGTTCTTTGATGCAGTTAAGTAATCAGAGATTGTTTCTACCATTCTTCTAGATAACTTGGAAAAGAGTTAAGGTTTCATGATTGATTCCTTTTTTACCGATTTTTTTCCTGTTTCTTTGAAGAATGACTATTTTTTTATCAACCAAAAATCAAGATATTCTTTTGGTTCTCTACGATACAATACTATGAGAAAACGAATGTTGGTATAATACAATTGACAATTCTGAGTAGTGGATCACAGTTATCTATTACTATAATTCCAGGTTAGATCTCACCCTTAGAATTTTCTTGATACAGATATATTCTTTTCTTTACATTATTTCTAGAGTAATCTGGAGTTGATTGAAGATGGAATAAAAGAATGAAAGAAAAAAATAGAGGTATTATATCCATTTCTGAGATGGACTTCTTAATAGATAAATTGGGATTAGAAAGACTTCTTCTTTTTATTGAACAAAAAGGATATGATGAAATATTGGAGAACAGAGAGAAATCATATATATCTTCTTTATTTGAGGGAATTTTCTTATGACAGCGTCTTATCTACCTTCTATTTTTGTACCTTTAGTAGGTTCAGTCTTTCCAGCCATTACTATGGCATCTTTGTTTATTTATATAGAGAGGGATGAGATTCTCTAAATCTAAATTCTTATTTTCTATGTTCCTCTTCTGGAAAGAATGTTTCATAGAATAGATTAAATAATAATATGGATTCCTATTCTAGGTTATTTGGTTATTAGTTAGTATTACTCATTCATTTGAAATAAAAGCTTGACAATCTTTGATTGTATTTCAATCTATGTTTCCATTTGAACAAGCGAATGAAACATAGATTGCTGTTCCATTTGCAAAATATATAGATCGAATCTCCGTAGAAGAAATCTATATCTCTCTATAAATATCCATTCTTATATAACAGAGCAATGACTAATAATATCAATAGTCTCGATTCTTTCAGATTCAGGATCTATTCTTTGTTAGATAATATCTAAAAGTCTCATGTATTACAAAAAGATGCAAAACAGACAGAATCGATAACATTTCATATAACTGCTTGATTAGAAAAGAAAGAAGAAATCTTTAGGCTTTTGGGGAGTAGTAATGACAAGTTGGCAATCTAAATGGCTCCGAATAGATTATATAAAAGGTTCTCGTAGATTCAGTAATCTATGCTGGTCTTGTATCCTCTTTTGCGGTGCAATGGGTTTCTTTTTGGTTGGTCTTTCTAGTTATATTGGTAAAGATTTAATCCCCATACTGTCTTCTGAACAGATTATTTTCATTCCACAAGGGATTGTAATGTGCTTTTATGGTATTGCAGGTCTTTTCTTCGGATTATATCTGTGGTGCACTATATTTTGGGATGTTGGTAGTGGCTACAATCTATTTGATAAAAAAGAAGGGATCTTTTCTATCTTTCGGTGGGGGTTTCCGGGGAGGAACAGGCGCATTTGTATTCGATTTGTGATGAAGGATATATAAGCAGTTAGATTGGAAATCCGAGAAGGTTTTTATCCACGTCGAATTCTTTCTTTGAAGATGAGGAATCGAAAAGATGTTCCTCTAACTCGTATTGGTGAAGATTCGACACTGAAAGAGATAGAAGAAAAGGCTGCCGAACTTGCTCGTTTCTTACGTGTATCAATCGAAGGATTTCAAGATTGAATAAATATTCTATTCTTGCTTAAAGATAATTAAGAATAGGAGATAGGATAGAAGGAGAATAGATTGATATGCATATAATAAAGATAAAAGAAATCCTTCAAATTCATAAAGATCATTCAGTTGTAACGAGTTATCTAATAGCGAATGCTTTTTGTTAGAACAATTATTGCTCCGTAATTCTGTATATATATAATATATGAGATCATATTGGTGGAAACTTCTCCAGTGGTTTTACAACACTCCATATCGTTCGTTAAGTAGAGCTTACAAAGCAAGTAAGCAGATACAATCTATTGGAAAAGACTCTTTGGCCTATATAGAAAGAAGATCATCTTTACAATACTTATCGCAAGTTGTAATGTCTCATATGAATATGGAACTTGATAAATCCATATTTCTGATATATTGGAGTCTCTTAGAATGTAGGATCAGTCTATCCATACCACAGATTCGGAATAGATGGAAACTTCTTTCTTCTAAAGGAAACCATTTTGACTCGCTCTTAATTGAGGATTATTCCTCTTATCCCTATAAACGACAATCATCTTCCAAAAAAGAATCTGATCTTGTATCTTCGTTTTTCTGTTCAAATTCCTCTAATCGTGATAGAAGACAAGGCAATAGAAACAGTCTATTATATAATCAATCAGAAGATGCTCTTCCTACGACATTAAAAAGCTGTATATCGAGAAGATCAGATAAGATAAAAGAAATGAATAAGAGATTAACTTGGATTGAAGCAATTTTGAATGATCTTGATTTCTGGAGATGGCAATGTTTTACAAGCTCTGCATCTTCTCAAATGAATAAAGAGTCAGATAAGGAATTGTTGATTCGGGAATCAATAAGCTTTTCAACTAATATAACAGCTTACGAATCTATCAGTCTAATACCACGTTCTATAACTCGTACCCTATCCAGATTCAGGACAGAGTTAGTGAATCAATCAGGCTTGTTGTTATTCACCAAGATTGAATTGGCTAAATATCAAGCATTAGCTTCTATTCAATATATTGGATGTTTATTATTCTTTCCATCTATAATACCAATCATTCTAAATCATTGGTTTCTAGAACCTTGGATAAGGGACTGGTGGAATACTTCTCAATCACAGATATTTATCAATCTATTTCAAGAAGAAAAAGCTTTGAAGCGGCTTCAAGAAGTAGAAGGATTAGCCTGGTTAAATGAAATGCTCACAGATTCTGTAGATACTCAATCATAAAATTATGATGCAATCGTATACGACAAAACTATTCAATCAGTAATAATTTATAATGAAGGAAATATTCAAGCAATCTCACGCTTTGTAACCGATGTAATTAGCATTGCTATTTCAACCTCTTTGTTTATAATAGGTCGAAAAAGACTTGCAGTTCTAAATTCTTGGATTCAAGAGTTATTCTACAGTTTAAATGATACAATGAAAGCATTCTCTATTCTCCTGTTAACTGATTTATGTATTGGCTTTCATTCCCCCCATGGTTGGGAAATACTAATAGGTTCCTTCTTAGAACATTTAGGATTTGCTCATAATAAATATGTAATATCTTGCTTCGTATCAACCTTCCCGGTCATTTCAGATACAGTCTCTAAGTATTGGATCTTTCGCCACTTGAATCGGCTATCTCCTTCAATTGTAGCAACTTATCATACAATGAATGAGTGACTATTCTCTTTCTTCAAGCAATTGTAATATGATTTCTTCTCGTAAGTAAAAGATCTTTTTCTTTGATATTGAGAAAAAGGAAGGAACCCTTGATAATTCCCGTAAGAATCAAACTCTGAGGATAATATAGTCGGAATAACGAACGAAATCTTGAGACTCTATGATGTGGAGAAACAATATGTTTCCAACAAAATTCGACACCAATAATCAAACTATGCAAAAAAAAAATATTAATAATTGGCTGAATAAATGGTTGATTCTATCGTTCTTAATATCGGTCATTTTTACCAAAATAAATTGTCCATCTGTTTCAAGAGCATACCCTATCTTTGCGCAACAGAATTATGAGAATCCACGAGAAGCAACTGGACGTATCGTATGCGCTAATTGTCATTTAGCCAAAAAAGCTGTTGATATTGAAGTTCCACAATCTGTTCTTCCAAATACTGTGTTTGAGGCAGTTGTTAAGATTCCTTATGATATGCAGATAAAATAAGTACTTGCAAATGGTAAGAGGGGCGGATTAAATGTGGGTGCCGTTCTGATCTTACCCGAAGGGTTTGAGCTTGCCCCCCCTGATCGTATTCCAACTGAAACCAAAGAGAAGCTAAATAAACTATCATTCCAGAATTATCGTCCTGAGACTAAGAACATAATAGTAATAGGTCCAATTCCGGGGAAGCGATATAGTGAAATTGTATTTCCCATTCTTTCACCGGATCCTTCTACTGATAAAGAAGCACATTTCTTGAAATACCCCATTTATGTAGGGGCAAATCGGGGAAGGGGACAGATCTATCCTGATGGAAGTAAGAGCAATAATACTGTATATAATGCTTCAATAACAGGAAGAATAACCAAGATAATACGTAAAGAAAAGAAGGGTGGATATGAAATCACTATCAAAGAAGCATCAGAGGGTCGTGAAGTGATTGATATTATACCTCCAGGTCCCGAACTTATTGTTTCAGAGGGTGAATCTATCAAAGTTGATCAACCCTTAACAAATAACCCCAATGTTGGAGGATTTGGTCAGGAAGAGGCAGAGATTGTACTTCAAGATCCATTACGCATTCAAGGTCTTTTACTTTTCTTTGCATCAGTTGTTTTAGCACAAATATTCTTGGTACTGAAAAAGAAACAATTTGAAAAAGTTCAACTGGCAGAGATGAATTTCTAAACCAATACTTTATAAATGCAAGATATTTTGACTGAATTGATAGTCGTTTCTTTTCGTACTGATTGTAAATCGAATCGATCAGGGTTTCATTTCCAGGTATTAAAAAAAGAATCGAACTCAATTGGTTATTTTATCAGTAAGAAAAGAAGAGATCCTTTGATAATGTCTATAGTCTCCGTTTAAGTCAGATACTAGATATTTGAAGAGAATTCTTGAAGAATTATTCAAACAATAAACTTGATAACTACCTTCTAATTCTGGTAGATAAACTATCTTTGTTAGGAGATTGTCTCTTAATCCTTGATCTGGTTCTTATCTCTTTCAATTTGATGAGTGTAGTAAGATAGATTTATTGATCGATTGCAGCTTCGTTACTCTTTGAATGGAAAGGAAAAGCACAAATCAGTTATTAGAAAAGAGGGATAAGAAACCAATGAGAAACATTGAGTTGTCTTACCTTATATTAAATTGTTGGTCCTATAGGATATTCAAATTTCAAGTAACAGCCCTATCTATTCTGCGGAAACTCAGAATAAAAGATCTTTGAACTCTTAATTGGATTCATTGGATCTGTTTCACAAAGCATATAGTTCTCTTTCTAGATTCGAAAGAGAATATGCTCAACTCTTATCAAATGATTGTAATAATTTTCATTATACTATTCTGATCGATTCTCTTCTAAAGAATCGATCAAATGTTTTAGTTATCTGAATAAAGTAACCTGATGCTTTTGGAATCAAGGAACATTGATAATCAAAACCAAGGTATTTCCCTCCTCAGATTGATATACTATATTTCATTTCCAATCATTTTCTCTTCTTAATCTTCAAAGGTAATAGTAAATATAAAGTCTTACTCAATAGGTTCTCTGAATCATAAGTAAGAGAAAATATCCGATGCTTTTTTATTACATCATAGAGATGATCCTAATCCTGAATAGGCTCCGTAAAAGAATATCCCTAATAAACCTAACACAAGTATACCGATTACAGTACCTATTAGCCACAGAGGAATCCTTCCAGTGGTATTGGCCATTCTTCCCACTCCCTTTTCTTCTTTTGTTTCATTATTTTCTTTTGTCACGACTCGAGACATGAACAGTCATAAATGATTGGAATCCCAGTTCTTTTAGATCAAGATTAACAGATCACTCTCTAATTGAAGAAGTAATTAGAAAATAAAACGGCAAGCACAAAGATCAATAAGAGTCCCCAGTAAAGACTCGTACGATTCAATTCTACACTCTGTTTATTCGGGTTCGGTGGTGTCATGGCTGTGCAGTTTCTGTAAAGACTATCGTTGAATAAATTGCATTGCTGATATGGATCCGAGAAAGAAGACCGTGGGTACAGCTAATCCGTGAACAGCCAGCCACCTAACAGTGAAAATTGGATAAGTTCTATCTAGAGTCATTAGTACCTCCTAAAAGGATCTAGTAAATGCATCAACTTGTTCCAACGAATCAAAACGGCCGGTTATTAAAGGAACTTCTTGTCGGCTCTCTGTAAAATATTCATTTGGACGAGGGCTTCCAAATACATCATAAGCCAAACCTGTACTGACAAATAACCACCCTGCAATGAAGAGAGAAGGTATAGTAATGCTATGGATGACCCAGTATCGAATACTAGTAATAATGTCAGCAAAAGGACGTTCTCCCGTGTTCCCAGACATGTATAACTCCGTATATCTTTTATAGTCTTAAGGAGGATTGTTTCCGACGAGGATGAATACTAGGAGATATAGAATCTACTAGTACACCTATTGATATCAATCCTTTAATAGTTAGGTTGTCATTACATACCAATGGTATATCAGAAATATACTAGGTTAGTATAGCTAGTCTCCCTTCTAAGCAGCAAGATTACTTTTTTTTAAGAAATATATAATTAGAAAGATTGTATTCCTCTTTTTCTTAATCCCTTTCTATTCTTGCAGAATACCGCCACTCTTTATGCTCATAATTTCAATTTCTTATCCTGAGATTCTCAAAAAGTAAATAATCAAACATCATTGACCTTGCAAGAATATTTGATTCTAAAGATAAAGTAGGAATATTTTGATCAATCATTAGGCTATGCTGCTTATTTTCAAGAATTGAAAACATTCAATCTACAAAATATCAGATAGTCCATCGGATCTTTGAAAAATTGTTTTTTAATCTTTAACTTCTTCAATTGTATATCGAGCCACTCCGAATTGATTGTAGTATTCTATATTGTCCTTTCTTTTCTTTAATGATTAATCATCGAGAGATCTAAGAAAGAAAAGAATGATTAAGAATCATATAAGGACTAAGAAGACTAATCCAAGTATTGATCATTAATCTTAATCTTTTGCCTTTATTAAATAGAAAGAAGGTTCTTTTCAACGGATATTTTAGAACAAGAATTAGTAATCCTTAATCAAGATTCTAGGTTTGAATCTGAATCCTATTGGATAATAAGTTAGTATTATCAACTTAATAATCCTTTAATCATCTTTATTTAGATGAGTGATAAGTAATAAACTATTTCAGAAAATTGTATACTAATACTGGTGTATTTCTTAGTTTCATCTGATATTCAAATCTATGCTTACTCTATTAAATTATTTTGCTTTTTTAGCATCTCTGCTAATTTTAACTTTAATTTTATTTGTTGGATTGAACAAGATTCGACTTTTATGATATAGAAATATTATCTAGAAAAGTTTGACTTGAGGAGGACCTTGATTATGTTGGTGCTTACTTATTTACTGCACTTATCGATCATTTATTATTACTATTCAGATCGCTTTCGATAAGTAATTCTAAGTCTATTATACATTTCAAAAATAAAATGGTTGAAGCATTACTATCTGGAATCGTTTTAGGTTTAATCCCAATAACATTAGCCGGACTCTTTGTAACTGCATATCTACAATATCGACGCGGTGATCAATTAGACATTCGATAGCAATAGAAAAGCATTCTTAACATATGTCAACAATACGGAGAATTCAAAGAGTATCAAACTATTCCCTAAAAAAAAAAGACATAGAATTGAATGAATCAATCTCTAGAAGAACCACGCCCTGTAGGATTTGAACCTACGACATCAGGTTTTGGAGACCTGCGTTCTACCAAACTGAACTAAGAGCGCTCTCTTTCTATTTTATCACAATCAGTTGTTCTTCTGATTAGAATCTGTCGATATTTTGATACGTGGGAATAATTAACCCGACCGGACAAATATTTGGCTTCGTTTTGATTTTTAGGAGTTATATCATAAACATAAGAACTATCAAATCAAATAGGGATGACAGGATTTGAACCTGCGACATTTTGTACCCAAAACAAATGCGCTACCAAACTGCGCTACATCCCTCTTGTCGTTGATGAATCTTTAATTAAATTAGCATTCTGGATCCATAAATATTCCAGGAAGGCCGAGTACGTACCAGATGATTATAACGAATAATCATAAGGATTGGCTACTCGCTCCAGATCTAATTCCATCATCTAACTACATTCCAAGAATGTATTATCTCTTGTAAATCTGAAAGATTTAATTCCTCTTTTATAGATGATTGTGTTAGAAATATTAATAAAAAGAGACATAATCTTTCATCTATTTGATTAAAAAGAATAAGAAATAAGGAGAATTTAGAATGCAAGACGTGAAAAGTTACCTTTCCACAGCCCCCGTACTAGCTACACTATGGTTTGGGCTGCTAGCTGGTTTATTAATAGAAATCAATCGTTTCTTTCCAGACGCTTTGATATTCCCATTTCTTTAATCGCTAGAACGAGAGAATAAAGATCAAACAAAATAGCCTAGAAAAAAAAGAGAAGTAAAGGGAGAGGGTTTAATGATCCATTTCTATTGATCAATAGAAATGACTTATAAGCTTGATTAGTATTTGATCGATCTATTATCAAGACATAATTTTTATAGCTCTATTCCTCAATTTCTTATTTCTTTCCATTAATTCTATGACAAAGACTAAAGACATCAGAATAACGATATGTTTAGAATGTACAGAGTGTGTCCAAAGAGAGACTGATGAGAGATCTCGAGGGATTTCTCGATATACCACAAGAAAGAACCGTCGCAATACACCTACTTGATTGGAATTAAAGAAGTATCGTCCTTATTGTTATAAAAATACTATTCACAAAGAACTGAAAAAATGAAGCATTTCTTTCTATTAAGTGAGAAAAGAGTCAGTAATTCTGATAGTTCTGAGAAAGATTATAAGAGAATATTATGAATCAAGGTAATCGATCCTCTCGTCGACGTTCTCCATCTATTTGATCTGATGAAATCATTGATTATAGGAATATAAGTTTACTTCGTCGATTCGTAGGTGAACAAGGAAGGATTTTGTCTAGATGTGTAAATAGGTTGGCCGCGAAGCAACAACGCTCAATAGCTATGGCAATCAAAAGGGCTCGTGTTTTAGCTTTGCTACCCTTCTTGAATAATGATAATTAGGTCATTTCTTAATTAAAACCAGAAGAATGAATTAGAATAAAGAAAAAGATTTAATATTCTACAGGATAAGATAAACCAACTAATTATCTAATCAATAAATAGAAGAGAATCATTAATAGGATAATCGGGTGAAAATTACTATTCATAGTACAAGATCCAAATCCACCAAGTACCAGGCCTCTCCAAATATGATGGAGAGGCTTTTTATTTGTCCATAAGTAGAGTCATATACTAATCATTTGTACGATTCTGGAAAAACAAGAAGTGTCTGAAATAGCTATCTATGCAAGTGTTTTACGATTTGAATAAACTTGATTTCTATACAAATGATTGATCATATTATTATAATTTGTCACATTCTCTCGTGTTGCTGCATTAATTCGCGCAATCCATAAACGACGAAATTCTCTCTTTCTATTCTTTCTTTCCAGATAAGCGGAAGCTGATACTTTCATTTGTTGTTGGTTTGCTGTTCTAAATAATCTCGAATGAGCTCCCCTAAATCCAGATGTGATTCTAAGAATAGTTTTGCGGCGTTTCCGAGCCACAGATCCGCGTTTCACTCTAGTCATTAGATGTCTACCTTCATAGAAAATAAAATCTTAGTTTGTTAAGAATCTATTTGATTGATACTGAATGAATCTATGGATTAGTATTACAAGATATTTATGTTCCTTATTCTTCTTGAAAATTTAAAAGAAATTCAATAAGAAACAAAATGAATAATAAGCCCAAGTTTTTAATTATTAGGTCTCTCTTATATTCAATTCCGATCGCATTCATTGGAAGTATTTGGGATAGAATCTAGATATGGTTATTTAATAAGTTGAGATTAATAGATTCTTTGAAAGACTCTTGAGATAACTTTTTTCTCTATTGTAAAAGATATAGATTCTAATGGCTTTTGCTACTCTAACCTTCCTATCCGCATATTTGTAAATATAAAAATTAGGCATCTATTTCTTTTAATACTAATGTATTATCGTAGAAAAGTACGGATTCCAAAGTTTCCATAGTATCTTTCTTAACAGTTAGGTCCTTCCTATATACCAGAGCTTCTAATTTTCCTATATCAAAGAAAATGGACTTAATGCTGGTAAGCTGTATAGCTTCCAATCTATCTATCTCTACTTTAATGAAATCACTAAGTAAATTTTCTAAACAAAAGTCTAGTAACGATATGTTATTTTCGGAAGTTGTCTCCTCAAATAGCTGACCTGAAAAAGCTGTCATTCAAAAGGGTCTTAGAAAAAAATCTAAAGATTTAGACCACTATTTTTATTTCGCTTAATGATTTTTTTACTATCATTGATATATAATCATTCATCTGGCACCAAGATAATTGGATTTGCACCAATCAAGACTATGGATTTTCATCCCTCATTAGAAGAGGTCGATGATAAATCTTTCTCTTCGTTCGATAAAATAAAGGATTTGTCTGCAAAATCAATCCTCTCATATCGTTCGAATTCAGATTCTAACAAGTCGCACATACACCCTAGTACATACTCCCCTCCGTTGGGGGCATCCTCGAAGGGCTGGGGATTTTGTTCCACTCTCCATGCGTTGTCTAGCTTTCCTAATAAGTTGTTGATTGGTTGGCATGCGTGAAAATTTGCAGAAATCTTTGGTTCAGAATATTCGTAACCATTGGAAAGTATCCATGAATTAGCTATAAGCCGTTTTTTTATAAGATTTGAATGATAATGATTCTGTCTTTTATAAGGAAGTCATAATATAATCAATTATTTGATTGGAGAAAGAGCAAAGGTTTCTATTAATAGACTTTCGTTTCTTCCATGAATCAATAATATATCGATGACCCCAAGATAATGGAGTGTAGGTATCAATAAAGAATAAACAATAGTTTTATTCTTAAATACTTTCATTCTTGATTGCAAGTTACTGAACGGATCTTGAATCTGAGTAGTTTTCTGATGCTACAAGGTCTACAATACCATAATTCTTGGCTTCTTTTGCTGACATGAAAACATCTCTCTCCATGTCTTCAGAGATTACCCATGAGGCTTTGCCGGTTCTTTGTACATAAACCCTAGTAATACAATCACGAAGTTTCAATACTTCTTCTGCTTCCATGATGCATTCCCCTGCTTGTCCGTCATAGTACGAACTAGCAGGTTGGTGAATCATAACCCTAGTTTAATAATCTCATCATTTGATTTGGGGTAACCGTACAGGCAATTTTCTCTGCATACGGCTCTATATCTGTATTTGATGAAAGAGGAGATGATAAATGCTTTTAGTCGTATCAGCCAAATAAACTTCTTATCTATCACCCACAACTAACTTATCTTTGATACACCATCTTTCCTTTTTACCAAGTACTATGATGGTTCTGTTGCTTCTTTGTTTCTAGCAATGCCAAAGTTTTCTATGAATATTCTAGAATAGGTCTCCATTTTGGAGAAAGGATATCAGCTTTTACTTCGTATGTAATATAGATCTTATGACGCTAGAATAGAAATAGTGAATGGTGCTTAATAATTCAAGAATCAAACAATCCTTTTCATCTTTTTATTTCTCATTATCTTGGTGTTTGTCTATTTTATTTATCCAGAATGAACCAACTTTGTCTTTTATGCCATGCTATTATTACCTTAATTGAATTGGGCGAAGGCATAGTTTCAATTCATACAAACCATTGGCGCCAAGCGTGAGGTAGTGCTATACGTTTGGTAATTTCTCCGCCAGTTAGAATAAAAGATCCCATTGATGCGGCTAATCCCATACAAATTGTATGTACATCTGGTACCACGAATTGCATAGCATCATAAACAGATATTCCTGGTAATACTGCTCCGCCAGGAGAGTTTATATATAAAAACATATCTTTGGTCTCATCTTCCCCATTTAAGTACATCATAATACCAATAAGTTGATTTGCAATCTCATCATCCACCTGTTGACCTAAGAAAAGGAGTCTCTCTCGATAAAGCCGGTTGATTAGGATAGGTCTCTTCTGTGTTCCCCCCTCTAAAACCGTACAAGCGCTGTTAAAAGCATACGGCTCCAATAGTTATAGGATAAGAAAATTGTACATCCTTAAAAAAGAAGTTTCTTTTTTTTTAGAGATAAAGGAATACTCTATTGTTTGAAACCCTTACTATCCTGTTTCTGATTCAAGTTTGTCTTTCAATTCTTTCAAACATCCTGAATTGTATCTTGATTAGTATAATGAAAGATATTTTCTTACATCTTATTCCTATACTAATCTTTTCTTGTTCGTAATCAAGTCTTTTAGAGAGACAACAAGAAGAATCTTTAGGCTCATTTTCCACTTCGAGGAGGTATCAATCCGATCAATATTTGTACATATGGAACAAATTGTTTTACTTTTTATCTCCCTATTTCTTTCTAATTTAAAGACTCTTCAAAGTCACTTTCTATCTTGTAGTTAACCTTGTTATTATTTCTTATTGGGACTTAGTGATCGAAGCCTAACTAATCTGTTAGTTTCAACTAGCCATGGATTCTGTTAATTAATAGATCTTTAGCAAAAGATCTCATTCTAATCTCACGCGTTTAACAATTGAAACATTGGTCGATTCTAAGTGAGATAGAAACAGATTGATCGGATCAAAAATGATGGGAAGTAATTCCATACAACTCAATATATGCAAGAACAAGTCGCTCTATACGTCGACCCAAACCGCGTCCTCTTCCCCAGGTAGACGAAAGGGCACCTTCGGAACACCAATTGGCATGCAGAAATAGATAAAGAGATTTATTTCTCTCTGGATTGAAAACGTAAAACAAGAATAGAGATCTCTGGGACATTGTAGCATATCGAGTCAATTTTGAGTCTTTCCTGTTTGAATAGAAATGAAATAATAGAATATATGAATGGGACCAATCTCTGCATTGTTATATAAAAAATTCAAATGCTAAAATATCTTTGTATTTTTGTTTCTTGAAAAGAAGATTTCAAGCTCTTCCCGTTTTACTAATATGTTTCTTTAATTTAATATTGTATTAGAAACAAATAGAAATAGTCCTTGAAAGGGAGTCTCTTATCTGATTAGGATCGAAGAGAATTTTTATTATTTCCCTATTAGGTCTTCAATGCAAGAAATTTACATAATATTCATTCTGAATAAAGGGGTTTTCCATGGGTTTGCCTTGGTATCGCGTTCACACTGTTGTATTAAATGATCCGGGTCGTTTAATTTCTGTACATTTAATGCATACGGCTTTGGTTTCTGGTTGGGCTGGTTCAATGGCTTTGTACGAATTAGCGGTTTTTGATCCGTCTGACCCCGTTCTTGATCCGATGTGGAGACAAGGGATGTTTGTCATTCCATTCATGACTCGTATTGGTATAACGAAATCATGGGGTGGCTGGAGTATTACTGGAGACACCGTAACAGATGCAGGTATTTGGAGTTACGAGGGAGTAGCTGCGGCTCATATTATACTATCTGGTTTGTTATTCTTAGCTGCTATCTGGCATTGGGTCTATTGGGATCTAGATCTGTTTCGTGACGAACGTACAGGGAAACCATCTTTAGATTTACCTAAGATATTTGGAATCCATTTATTTCTGTCCGGAGTCCTTTGTTTTGCTTTTGGGGCATTTCATGTAACAGGCTTATTTGGTCCCGGTATTTGGGTATCAGACCCTTATGGATTAACCGGAAAAGTCCAACCAGTAGATCCGGCTTGGGGAGCTGAAGGGTTTGATCCTTTCGTCCCAGGAGGGATAGCTTCTCACCATATTGCAGCGGGTATCCTGGGTATATTAGCAGGTTTGTTTCATCTGAGTGTTCGGCCTCCCCAAAGATTGTATAAGGCTTTGCGTATGGGGAATGTTGAAACCGTTCTGTCTAGCAGTATTGCAGCTGTTTTCTTTGCTGCTTTTGTAGTTTCTGGAACTATGTGGTACGGTTCTGCTGCTACTCCAATTGAATTATTTGGCCCGACTCGTTATCAATGGGATCAAGGATATTTTCAACAAGAGATAGATCGACAAATTCGTACTAGTAAAACGGAAAATCTTAGCCCATCTGAAGCTTGGTCTAAAATCCCTGAAAAATTAGCTTTTTATGACTATATTGGGAATAATCCAGCTAAGGGGGGATTGTTTAGAGCAGGTGCAATGGACAGTGGGGATGGAATAGCTGTTGGTTGGTTAGGCCACGCTGCGTTCAAAGACAAAGAAGGTCATGAACTCTTTGTACGTCGTATGCCTACTTTTTTTGAAACATTTCCCGTAGTGCTGGTAGACGGAGAAGGTATTGTGAGAGCCGATGTTCCGTTCAGACGAGCAGAATCAAAATATAGTGTTGAACAAGTAGGTGTAACTGTTGAATTCTATGGAGGTGAGTTAAACGGTATTAGTTTTAGTGATCCCGCTACGGTTAAGAAATATGCTAGACGTGCTCAATTGGGCGAGATCTTTGAATTTGATCGTGCCACTCTAAAGTCAGACGGTGTATTTCGTAGTAGTCCTCGGGGTTGGTTCACCTTTGGTCATGCTACCTTTGCTCTTATTTTCTATTTTGGGCACATTTGGCACGGTGCTAGAACTCTGTTTAGAGACGTGTTTGCTGGCATCGACCCCGATTTAGACGCTCAAGTTGAATTTGGAGCATTCCAAAAGTTAGGGGATCCAAGTACTAAGAGACAAATCGTTTGAAAGATCTTTTATWTRCTTGATTTAATTCCTAAAGTCATAGGAGTAAAATAGTATTATTCACACAATCATTATCTAATCGATATATACCCAGATGGTCTAACTTGTTAGGCTATTCAGATTTAAAACAATAAAAGATGAGCAAGAAAAAGAAAGAAAAACCTATTGAATAGTGTTGAATAAACATGACCAAAATAAGGAAAGGAACCTTCCAATTTTAATTAGTGCGAAAGCTATCCTTAAAATCCACTCTATTATCGAATCCATGGAAGCACTGGTTTATACATTTCTATTGGTAGCTACTCTGGGTATAATATTCTTTGCCATTTTCTTCCGGGAACCTCCAAAAGTCCCGACTAAAGGAAAGAAATGATACTTTTTTTCATTAACCATGGAGAAACAAATGTTTGTCTAACTAGAAATATAAAAAGAGAGGAGAACTAGTTAAAGACCTTCCTAGAAGAGAAAAGGAAGGTCTTCTGGACCGATTAGTCTTCATGCTCTTCAAAAGGATCTCTAAGCTCTTTCGAGGGTTGACCAAAAGCAGTATATAGAGCGTAACCTGTGAAGCTAACAAGTGAACAAGATATAAATATAGTGACCAAAATTGCAGTTTCCATGGTTAGATGATCCAAAGAATAATGATTGTGTTTAGTATAATACTAGTATATAAAGTTAGCAATTCTTAATCAATCGAACAAGTTATATGGCTACAAAGATTATTGATGATACTCCTAAAGGCAAACCGAAGATTAGTGTCTTAGGAATCTTTTTGAAACCGTTGAATTCGGAATATGGTAAAGTTGCTCCCGGTTGGGGAACCACTCCTCTAATGGGATTCTTCATAGCTCTATTTGCTGTCTTTTTAGTCATTATTCTAGAAATATATAACTCTTCCGTTCTATTGGATGGTATTCCCATAACTTGGTAAGAACAGAAAATAAAAAGATTTGGTTGCTATCCGAAAACCCCCACAGTTATAATAGTTGGGGGATCACAATGAAAGCTAACTCTTCTAGAAATGGGTAGTTAAATCGTGTAATTTATTTCTTATTCAGAGGTCTTGACACTATGGGTGTGTGACTCGACATAATCAATCTAGTGTGATAGATAGACGATCTATTATCCATAGGAAAAGATATTATCATCTTGCTAGATAGCGGTCTGATTATTAGCATCGAAAGCGCAAGAACAAATCTTTGTTCTGATAAAGAATTTGAACTATGATCAATCTATATGAATCTACTATATCAAACTTCGTTCCAAGATCACTATATTGATGCTGAATTAATCTTGAGATAAGATTCTATTCCCAAATTAATCAAAGAATTAAAGAAATCACTTATTTCTATATCTCTTAAAAGATTCTGAATAATCTTGATAATATCTTAGTAGTTCTCATTTTACAAGATACAAATCGAACCAAAGATGAATCGTTACCCATTTGATTCTCTTACCCAAATATTGAAAGGATTCGCCGAGGTATAGTAGAGATCCAAGGTTCATAGATACCTAGATAGTGAGATTGAAACGAGATAATTTTTATTCAATATCGCTCTATTGATAAGATAAAAAGATTTTTCAAGACACCAAAAATAATTATTCCTATTAGGAATAAGAGAAAACATGAGATTGAAGCAAAGCAGGTTCTTTTTTCATCGATTAGAGTCATATTTCTTTTGTTTCTAATCTTAATGAATCAAGCTAATAGATTCCATTGAAAGAAAAGTTTTTACTAATAAACTAATCGAAGAATCGATGGTTCCAATGGCTTTGTTTAAGCTGTATGGAATTTGATCTCCATGTACAGTTTTTGAAGGGGGAGTCAGAAAGGCTTACCTATCTTGATAAAGTATATGATTGGTTTGAAGAGCGTCTCGAGATTCAAGCGATTGCTGATGACATTACTAGTAAATATGTTCCTCCTCATGTAAATATATTCTATTGTTTAGGAGGAATAACGTTGACCAGTTTCTTGGTCCAGGTAGCCACTGGTTTTGCAATGACTTTCTATTATCGTCCAACAGTTACAGAAGCTTTTTCTTCAGTTCAATATATAATGACTGATGTTAATTTTGGATGGCTAATACGATCCGTCCATCGATGGTCAGCCAGTATGATGGTCCTAATGATGATTTTACATGTATTCCGTATTTATCTTACAGGAGGGTTCAAAAAACCTCGTGAGTTGACTTGGGTAACGGGTGTAATTCTAGCTGTATCAACTGTATCTTCTGGTGTAACTGGATACTCTTTACCGTGGGATCAGATTGGTTATTGGGCAGTTAAGATTGTAACCGGTGTACCAGAAGCTATCCCTATAATAGGATCTCCGTTAGTAGAGTTATTAAGGGGAAGTGTTAGTGTAAGTCAATCTACATTAACTCGTTTTTATAGTTTACATACCTTTGTATTACCGCTTCTTACTACTGTTTTTATGTTAATGCATTTCTTGATGATTCGTAAACAGGGTATCTCTGGTCCTTTATAATTATGGAAATCCATAGTTTTAATAAAAGAAGATTGAATCGAGTCATCTCAAAACCCTAATCTATATAAAATATAAAGTAAATAAAGATTATTTTTTTATTGCCACTAGTATTAGAATACATTGAATCCTAAAATTATTAGTGGACTTCTTTTTATCTCGATTAAGTTGCCAAAAAGAAGAGATTGAACAATCCTTTTTTAGAGGAGAATATTGGATTATGGGAGTGTGTGACTTGTTATAAAACAGAGGCTTTGCAGATATTCCATCAAGTACTGCCATATCCAGAGATATGTCTCTTCTCCAATCCTCTCTAATCTTCGGATCAGAGTTCAAAACTTGGATATTAAATCCCTTTGTATTATCTGGGGGATCTTAGAGAATTCTTTTTATGATTGAACCAAATTAATCTTTTGGAAGGCTCCGTTAAATGCCAAATATATGTATATGCTATTAATATGAATCTAATATTAATACAATCAAATGTCCTTTATATTGACCAACATGGTTCTTGGAACGCATCCATTTCCTTTGTATCCAATATGATGGAGAGAGACCGTCGGAGTGAAAGAACGATCTAAAAAGAGATAAAGCCAAAGTTCCAACAGGTTAAGATCCTGTATGAGACTATGAAGAATCTTATATCTATAGTTATGTACAATAGATATAAAGATATATACAGACAGGGTATGAGATCATCCAAGAAGTGTATCAATCAATTCTTTTAGCTGACTTGGATAATAAGCACCAACTTGATATGTCTCTATTTCCTTTCAAACCAAAGATTCCATAAATAATCAAAGAACCTAACTTTTTTCTTTTTATTCTATTCGAAACTTTAGAAAGAGAAATAACTAAAGAGTTGCTCGAGCCGGCTGATAAGAAATTTTCATGTCCGATTCAACCGGGGGAATAAGAAATCTATCCCAATAACTAAAAAACCTGACCTGAATGATCCTGTTCTACGAGCAAAGTTAGCAAAAGGTATGGGGCATAATTATTACGGAGAACCTGCTTGGCCAAACGATCTTCTATATATATTTCCTGTAGTAATCTTAGGAACTGTTGCATGTACCGTAGGTTTGGCAGTTTTAGAACCCTCAATGATTGGTGAACCAGCAAATCCTTTTGCAACTCCCCTAGAGATATTACCGGAATGGTATTTCTTTCCAGTATTCCAAATACTTCGTACAGTGCCTAATAAACTATTAGGTGTTCTCTTAATGGCATCAGTACCTGCAGGTTTATTAACCGTACCTTTTCTTGAAAATGTGAATAGATTCCAGAATCCATTTCGACGTCCAGTAGCTACAACAGTCTTTATGATTGGCACTGTCGTAGCTATTTGGTTGGGCATTGGAGCGGCATTACCTATTGATGGATCTTTAACGCTGGGATTATTCTAACTCTAAACAAAGATTAAATAGATCTTTTGTTATATATAAATACTAATTATTCTTATCTATTCGTTGGGATCTAGGGAATAACAAATAGAATCTCTCCCTAGATCCAATGAAATAATTGATTTTTGATTCTTAAACAAACAATAATAAAATAATCGATCTAAAAAAAAGACTAACGGCATTCCTAGATTACAATCCGCTTTCCTCCTTTCGATCGATATACGATTTATTTCTAGGTAAATCTATAGAAAAACGTTGTTGTAGAGCTTTTGATACCTGATCTATAGATTTTCTTCCGAAATTCTTAATTCTTTGCAAATCTTCTTGACTATAATTCAATAAATCCGAGATTGTATGTATATCAATTCGTTTTAAACAATTATAAGCTCTAGCGGGTAATTCCAATTGATCAATGAATATATGTTTGAGTGTAACCTCTCTTTTTACTCCATTTATCTCATCGTTTGAAAGATAAGATAATTCTTTTGAGTTGAATTGATCTTTACTATTTTCAACAAGAATGTCTTCTCGTTTAGTATGTAAAAAAGGAAGGAATAGATCTATAAGGTTTTTTGAAGCTTCAGAAAATGCTTCGCTTGGAGTCAAACTACCATTAGTCCATATTTCAATGAATAATATTTCTGATATTTCTTTCTCATTTCCGACTCGATGAACGCTATAATTCACATTTTGAACAGGCATAAATACAGCATCGATAGGGAATTCTCCAAGCTTATACTCTTTTGAATCTTTTATCTGATATCCACGATCTTTTTTGATTTTGAATTCTATATTCAAAGAGATTGGTTGGGTAATGGTAGCTATGTATTGTGAATCATCAATGGCTTTGACCGAAGATGGTAATGATATATCACCAGCTGTTATCTTTTTAGGGCCATTGATGGATAGAAATGCTTTTTAAACATCATAAGAATCACTTTGGAGTACAATTTCTTTTGGATTAACTAGAATATCATGTATTGTTTCTTAAATACCCGTTATCGTAGAATATTCATGTTTAATTCTCTCAAATTTTGCATATGTTATACTTGTTCCTCCTACCTCACTCAATAAAGACCTACGCAGGGCGATTCCCACAGTATTAACTTGTCCTCTCTTCAAGGGAGATATACCAAAACGGCCATAATGAAGGCGCTTACTTTCGACTTTGGATTCAATACAATCCCATTGAATTACTTTAGTAGAGATTGGTATTTCATCTTGAATCATAAATATATACCTCTTGAGTTTCTGATCTCATATATTTTGATATTTAGACACGTCTCTTCTTAGGAGGTCGGCATCCATTATGAGGCATTGGAGTTACATCACGCACGAAACTCAGAATTATACCACTTCTACGAATAGCGCGTAAAGCCGTATCTCTTCCTGGACCAGGTCCGCTTATCATTACTTCTGCCTGCTCCATACCTTGATCAATCGACGTACGAATGGCACTTTCTGCCGCAGTTTGTGCAGCAAATGGTGTACTTTTTCTGGTACCTTTGAACCCGCATACACCAGCAGAGCACCACGAAACAACTTGCCCTCGAACATCTGTAACAGTAACAATAGTATTATTAAAACTTGCTTGAATATGGATAACCCCTTTGGGTATTTTACGTTTTCCTTTCCGTGAGCCAATTCTTTTTGGAGTTTTTATCATAATTAATTGATTCTTGGTGATAAACAAATTACGACTGGGTACTATTCAATTTTATCGCATATGTTATTACCCTTGCCTTTGTTTATGCTTTGGGTTGGAACAGATTACCATAATTCGTCGTCGTCTACGAATAAGTCGACACTTCTCACAGATTTTGCGAACAGAGGTACGGATTTTCATATCTATAACCATGAATCTAATGAATCTTATGATGGATTAAACAATCTTTCTTTTCTTGTTCTATCTTTTATAATTAATAAATATTATAAAGAGTTTGAAAAATGATAGAAATCACTACTGAATTCCATTTACTTGCTTATTTCTGAGACGATAAATAATACGCCCTTTAGTCAGATCATAAGGACTCGGTTCGACCCTTACTCTATCTCCTGGTAATATTCTTATGTAATTGCGTCTGATCTTTCCTGATATATGAGTTAACACTTGGCATCCATTATCCAAGCATACTCGAAACATAGCATTAGGAAGTGATTCCGTAACTGTACCTTCTACATCAATCAGATTCTGTTTCTTCATAATTAAGAAGATATATCCTTCTTACACTATTAATCAATCTTATTTTTTTAAGAGAGGAGCTTCTTATATAAACTACCAAACATAGCATAAGATCTCCCCTCCAATCTTTCTTTTTCTAGCCTCGCGATCTGTCATAAGTCCATCCGATGTTGATAAGATTACAATACCCATACCGCCTAATACCTTGGGTATTCTTTTATGCCCCGAATAGATTCTCAACCCAGGTTTACTAATACGTTTTAGAGCTGTCATATATGGTTTTTTTATCTTTCCTTAATATTTCAACGTCACGTCCAGAAGATCTCTCATATTCTCTCTATGTTCTGCAATATTCTTTATAAAACCTTCTTCTAATAAGATTCGTACAATACTTTTGGTAACATTATTAGCAGGTATTCGAGCCATAGTCTTTCTTCTTGTGTTGGTATTTCGTAGAAGAGTAATCATAGTAGAAATGGTATCGTTAGTCATAGAGTAATAATAATTAGCTATCAATTCTGGAATGATTGAATTTCAAATTTTCTTATCATTTCACTACTGCTCGTGGTACATGATACTTTATTGTAGTTATATATTAATATTTCACAGATTTTCTTTGCTATCTTCTCTTTGATATTGTCATTTTTTGCTATTTTAAGATCATTAAATCACTAACCACGACAGATTTTGTTCAGATACAATCTTGAGCTACTATGAAGAAATGATTAATGGTTTTGAAGTATTTTATTTCTTATTTCTTACAATACCTCAGGAGCTAGCGAAACTATCTTAGCAAATTTATATTCCCGCAATTCTCTGGCAACTGGACCAAAGACTCTGGTCCCTCTAGGGTTTCCTTCCTGATTGATAACAACAGCTGCGTTGTCATCAAATCTAAGAATCATCCCATTCTCACGTTTCATCTCTTTACGGGTACATACTACTACTGCTCTAACTACTTCTGATCTTTTTAACGGCATATTTGGGATTGCTTCTTTGATTACGGCTATAATAGTGTCACCAGTACTTGCATATCTAGAGTTACTTGTTCCCAGCACTTGAATACACATTAATTTGCGAGCTCCGCTATTATCTGCTACATTTAAATAACTTTGGGGTTGAATCATTTATTAATCAAGAAAAAATATATAGATAATGCATTATTTTTTGACTATAGGAAGAGATAGTTCCAGTTTCTTTATTCTTCTTATTGGAACTATCTCTTCCTATTTCTTTTTTAACTTTTTTTTGTATTTGATAATTTTGATAATCAAGTCAAGATAAAAGATTGGAGAGAAAAAGAAAGAAGATTCTTTATGATTGGATTTATTCTTCTTTCTTAGTTATCCTCAATATTCTTAGCTTATTGAGTATCCGAAGTCACTATTTGAGTACGTATAGAAATCTTATAAGATGCTATTTTCATAGCAGCTCTGGCTATACTCTCTGATACTCCACTTATTTCGTAGAGGATTCGACCTGGTTTAACAACAGATACCCAATATTCCGTGGATCCTTTACCCGATCCCATACGTGTTTCTGCAGGTCTCATACTGATTGGTTTATCAGGGAAGATACGTATCCATAATTTACCACCACGACGAGCATAACGGGTTATTGCCCTTCTTCCTGATTCTATTTGTCTGGCTGTAATCCAAGCAGGTTCGAGTGCTTGGAGAGCAAATCTTCCGAAAGAAACGTGATTACCGCGAAGTGAAATTCCTTTCAACCTTCCTCTATGTTGTTTACGAAATTTTGTTCGTTTGGGACTAAGCATAGCAAAAATTTACGAAGGATTTGATTAATGTGTTTATTGTTAATATGAAATAGAATAAGCTGTTATAGATTCTAATAGTTCCCTAAATAGTATTTTTTTCGTTAGTAAATCGGATAAATGGTTCATTTTATTCTATGCCTTGAAATATCCAAACCTTTATACCTAAGACTCCGTAAATAGTCTGAGCGGGACGATAACAATAAGTAATACGAGCTCTAATGGTTTGTAAAGGAACTCTTCCCTCCCTAGCCCACTCAACGCGAGCCATCTCATTACCATTGAGACGTCCTGCTATTTGTATCTTAATACCCTTATTATTTCCGTGCCTAGTAGACAGGTCAATTGCTTTCTTCATAGTCCTTCGGAAAGCAACTCTATTCTCCAATTGTGAAGCAATATATGTTGCTACAATCTTTGGTTCTCCATAGGGTCGAGTAACATCAGTCAATATTATTTGAACCTTACGGTCTTTTCCTTTGAAATCTAATAATTCTCCTATACGGCTTTTCAATTCATCAATTCCTAGATGATGATCTTGAAAAAATCGATCCAGGAATCCTGTACATATTTCAATGTTAATTAGATCTGTTTTTTGTTTTATTTCTATATGTACAATTCCTCCATAATTGGAATAAGCTTCTTTCATACGTTTCTGTACATATTTTTCGATTAACGTACGTATTTCTTTATCCTCTTTTAGGAACTTTGCATAATCTTTTTTGTGTGCAAACCAATAGGAATAATGCTTCTGATTTACACCAAGTCAAAAACCAAGTGGATGAATCTTTCGTCCCATAAATATATTCCTAGATTTCAATATCTCAAAACTAAGTCCTTTTCAAGCTTCTTTTATCTCTTAGCTTTTTACTGTGATTTAGTCTCTTTCAATCTGATAGTTATATGACAAGTAGGTTTTCTTATCGGGTAACCTCGTCCTTGAGCTCTAGGTCGAAATCTCTTAAAATAAGTGCTCCTATCTACTCGAGCTTCACTAATAAAAAGATTAGATTTGCTTAAACCAAGATTATTAGTAGCATTAGCAGCTGCAGAAACTATTAATTGTAATACAGGATAACAGGCTCTGTGCGGTAAAAATTCGAGTAATACAAGTGCTTGTTCATATGAACAACCTTGAATATGGCTGATGATTCGTCGCACTTTAGTAGCCGATATTCTGATATTTCTTGATGAAGCTTGCATTTCCATTTTCTTTCTCTATTGTTTTTTATTTCAAAGTCTGTTTTCTAACTAGCGACGAGATCTCTTATCATTCTTAGCATGTCCCCTAAAACTACGAGTGGGGACAAATTCTCCTAGTTTGTGACCTACCATACGATCTGTTATATAGATAGGTAGATGATCTTGTCCATTATAAACAGCAATAGTATGACCAATCATCATCGGGACTATTGCAGAGGCACGAGACCAAGTTACTATTATTTTTTTCTCTTTACGAACATTAAGATTCTGAATTCTTCGTATTAAATGAGTAGCTACAAAAGGACCTTTTCGCAAAACATGGGCCATATTTAATTGTCCCTTGTGTATCTATTATTCAATTATTTTTACGACGTCGGAGAATCAATGAATTACTATATCTCTTAGACCGACGACTTTTTTGCCCAAGTGCACTATATCCCCAAGGAGTTGATGGCTTTTTTCTACCAATTGGTGTTCTGCCTTCCCCCCCTCCATGTGGGTGATCCACAGGGTTCATAGCGGTACCTCTCACTTCGGGTCGTTTTCCCAACCATCGCTTAGACCCAGCTTTTCCCAAATCCTTATTATTAATATCAACATTTCCAACTCTTCCTACAGTCGCTATACAATTCTGAGATATTGAACGAACTTCACCAGAGGGTAATCGTAATGTAGCTAATTGACCTTCTTTTGCAATCACTTTAGCTGTTGTACCAGCTGCTCGAGCTAGTCGTCCACCTCTTCCAGGTGTTATTTCTATATTATGTATGATGGTACCTAAAGGTACTTTGGTTGAAGTAGATTCTTCTCTATCAAATAGTTATTAGAAAAGAATAATCTCTTCCCAAACTGTACGAGCCCTTTTCAGGGCATACAGCTTTCTAGATATCTAAAGACGATATCTTTGTTGAATATCGTTGAGAATAATTAGTAATTAGGTAAGTTACAAATCAATCTCTATTTATATCCTTGGCCTTTCCGCCGTCATCTGGCTTCTGTTTCTTAATCTGTTCAGCAACAGAATGAATGAATTCACTTATTCACGCTAACATTGTTTCATGTTTTTGATAACTTGGGAGACACTATTAGTAAATAAATCTGTACGTTGATATTCAACAAATACAATAAATATGTTCTCACTTCCTTTTTGACTCTGCCTTTGACCATCAGATCAACTGTTGTGAGTAACTTGTTCCTAATCTCTTCTTTATTATACTAAATAAAGAATGCCCTTATCTCTTCTCTGTGTTTAAGATTGTTTAACCTTCTCCATATTATCTTACCTTCACAGGTTAATAAGCCTTTTAGTGCTATTAGACCGAATCACCCGCTTTTGTTCCCCTTAAGTTTCCTTATTGAGGTTTATAACAGAATAATAAAGGATTCTGAATCAGTGCCAGGTTTATAGGTTCTTGAACCCAATCGGTTGTTTCCGAATACGTGAATTAGTTGTTCAAACCGCACTCAAAGGTAAGGCATTTCCATTTGAAATAGACGCTTTTGGGCTAGATATTATTATATTTCCAATACTTATTCCATGAGTGTGTAAGATATATCTCTTTTCGCCATCTATATAATTTACAAGACATATATATGCATTACGGTTGGGATCATATTCAATACTTCCTATTATTCCACAAATCTCCATCTTGTTCCTTTCAAAATCGATCTTGCGGTATAAACGTTTGTGCCCACCTCCTCTATGCCTACTAGTGATAATTCCTCTGTTATTACGCCCAGTTTCTGGATTCTTACCATACGTTAATTTCTTAGTAGGTTTACATCTTGTTACCCCTTCAAAGATTGCGATCGATCGATTGCGTGTTCCAGGTGTGTAGGCTTTATATAGTCAAATACTCATACTTATCTTTCCTTCTTTTATTCTCTTTAATTTGTGGTTCTAATCAAAATTATTCATTTAAGAAGAATGGAATAGAATAATTCTCTCTAAGCGTAATAATCATTCTTTTTCTATATACAGAATGTCTGGGCGTTCTATTTCCCTTCTTTTTCTTAATTGGAAGTCGGTGACTATTTATACTTTTTACTTTTACGTTAAAGAATTGTTCAATCCAATCCTTTATGTCAGTTTTTCTTGATTGTAGAGTTACGTTGAAAGTATACTGATTTTACTGCAATAAACGAATAGTTTTTTCTGTAAGTACTTGATTTTTCAAATTATCCATAATATCTATATAGTTTTCTCTTTATTATTCAAATAATAATAGTTGTTTCTCAAATCGAGTATAGAATCATCTCTTTGTCCTCGGTACTGTATAGTTTTTTTTTTATACTGATTTCATCGATGGAACCTTGTTTCTTTTGCATCCAACAGGAGTTGAACCTGTGAATTCGCCAATTATGAGTTGGGTGCTTTAACCGTTCAGCCATGGATGCGCGGATCTGATAGAATGCCATTTTGTTGTGTAACCGATCAATTGGATATTAGAGATTATTGTTTGTAATTCCATATTCAATCGAATCAATCTACACTCTAGAGATTGATTTACATATTGATTCAGTAGAAGGAATATATTAGTTTCTGTTCTTCTTTTACTGAGTCAATTTGTAAATCTCTCAGTAATCGATAGAGATGGGAAGGAGAGTATTCTATTCTTATCTTTACATTCTAAAAATTCATCCACCACACTAGGTTGGATCTCTTACTCTTAGCTTAGGATCCGACTCAATCATTCACTCAGGATCTAATTGGATCCAATCCTAAGGTCCTATCCTTCTACCGTCCCGTCTGATCATAGGATTGAGAGTTTGAAAGCACCAACCCAAAGAATTCCTAGTTCCATTGGTGAGGAACGAGGAGTCTTCCGACTCCTGGAGGTGGAATGCAAGACCTGTTGCCTCGAAGAGGATTTGAACCTCCATGCTTCTTCTATCTCCTTTTAGCACCCGATTCTGAATCTAGCGTGTCTACCGTTTCACTATCGAGGCTTCCCTCTTTCCTCTCCTTTCATCCTTCCCTATTGATTCAGCATCTAAGACGTATTTCTTCTTGATTGTAGCTTGATTAGGAGGAGAAGAAACCCTGGTGTTTCTTTGCTTCTTGGATAGTATTATATCCCATCACTCTCCACTTGTCAAGCTTTGTTGATATAGATCCTTTCAGTCTCAGACCTAGGGAGAAGCAAATTGAGTGACTATAGTCTATCACAATACTCCAAAAGGAGCAACCTAATTGTCCTTGAAAAGGTAGCAGAATCTATTCAAAGGTGCAAATCGAACCAGATCGATCCAACCTTTCCATGCCGTGAAAGAATCAAATCAGAGACTTCTCTATCTGACTATCTAAGAAGACTATTTCTTGACTGAGAAACCTCTGAATAAAGAGTACTTTGGGATCTTCTTCTAGAAGAGGTTAGAGATAGAATGTTGAAGATGAAAATCCAGTCTCATGTATGTATGATAGCTAACTAATGGATCAACCGAATGAGCTAGATCAGATGATTATTAAGCAATTGTCTCTAAAAATGAGAGCTACAATTGGAGTTGACTACCATGCGCACCAACGAACATATCGAACCTGCATATTATTCGTGTTATAATCTAGAGTTTACCAGATCCATGAATGATAGAATCAATGATTCGTTGAAAATCACTTAATCGTATCTAACCCCTTCCATTAGGAGAGAATTCGATGCTTGGAATACTGCAGAGGATTGGACAATATCCAATATCATAGATACTCTTGGGAAATACTTCTATCTCATCCGGAATAGACTAGACGAGTCATCATTATTCTTCTAACAAGAAGAATCATATTCTACTTTGGAAGCGTAGATCCCAATATTATATTCTGGCAGAGGTTTTTCTAGTGTCGGTATTGCATCAGTATCGAGTCCCCAATAATTGTGATTCCAAAGTTATCTCAGACTCCGTTTACGTTTCTATTCTAGATCTTGCATCTGGATAATGCCGTATTTTCGGCATCGCTCAGAGTAAGGAAGAGAAGAGTAGAGAAATGTTGGTCTCAAAGAGAGTTGGTGGAGGAAGAGAGTGCCACGCGAAGATTGAATTCTACCCTGTCAACTGGGATAATCTCTCAATTCCTTGTACCTATCACTATTTCCTACCAGGACTTCTTAGAATCATCCTATTCATACCCTGCGGGTGTAGTTCCTTCCAGAATCTTTATTTGGAAGAAGAGAATGGTGGGAAAAGACGCTATCAGATTCCCAAAGACTTGAGAGACCAGCACAAGAAGAGAGTCTTGGTCGGTCAAGAAAAGGATTAAGAAACCAATACGGACAATGAATACAGTTCCAATAGCCAATCCAAGGATAGCTACTGGAACGAGGAATAGAAGGGGGGGGGGCATTGAGAGAGACTCCGCTTAATATTCTCAATATCATAGGATTGGAGCAAAAACAAAGAGAAGGGAGTGAACGATTCAATGCCAGTAGATTTCAATGCCAGTAGATGAGGTCAATCTCCGAGTTAACCGAAGAAATCCTATTACGATCAATGGACGAATTCTTTGAATCGAAGAGATCCCTCTTACCCATTCCTCGATTATTCGTTTGATTCATTCCTTCCACCGCTCCAATCAACAGGAGTAGGATGACAGACCGTGAGAATGGAATTCTTCCTGGATACCGAAGCGCAAAGATCTCGAGCTCTATTGATGAGCAAATAGAGTTCTTCCTTTTTCCAAGGAATCTTAGGAAAACGAAAGATTTCTCAAGGTTCAACGAATCTTGAATAGTTTTTTGAAGACTACTAAAACCTTTCCATTTCGATTGCAAGGAGTATCAAATGCTTATAAACCCTCTCTCTGATCGAGACAATACCAGGCCAGGGTGGCCAAACTCAGAACAACGTGGAGAGATTGGGGAGGGCCCTTGTCTTTCCATTCCCAATCTATTCGAATGATAAGGACAGTGAGATGATCGTTCTATGATTCTTCAAGATTTCACTTTCTTTCTAGAACATAAGGAGAAAGGCTATTCGATAGCAAAAACAAGAAGGATATATCGGCAGTATCTTTCACAGAAGTTTCTTGCACTGGCAGAAAGATTCCATTATTCCACATTCTTTCATGGGACAAATTGAAATGGGTCTAGAATAGGGTATTCCGTGTAATCTCAATAATGGGATCTATTAAGATACCTAATAAGGTTGATGCTAGTACACAAACAATCATAGTTATTTCAATTGAACTCTTCGAGATTGAAGTAGATGAAGAGACTGATGGATCCTGTACGTAAATTGTTGATGTGTCACTCTTTCCAGTGAACATTAACTTGATTATCTTTGGATAATAATATATAGAAATGACACTTGTAATGAGCGCTATTAGAACTAATGAATACAAACCAGCTTTCCATCCATGCCAAAAAAGATAGAGCTTCCCGAAGAAACCTGCTAATGGAGGGATACCCCCCAGGGATAGTAAACATAGAACTAGAGAGAATGTTAGAACAGGATCCTTTGTGTATAATCCTGCATAGTCCCTAATATTATCAGTTCCAGTTCGTAAACTGAATAAAGTGATACAAGCAAAAGTTCCGAGATTCATGAATATATAAAGAAACGTATAGGTTATCATACTTGCATAGCCATTATCAGGATCTGCAGCAAGTACTCCAATCATAATATATCCAATTTGGCTTATAGAGGGGTATGCTAGCATACGTTTCATGCTTATTTGAGTAACAGCGATTAAATTTCCCAATATCATGCTAAGAATAGCTAATATTCCTAAAGCAATATGCCATTCACCAGATAGATATGAGAAAATGATACGGAAGATCCGTGTAAATAAAGCGAGAGCTGCTACTTTAGAAGTAACAGAAAAAAAAGCAACAACTGGTGTAGGAGAGTCAGAGTCGGAAAGAAGATCCTCGATCTTACCGCTCATTCAGAACCGTGCATGAAATTCTTACTTCACACGGCTCCTAGTTCGTAAGAGATTTCTTCCTCTTATTGCTCTTAGAACCTTCCTCGTGTATGTTTCAGATCTACTTCTTCTAGATCCTCTTTCTTAATCATTCAAGATGAGTACTAATTGGTTGTTAGCTTCTCGAGGAATCCTTTCTCATTAATCTAGAGTCTCCATCCATTCTCTAACCTCTCCTTTTCTCTATTCCAAAACCAAGAAAAGATAGGGGAATCTAAGAGAGATCTTAGATAGGAGAAAAAGAATATGATTTTCTTCGTTCTTAACAGGCATGATAGTATTATCTTGGGGCGATCTTTTTTGACGAATGCTTTCTTTTACTATACCTACAGTCCCTGAAGGATGGAAACTGGTTGGATTGACATTTTCAGAAAGAAAAGAATCCTCTTCTATAGATAATAGAGAAGATATTCTTTCCGTTGCATCATCTATTCATTCTTCGTGACACCTACCCCTAATAAATGGAACTTTGAGAAAGATCAAGAGATAGAGAAGAGTTCTCTATTCTATTGGGTTGTACTTCTCTCTTCACTCTGTTCTACCTTACTTATGTGAAACAATTCAAGTGTTAAGTGTTTCTCGCAGATTTCTGGGGTTTTTGGTAAGAGTTAGTCATTCATCCAATTGGTGATTTGGAGAGGTTCCTATCCTCTTCACATGTCTGTAGGATGTCATACAGAAGTCAATCAAATCTTCCAAGAGAATCTAGAATGAGTCGATTTTCTTCTTCGAACGAATCACACTCCTTCATATACATCAGGAGTCCATTGATGAAATGGAACTAATGAGAGCTTAAAACCCATCCCTACCACAATAAACGTGATAGAAATATAGATTCCAATAGAATTATACATTTCAGTAGATAGAAGTCCATCGACTATCTTATAGAGTTGAGTCTCTCCACCGGATAATCCGTATAATAAAGAGAAACCATAAACTAAAATCGACGAACTCGCTCCACCCATTAATAAGAATTTCATCGTCGCTTCATTGGATCTTATATCCTTCTTCATGTATCCAGATAATAGATAAGAAGACAGGCTTAAACACTCTAAGGCTACGAAAATAGTTACCAAATCATTTGCACAACATAGAAACATCCCCCCTAAGCCTGCAGTTAATATGAATAATAAGAATTCTGTTAAAGCTGTTTTTGTACATCGTATGTAATCGACTGATAGTAAGACGGATAATAATGAACAGATCAAGAGGAGTAGTCTGAAGATATTGTTAAAGTTGTTGATCTGGAGACTGCCGTAGGCAATCGGAACAGATCCTGTTTCCCATTGACCCAATAAGAGTATTATGCTAGTGACTAAGGATGTTAATGATATTCGGTAAAGTAGAAGTGTATCTTTTCCTTTAGATATTGAATCGATAATAACGATTATTATTAGGCTGATAATCAAACTACATTCTGGAAGAATCGATGAATTACGATAGAAGAGAGAAGGATCGATATTTTTCATAGTATAAATCTGATAGTTAGAAATAGAGTAATTATTCTCGTATTCCGTATTTAGTCGATTAAGTCAACCAATTCTTGGAATTGTTCTATATCTCGAAAACCATAGCATCTCAATAGAGAAATCTTCAGGTAAATGAATTGGAAAAGAGACAAGATAGATAGACTGTTTCTTTCTCAGATATCTTAGAACTAAGTAATATTACTATTCTAGATTCTTCCTTGTTATGCCTTAGATACGTCTCTTTCTTCATTCTCTGATTTCTGTTTGTCCATATGTTCCTCGCGTATTCTGATTCTCAATACCCTGCGCTCTATAAGAGAAGGCTGAAGGTTTCAATCCACAATCTCTTCTTTGTGGATTGAGACAAACCTGAGACTAACGGAAATGAGCAAAAGCCTTGTTAGCTTCCGCCATCTTGTGAGTCTCCTCTCTCTTGCGTACGGCACTACCATAATTTCTGGCAGCATCCATTAATTCATCACTTGATCTTAGAGCCATACTTCGACTTGAGCGTTTTCGACACGCGATTAATAACCATCGGATAGCCAAAGCTTTTCCTTCTGCAGGTACTACCTCAACGGGAACCCGATAAGTCGATCCGCCTACACGTTTGGATTCTGTTACTATATCGGGAGTTACCCTACGTATTGCTTGTCGTAGAACAGACAGTGGATTCCTATTTGTCTTTTCCTTGATGCGCTTCATAGCCTGATAGAGAATTTGATAAGCTAGTGATTTCTTGCCATCCTTAAGGATACGATCAACCAACATATTTACTAATCAATTGCGATAAATTGGATCCGATTCTATATTTCTCTTTTTGTTCACTATATTGCTCCGATGTGAAATGGGTTTGCAGGTGTGTCAGATCTCAATCCTATCCCAACCAATTGTATATTATCATCTTATTTTGGCTTCTTCACTCCATATTGTAGGGTGGATCCGCCGGTTAGTCGAGGATCTCCCTCCAAACTGTACGTACGACTTTCATCGAATACAGCTTTCCATATGATTCAATAGAGAGAGAAATGAAGGAATTCTGGATTGCTTCGGTGAATCATATTTACTCGTTATGCATTGAGTATCCGTTTCCCCTCCATTCTCTTATGAGTAGAAGAGAAAGAATCTTGTATTTCATTCATCTTACTAAGACTATCCGTAGGTTTATTGATCCAATTACTAGATGCAAAATCTTTCCTGAAGATTCAGGATTAGAGTCCCAACCCGTTCTAAGAGAGAGGAGACATTCAAAGATCTTATGGATAGAAAGGAGTCCAGGTGAGACTCAACCGACTAGGATGTTAGAATGGAATTTGTAATACCTTAGATATCAAGTCGTTTTACACGAATAGATGGATTATAATCAATCTCTGTAATAGCAGGCTTCCGTCCCCTGTCAATAATCTCATTCTACTATCGGGTCAGCTATCCATTTAACATATCAGAAGAGTTGATACGGAATCATTGCGATGATACAAGTTACGACAATGCTCTACAACGCACTAGAACGCCCCTTTTTACGATCCTTTACGCCTACAGCATCTAAAGTTCCTCTAACGATATGATATCTCACACCAGGTAAGTCTTTAACCCTTCCGCCCCTTACAAGGACAACAGAATGTTCTTGCAAATTATGGCCAATACCTGGGATATAAGCTGTTACCTCGAACTTGGAAGTTAATTGAACTCTGGCGACTTTACGTAGGGCAGAGTTAGGTTTTTTTGGTGTAGTTGTGGAATAGTTGACGGATGAGTTGGTTTCAATGTCACTCTACAGAACCGTACATGAGATTCCCACCTCATACGGCTCCTCGCCATTCGATCTATATGAAGAATCTCTATTCAGCATAGAAGGACAAACCTTTTTCCTCTCTCTTCAGTTGTTCCTCGATCCTCGATACATAAGGATTTAGAAAAGAATCCCCATGCTCTACTCGATTTGATTCTTATCAACCCCCCTCCCCTCTTTGTTTCTATTCCTTGCTCTTCTCTCCCTATTCTCTGAATCGATTGACTAACGGCGTATCCCTTAATTAGGGATAAGGATAGGGATTAGGAGATTCTGTTTCGCCTTTAACCTTACTAGAAGCAAATAGATATTACTATTCATTGAATGGGTTCAGTATTGAAGAATTCTGTATTTATTCCACATCTTGATACTACAAATACTGATTCCGAATGATTAGTATCGAGGAAAATGAATAGGATCTCGAGATAATCTCGAGAAAGATCTTTCTGTTTTCCAGGACTACCGAATGAACACTATGTCATAATGCTCATTTCCTCTCAATATGATCGAGTAGATTAATAACAGGGAGGGAATAGAGAAATTCAATGGGTAGATTTGCTAATTTGCTAATAAGAATAAGATATAAGATCCTTGTTCTGTTTTCACTGAAATACTATTCAAAAGGTCGAATATACAGGAGATTGACGGGTTAGTATAAGCTTATCCATGTTATTAATCACCATTCAAAAGAGAATCCATTCTAACGAGATCTTTGATTCGATTTGGCTTTCATTCTTTCGTTCGTTGCGACGAGGCTATCTGAAAGGGGTTCAGTAACCTATAATGATATCTATCTATATCAGATAGAGATCTGATGACTGCGTAAGGCCTGCTAATAGCCATGAGAATGAAATGGAAATAGTCAAGAAAACCAGGGATATAGACAGAGAAGGAAGAAGAGGACTCTGTTATCTCGATGATTTTGGCTTAGCTAGCCCATTCTGTGATAACCCATTGGCACAAGTCAACCATCTCGTTCCCTTTTCGTGGACAAGAATCTCGGGTTCTGTGGGAAGAATATTATACCACGATAGCTCAAAGGGGTCAAGCTGTTGTTACTACCAATGCATGACACAGATTCCGCGAATCTGGTTGTATTCCAACGTTGATCCAAAGAAATGACGAGGACGAGTATTTCATCTATACTATGTAGTAGAGTAATGCTAATCTAGTGCTAATTGCAGATGGGT